ATGGAGAGTTTGATCCTGGCTCAGGATGAACGCTGGCGGTATGCTTTACACATGCAAGTCGAACGAAAGTTTTATGCTTTAGTGGCGAACGGGTGAGTAACACGTAAGAATCTACCTTCAGGAGGGAAATAACAATTGGAAACGGTTGCTAATGTCCCATATGCTGCAAAGTGAAATATTTTTTTGCCTGAAGACGAGCTTGCGCCTGATTAGCTAGTTGGTAAGGTAATGGCTTACCAAGGCAACGATCAGTAGCTGGTTTGAGAGGATGATCAGCCACACTGGAACTGAGATACGGTCCAGACTTCTACGGAAGGCAGCAGTGGGGAATTTTCCGCAATGGGCGAAAGCCTGACGGAGCAATACCGCGTGAAGGATGAATGCCCGTGGGTTGTAAACTTCTTTTATTAGGGAAGAAATTTTGACGGTACCTAATGAATAAGCATCGGCTAACTCCGTGCCAGCAGCCGCGGTAAGACGGGGGATGCAAGCGTTATCCGAAATTATTGGGCGTAAAGAGTCTGTAGGTTGTTTAATAAGTCTGCTGTTAAATATTAGGGCTTAACTCTGAGCGAGCAGTGGAAACTATTAAACTAGAGTATGGTAGAGGCAAAGGGAATTCCCAGTGTAGCGGTGAAATGCGTAGATATTGGGAAGAACACCAGAAGCGAAAGCGCTTTGCTGGGCCATAACTGACACTCAGAGACGAAAGCTAGGGGAGCGAATGGGATTAGATACCCCAGTAGTCCTAGCCGTAAACGATGGATACTAGATGTTGCGCGTATCGATCCGTGCAGTATCGTAGCTAACGCGTTAAGTATCCCGCCTGGGAAGTATGCTCGCAAGAGTGAAACTCAGAGGAATTGACGGGGGCCCGCACAAGCGGTGGAGCATGTGGTTTAATTCGATGCAACGCGAAGAACCTTACCAGAACTTGACATGTTGTGAATTTTTATGAAAATAAAAAATGCCTTCGGGAGCACAAACACAGGTGGTGCATGGCTGTCGTCAGCTCGTGTCGTGAGATGTTGGGTTAAGTCCCGCAACGAGCGCAACCCTTGTTTTTAGTTGCCATCATTTAGTTGGGTACTTTAAAAAGACTGCCGGTGACAAACCGGAGGAAGGTGAGGATGACGTCAAGTCAGCATGCCCCTTATGTTCTGGGCTACACACGTGCTACAATGGATATGACAAAAAGTTGCTAAACTGTGAAGTTAAGCTAATCTATAAACATATTCTAAGTTCGGATTGTAGGCTGAAACTCGCCTACATGAAGGTGGAATCGCTAGTAATCGCCGGTCAGCTATACGGCGGTGAATCCGTTCCCGGGCCTTGTACACACCGCCCGTCACACCATGGAAGCTGGCTATACCCAAAGTTATTACTTTATTTAGTGTACCTAAGGTAGGGCTAGTGACTGGGGTGAAGTCGTAACAAGGTAGCCGTACTGGAAGGTGCGGCTGGATCACCTCCTTATTAAGGATATAATATTAATCATTTATCTCAGATCGTTAAATAATTAGGGCTATTAGCTCAGATGGTTAGAGCACACCCCTGATAAGGGTGAGGTCCCAGGTTCAAGTCCTGGATAGCCCAGCACATGGGGGTATAGCTCAGTGGGTAGAGCGCTGCTTTTGCAAGGCAGATGCCAGCGGTTCGAGTCCGCTTATCTCCACAACTAAATTTTTAAGTTTTTTAATATGCTTATTCATATTAGTGAATAAATTTATAATAATAATATGATTTGCTAGCTAAAATACATTAAGCTAAATATTTAAGAGCTTACGATGGATACCTTGGCATTTAGAAGCGATGAAGGGCGTGACTACCAACGAAATATTTCGGTAAGCTGGAAGTAAGCTATGACCCGAAAGTTCCCGAATAAGGTAACTTTTAAATACTGTCTATTGAATATATAAATAGATAAGAGCAAACTTAGTGAACTGAAACATCTTAGTAGCTAAAGGAAAAGAAAGCAAAAGCGATTCTCTAAGTAGCGGCGAGCGAAATGGGAACAGCCTAAACCACTTCAATTCGTTTTAGTGGGGTAGAGGGACGATATAACGTAAAAATGAGAAGCTAGGCGAATCAATTGGAATATTGAACAGTATAAGGTGAAAGTCCTGTAGCTGAAAGCTAATAGTTTTTTTTATTGTATCCCAAGTAGCATGGAGCACGTGAAACTCCGTGTGAATCAGCGAGGACCACCTCGTAAGGCTAAATATTACTAAATGACCGATAGTGAACTAGTACCGTGAGGGAAAGGTGAAAAGAACCCCGGGAGGGGAGTGAAATAGAACATGAAATCGTGAGCTTACAAGCAGCAGAAGGATGACTATATCGTTTAACTGTGTGCATGTTGAAGAATGAGCCGGCGACTTATAAGCAGTGGCTGGTTAAAATAGAAAATATTGGAGCCATAGTGAAAGCGAGCTTTAACATAGCGTTTGTCACTGTTTATAGACCCGAACCCGAATGATCTAACCATGACCAGGGTGAAGCTTAGGTAATACTAAGTGGAGGTCCGAACCGACTGATGTTGAAAAATCAACGGACGAGTTGTGGTTAGGGGTGAAATGCCAATCGAATTCGGAGCTAGCTGGTTCTCCCCGAAATGCGTTTTGGCGCAGCGGTTGATGCTATAGCTTAGGGGTAAAGCACTGTTTCGGTGCGGGCTGCGAGAGCGGTACCAAATCAAGACAAACTCTGAATACTAAGTGTGTAGTCAACCAGTGAGACAATGGGGGATAAGCTTCATTGTCAAAAGGGAAACAGCCCAGACCACCGTCTAAGGCCCTTAAATAATTGCTAAGTGGTAAAGGATGTAAGAATGCATATACAACCAGGAGGTTTGCTTAGAAGCAGCAATCCTTTAAAGAGTGCGTAATAGCTCACTGGTCTAGTGATCTTGCGCCGAAAATGAATGGGACTAAGTAATTTGCCGAAGACGTGGGATGTTTTACATCGGTAGGGGAGCGTTCTGTTTTAGTTTGAAGCACTAACGTAAGTGGGTGTGGACAAATCAGAAGTGAGAATGTCGGCTTGAGTAGCGAAAACATTGGTGAGAATCCAATGCCCCGAAAACCTAAGGTTTCCTTTGGAAGGTTCGTCCGCAAAGGGTAAGTCAGGTCCTAAGGCGAGGTTAAAAAACGTAGTTGATGGATAACAGGTTAATATTCCTGTACTATCTATTACTGATATTGAGTGACGAAGAAGGCTAAATCATCCGGATGTTGGTTACCGGTTTAAATTAGTTAGGCTAAGATAAGTAGTGAAAATACTTAGAGCTGAGCAATGAGTACAAAATACTTAAGGTATTGAAGTGATTGATGTCATGCTTCCTAGAAAATCTTATCATATCATAAGTAATAGATACCTGTACCTTAAACCGACACAGGTAGGTAAGTAGAGTATACTAAGGGGCGCGAGATAACTCTCTCTAAGGAACTCGGCAAAATAGCCCCGTAACTTCGGAAGAAGGGGTACCCTTGTAGGGTTGCAATAAATAGGCCCAAGCGACTGTTTATCAAAAACACAGGTCTCCGCTAAGTCGTAAGACAATGTATGGGGGCTGACGCCTGCCCAGTGCCGGAAGGTTAAAGAAACTGGTTAGTGTCATCACAAAGCTGGTGACTGAAGCCCCGGTGAACGGCGGCCGTAACTATAACGGTCCTAAGGTAGCGAAATTCCTTGTCGGGTAAGTTCCGACCTGCACGAAAGGCGTAACGATTTGGGCACTGTCTCGGAGAGAGACTCGGCGAAATAGAATTGTCTGTGAAGATGCGGACTACCTGCACCTGGACAGAAAGACCCTATGAAGCTTTACTGTAGCCTGGAATTGATTTTGGGTTTATTTTGCGCAGTATAGGTGGGAGGCTATGACATTATATTTGAGGATATGAAAGAGCCAACAGTGAGATACCACTCTAATTAAACTAGAATTCTAATCCTGATGCCGTTATCCGGCCAAGAGACAGTTTCAGGTGGGCAGTTTGACTGGGGCGGTCGCCTCCTAAAAGGTAACGGAGGCGTGCAAAGGTTTTCTCAGGCTGGTCGGAAATCAGTCGTAGAGTGTAAAGGCATAAGAAAGCTTGACTGCGAGACCTACAAGTCGAGCAGAGACGAAAGTCGGCCTTAGTGATCCGACAGTTCTGAGTGGAAAGGCTGTCGCTCAACGGATAAAAGTTACTCTAGGGATAACAGGCTGATCTCCCCCAAGAGTTCACATCGACGGGGAGGTTTGGCACCTCGATGTCGGCTCATCGCATCCTGGGGCGGTAGCACGTCCCAAGGGTTGGGCTGTTCGCCCATGAAAGCGGTACGCGAGCTGGGTTCAGAACGTCGTGAGACAGTTCGGTCCATATCCGGTGTAGGCGTTAGAGTATTGAAAGGATTTCTCCTTAGTACGAGAGGACCAGGAGAAACATACCTCTGGTGTACCAGTTATTGTGCCAACAGTATACGCTGGGTAGCTAAGTATGGATTGGATAACCGCTGAAAGCATCTAAGTGGGAAGCCTACCTTAAGATAATTACTCTTTAAGATCACGGTAAGATTAACCGTTTAATAGGCGTTAAGTGTAAGTATAGTAATATATTTAGCTGAGACGTACTAACAGATCAAAAATTTAGCTTAAGATAAAAATTTTAGTATAAATATGTACTATTATAGTTTATGTTTTGATATTTATAGCGCAGTGGATCCACTCCAAACCATTCCGAACTTGGTTGTTAAACTCTGCAGCGACGATGATACTTGAGAGGACACTCTCTGGGAAAGTAGTTCAATATCAAGACAATAATATCGTTAATGTATATTTAGTATTAAATAAATAATACTTCTTCTATTTTTACATAATTATTATAAAATTTCTTATTAATGACCTAAATTTTGTTAAAATTTAAGTTTATGCTATTGTTATATTCCCTGAGTACCCCCATTTTCTTAGATTTAATATCTTTGTTTTCTCTACTTGTGATAATGGTATAATTGTATTAATTGCTTTTTGTATATCACTAGTAGTGAATTCCCTATTCTTATAAAAACCTTTATACATTCCTTCTAGTATAGATTGTTTTATCTCTGCTCCTGAAAACCCTCTGCTTATTTTTGATAAATAATAAATGTTGTATTTATTCCATGTAGTTGGTCTATATTTTTTTAAGTGTATTTGAAATATTTTTAGTCTTTCTTTAAAGCTTGGTAAATCTACAAAAAAAATTTCATCGAACCTTCCTTTTCTTAGTATTTCTATTGGTAGCTGGTGTATTGTATTTGCTGTTGCGACAATAAATACACTCTGTTCCTTTTCTGATAGCCAAGTTAGAAATATATTTGTTACTCTTTGTTTTGTGCCACTATCACTATTTGCACTATATTCGCTAAATATTTTATCTATTTCATCTATCCATAAAATACAAGGAGAACTTTTTTCGCAGATCTCTATTGCTTTTTCTATTCTATCTTCAGACTCTCCTAGTATACCGGTAAAAATTTTGCTGATGTCTAATCTAAATAAAGGTAACCTCCATTGATGAGAAATAGTTTTTGCGCTTAACGATTTACCTGTTCCTTGAATTCCTACAAGTATTATTCCTTTTGGTATCTTTATTCCATATGAATTAGCTTTTTCAGTAAATACCAAGCTTCTAATTTTTAACCATTTTTGTAAGTTTTGTAACCCCCCCATTTCGATTTTTTTCTCATTCGATGAGTAAAATTTTAGTCCTTCTATTCTTTCTATGGTTTCTGCCTTCTTATATAAAATTTTTTTTATAATTTCATTTATTTCTGTCTTTTCTAAAATTAATTTGGATAGTGATTTACGTATTGTATTAATTGAAAATCCGGTATATGCTGCACAAATGTCATCTTTATACTTTGACTCATTTATTTTACTTTTATTAAAAAAGCGATTGATTTCGATCATGATTTCGCTTTTATTAGGTAATTGCATTTTTAAGCAGGTTATATATTCTTGCAAATCTTTTGGTATACTATTTCTTGCTCCACTTAATATTAGATATTGATTGCTGTAATTTAAGTAATAGTATAAATTTTTTAACTTTCTGCTAATTCCTATTTCGTTAACAAAAACATGAAAGTCTTTAAGAAAAAATACTTTAATTTTTTTATTATCATTTTTTGTAATTATGTTGAGTGCTTCCAATGGATTTTGCATACATTGTGAGAGATAATTTGGGTTATTTTTATAACCATCTATAAAGTTCCATGAATAAACTTTATTATTAAATAGTCGATTAACTGTTTTTTTTAAAATATATTCAAGTCTTTCTTCTTCTTCTGTTGAAATGTAGATTAAAAAATTGTTGGATGTAAGTGTTGTTGTTATTTCCTGTTCAAAATTCATTTAATTATTCATCTATATTTAATTTAATATACTCCGTCTTATGAGATAGAGTATAGCTTATCGGATTTATTTAATTAGTTTTTTTCTTTTCTTTCGTCTTTTTAAATTAATAATGTTTTGACCGCTCTTTTTTTTCATACGAATTAAAAAACCATTTTTTCTTCTTTTTTTTAATTGAGTAGTTGTTTTCATATAGTATTATTATATTATGTAGTTGGCCTATAAAATTAGTTTTCTTCATTATATATTTTTTTGTTTCAATTTGTATAATAGTAAATTTATTGAATTATCATGAATAATTTTTTGTTTTTTCGTTTATATTTATGTATTGTCTTAGTATTACTACTCATTTTTTCCTTTTTTATTTCCAAGCAGTTATTATACATATACATAAGTTATTGTAACTATGTATTTCTTTTTAAGCATGTGAAAAAAAAATTATGTTTAGATGAAAATACTTATAGTAATTTCTTAAATTTTTATCTATTTCGTCGAACTTTGTTTTCTTCAATTTCTATGTGTGAGTTTATATTAGAGTTAAAAAGTAATTTATACCAAAAACAATTATGTTATTATTCTTTAGCGTACTTGTATTATAAAAATTCTTTTTATAGTATTGCTGAATATTATTATCTAAAAATTTTTTCTTCTTCTACATCTAATGATCAAGCGGTTTTAAATTTATTAAATATGTATTCTAAACTAGGTTATAAAACAAGAGTTGACAAATTGTTGTAATGAACGAATTTTTTTAATATTGTGTTTTGTTCATATAATTTGTAATCATCGGGATAGCAGGATTTGAACCTGCGGCATCCTGCTCCCAAAGCAGGCGCGCTACCAAGCTGCGCTATATCCCGTTGACTTTATTATATTATAGTAAGTTAATATCTGTCTACTTTATATATGTTGATTAATAACTATTATGACTTGTTATATAGTATTCTAGATACAAAAGTTGTTTTACATTTAAAGGCTATAATTTAGTTTGGATACCAAAACATGCCTTTGACACCATTGGGATCTATTATAAAACCAATGTGTTTATAAAATTTTACCACTTCTGGATCCGCAAATAATGTGATAGTACTTATATCATGTTTTCGTAGTTGTTTAATTACTTCTTTTATTAGACCTTTACCTAAACCTTTTCCCTGAAATTCTGGATCGATTGCAACATCCCATATTGTTGCATTAAATGAACCATCTGATGTTACTCTCGCGAAACCTATGAGCTTCTTCTTATTTTTTTTATAATAAAATAATGACATTATTAAGAAACTATTTTCTAAAGCTAACTGTACTTTTTTTAACGGTCTTCTTACCCAACCTACTGAATCACATAATCTTTCTAATTCATATAAATTAACATCTGTATTTATTGTTAAGTAAATATTTTTTTCTTGATTTACTGTATTTATGTGTGTAATAAATAATTTTGTTTCTCTAGTTAATTCTATTTCATTTTTAGATTTAAAAAAAAATTTCCAAAATGTCATGATTTTAATAATTAATGTTTATTGAAAACACTTATGCTTGATCTTGAAAAAATGTTACTTTTTGTGCATAAAATATTTATGTGTATTATGATTTTATATTATAGCTTATTTTGAATGATCTATAATAATTTAACTATTTGTTATTATATTAGCTACTAAATATTTAAGGAAAAATGTTTGTGAAAAAAATTTTAATTGTACTGATGTCTTTTTTTATATTTGTGTTTAATGATCAAATTGTTCATGCTGAAATATCTGGTTTAGTACCTTGTAAAGATTCAATTGCTTTTAACAAAAGATTAAAACAATCAGTTAAGAAACTTGAACGTCGTTTATCGAAGTATGAACCTTCTACTCCACCTGCTTTAGCTATTAATAATCAAATTAAGCAAACACAAAGTCGTTTTAATAAATATGCTAAATCAGGAATTCTTTGTGGCGCTGAAGGTTTACCTCATTTAATTGTTGATGGAAGATGGAATCATGCAGGTGATTTTATGCTTCCAGGTTTATTGTTTATATATATTACAGGTTGGATTGGATGGGTAGGTAGGGGTTATCTACAAGCTACAAGTTTATCAAATAAACCTTCTGAGAAAGAGATTATTATTGATGTTCCTCTAGCTATGAAGTTTTCCTTATCTGGATTTACTTGGCCTTTAGCAGCTGTACAGGAATTTACAAGTGGTCAATTATTAGCTGCAGATGATGATGTTTCTATATCTCCACGTTAATGAGAGTAAAAAAATTTATTTATATTAAGGAATAGTTATGGATAATAATTTTATGAAATATATCTCAACAGTCCCTGTTATAGGTGCAATTTGGATTACATTTACTGCAGGTTTTATCATAGAAATTAATCGTTTTTTTCCTGATATTTTGTCTTTTTCATTTTGATTTTTTGTTCAAAATTTTTAGTAAGTGAGTATTATTAGTTTTATAGTTTATACTATTAGTATCTTTTGCTAAATTATTTATATTTGTTTTTGTTACTATTTAGATTAGGTTATAAAGATTTTAAATTTTTTATATATTAATCATTATGAGTGTAGTAAGTAAAATAATTGTTGATGCAGATAATGAGTTGAGGTATCCTAGTATAGGTGAACTAGAAGGTTTAAAAACCTATTTTAGTAACAGTGATGAAAGAATTTTTATTGTTCGTCTATTGCGGGATAAACAGCAAGATATAATTAAATTAGCTAGCAAAGCTATTTTTCAGATTCATCCAGAATATATTGCACCGGGTGGTAATGCTGAAGGGGCACGTAAGAGATCTTTATGCTTACGTGATTATGGTTGGTATCTACGATTAGTCACTTATGGGGTTTTATCTGGAGAAAAAGAGTCTATTGAAAAGCTAGGAGTTGTTGGAGTTAAAGAAATGTATAATTCTTTAGGTGTTCCAATTTTAGGTATGATAGATTCTATTGAGTGTTTAAAAAACGCGTCTATAGAATTTTTATCTGATTCTCAAGCTGATTGCGTAATTCCATATTTTGATTTTATTATACTAGGTATGTCTAACTAGTTAAATTGATTATTACAGTTGATTCATTTAAATTAGAATGCTATAATACTTGTAGGCTCGAAATTGTACAAAAATATTAAATAAAGTTTGTCAGGACTGAAAAGTAGCAGCAATTATTTTATATTATTTAGGTACTTTTCGGGTTTTTGTTATTTTATTTGAATTATATTCTTTTATTTGCGTTACAGTTTTTTAAAAACATTCAGTTCAAATATTATTTTTAATCTAAGTCCATTCCAAAATTTATATGAAATCTTTAATGATTCAAGGAGCGAAAATAATCGCTACAGGTTCTGCTATTCCTTCTTCTAGTTTTAGCAATCATGATATGAGTAAATTAGTGTCAACATCTGACGAGTGGATCTTTTCTCGTACAGGTATTAGAGAAAGAAGATTACTAAAAGGAGTTGACAAATCTATTGTTGATCTTGGTGTTGTAGCTTCTAAAAAAGCTTTGGATAAAATTTCCATGCATCCCTCAAAAATAGACTTAATAATCCTTGCTACTTCAACTCCCCATGATTTATTTGGAAGTGCCAGTAAATTACAATCTGAAATAGGTGCTTACAATGCAGTTGCATTTGACTTAACTGCAGCGTGTTCTGGATTTGTATTAAGTTTAGTAACAGCTTCTCAATTTCTACAAACCGGTGCGTACAGTAATATTTTAGTAGTTGGAGCAGACGTTTTGTCAAAATGGGTTGATTGGTCTGATCGTAGTACATGTATTTTATTTGGTGATGCAGCTGGAGCAGCTATACTACAATCTTGTTCTTTGATTAATAATGCGATACTAAATTTTCAATTAAAAACTGATGGGAATTATTCTAAATATCTTTCTATTGCCTATAAACAGAATACTTCTGCCCATCCTCAGCTTAATATATATCAAGGTTCTTTTAAAAAAATATATATGAATGGTAAAGAAGTATATAAGTTTGCAGTTTTTCAAATTCCGTTAAGTATATTAAAGTGTTTAAATTCTATAAATATGTCTGTGCAAGAAATAGATTGGTTAGTTTTACATCAGGCTAATGAACGTATTCTAATAGCCATTGCACAAAAGTTGTCAATTAGTACTAATAAAGTTATTTCTAATTTACGTAAATATGGTAATACTTCTGCAGCGTCAATACCTCTAGCCTTAGATGAGGCAGTGCAAGATAATAAGATATCTAGTAATGATATTGTTGTTATTTCTGGCTTTGGTGCTGGTTTAACATGGGGTACAATTGTAGTGCGTTGGTAGCTGTTCATATATATATTAAAATATAAATATAAATGTAAATGTAAATGTAAATGTAAATGAAATATGTAATTAATTTTAATTGATATAATTATATAATAATATAGCTGTTATCATATTATAATTTAAAATTTAATGAGGAAATTTAAATGACTTCATCTTTATCTAGCTTTTTTAATAGTTTGATTTTAGGAACTTTAGTAGTAGTTGTACCAATTGGCTTGGCCTTACTTTTTGTTAGTCAAAAAGATAAAACCTTACGTGATTAAACTTTTATATTTAAATTGTTAAATCTACTGTTATTTATATAACAAGTTAGTTTAACATAACTTGTTACTGATTTGATTCTTAAATTACTTTTTATTTTTATATTATGTCTTTATCTCAATGGTTAGCTAAAAAAAAAAGTTTGCTTAATCATAAAAAAATTAAGCATTCTAGTTCTGAATTAAAACATGCTTTATGGATCAAATGCAATAAGTGTGATTTTTTAATGTATTATAAGTCACTTGAATCAAATCATCAAGTTTGTCCTAAATGCAATTATCATTTTCCAACTTCCAGTCATGATAGAATTAATCATCTATTTGATGTTAATAGTTGGTCTTCACTTGATAATAATTTATCTTCAACAGATCCTTTAGGTTTTTCTGATCGTAAGTTGTATAGTTCGCGATTGCTTGATATGAAGTTAAAAACTGGTTTATCAGATGCTGTACAAACTGGTTTGGCTTTAATTAATGGTATTAATGTTGCTTGTGGAATTATGGACTTTAGATTCATGGGTGGTAGTATGGGATCTGTTGTTGGTGAAAAATTAACAAGGTTAATTGAAAAAGCTACGAGTAATAAACTACCCTTAATTATTATTTGTGCTTCAGGTGGAGCTAGAATGCAGGAAGGTATGCTCAGTTTAATGCAGATGGCTAAAATATCATCGGCTCTCTATAGGCATAATGAAAAGTCATTACCTTATTTTACTGTTTTAACTTCACCAACAACGGGAGGAGTAACAGCTAGTTTTGCTATGTTAGGTGATATAATACTTGCTGAACCTGGCGCAGTTATTGCATTCGCGGGTAGAAGAGTAATTGAGCAAACAATTAAAGAAGATCTACCTGATAATTTTCAGACTTCTGAGTATCTATTTCACCATGGATTTATTGACTTAGTAGTTTCTAGAACTAAATTGCGTAATCAATTATATAAATTATTATCTTTATATTTTAAGTCTTTTCATTAATTTTAGAGCATATTTTTTTTATCCTCTATTGTAATATATATATCATAGTAATATTTAGAAAATTTATTAAAAGTATTACTTAATGACTGGAGTTTAGGTGTTAAATTTTTTCCAAAATATAAATTAATTAAAATTTTAATACTTCTATTATTTTTTATTAAGTGAGTAAATTATGATTAAAAAAAACGTGACTTTGTTATTTTTGACAGCTGCTTTTATGATGTTAAGTAGTTTTATTCATCCTGTCTATTCAATAGAATTAGATGAAGTGACTAGAACTGTAACCTTTGATAGTTTTAGTAAAACTATTACTTTAACTCCCGAACAAGTTAAAAGAGGTAAGCGTTTATTTAATAATTCCTGTGCTCAATGCCATAATGGTGGGATTACTAAAACAAATCCTAATATTGGTTTAGAGTTAGAATCTTTAAGTTTAGCTACTCCTGCGAGAGATAACATTATTAATCTTGTGGACTATATAAAAAATCCTACAAGTTATGATGGTCAGAACTCAATAGCTGAATTACATCCTAGTATTAAAAGTGCAGAAATTTTTCCTAAAATGAGAAATTTAACTGATGAAGATTTACTATCTATGGCTGGTTATATCTTGTTACAACCAAGAATAGCACAAGAAAAATGGGGAGGTGGTAAGATTTATTATTAGTTTAATTATTTTATTCACTTATATCTAAAAAAAAAGATATAATCAAATTGTACAATAGTTTTATTTTTTATATATAACATAAATCTATTTATTGAATTTACTAACAATAGGATGTTTGCAATGAAATTTTTATTTTCTTTATCTTTAAGCTTATTTGCTGTTTATACACTTAATACTAATTCGTTGTTTTCTCAAGAGATTGATCTCAATGCAGGTGAACAAGTTTTTTCTCAAAATTGTACGGTTTGTCATGCAGGAGGTGAAAACTCTGTTAATTCATTAAAAACTTTAAAAATAGCTGATTTAGAAAAATATAGTAAAAATAGTATTGAAAAAATTAAGTATCAAGTTGAAAATGGTGCTGGTTCAATGCCTGCTTTTGCTGATCGTTTGTCTGAGGAAGAGATATTAAATGTTGCTAATTTTGTGTTAAATCAAGCTAAAAACGAGGTTTGGTAATTATATTAGTATTATTTGTTAGTGAGTAAAAAATTATTAATTAATTTTTTGCTTATATATTTATTTATAGTATTTTATTAATCACAACTTAATGTTACGAAATTTATATCCAGCAGTTTTATATTTACAAGATGGAACTTGTTATCGAGGTTTCTCTTTTTTTAAGCTATCACTAAGTTCCGGTGAAGTTGTTTTTAATACGGGCATGACTGGTTACCAAGAAATTATGTCTGATCCAAGTTACGCAGGTCAAATAATTGTATTTACGTATCCTGAAATAGGTAATACTGGACTAAACCAACAAGATAATGAATCTAACTTTTTACATGTGAAAGGCTTAGTTATGAAAAACATTTCTTCCTTTTCAAGTAATTGGAGAGCTAAAGTTTCTTTTAAGAATTATCTTATTGACAAACAAGTTCCTCATATATTTGGTATAGATACGAGGTCTCTTACTAAGCGTTTAAGATTATTTGGTGTAACAAGTGCTGCTTTATTTTATTCTAGTAATGACAATTGCATCAGTAAAATGAATTTATCTTCTATTTATAACATTAATAATATAGATTTAGTAAGAAAAGTAACTAGTAAAGCAGTTTATAATATTAATTATGATTCATTATCTCAGTATTTCGATGATACTAACTGTGGTTATTATAAGGTACGTAGTACTTCTGCGAATATTATTCGTAAATCATATAAAATTATTATAGTTGACTTAGGTCTTAAGTTTAATATTATAAGAAAATTACTTAATTTAGGGTGCAATATTTGTGTTGTTCCAGCTACCTGCAGTTATTCTTCTATTCTTAGACATAATCCTGATGGTATTATTCTTTCTAATGGTCCAGGTAATCCTTTATTAGTTAATTATGTTATTGATCTAGTTAAAAGATTAGTTAAGTTTTCAAGTATACCTATTTTAGGTATTTGTATGGGGCATCAAGTTTTGAATATAGCTTTCGGTATGCAAATTTTTAAGTTAAAATTTGGTCATAGAGGTTTAAATCATCCTTGTGGTTGTAATAAGTATTCTGAAATTACAAGTCAAAATCATGGTTTTGTTGTTAATAGACATGCTTTTACAAATCAAAATTTATTAAAAATTTTTTCAGTACAATATTTGAATTTAAATGATTTTACTGTTTCTACTACCTTTCATAAGAAGCTTCCTATTTTTTCTGCTCAATATCATCCAGAAGCTAGTCCAGGACCTCATGATTCAGATTACTTATTTGAAGTTTTTGTTAATCTTATTAATATGATTACTTGCAAATGAAAACTTTTTACCATTCTATATTTTTAAAGAGATAAAATAGAGTTTGTGTACCTCTTAATTGGTTAAATAGAGGTAAATGTCCTTCTGGTGCATCTATTGTCCACATAAATTCTTTTGGATATCTTTTCATTTCATTACCTTTTAGCCATCCTATCTTTTGCCAAAATTTCTCCCACTGTTTCTTATTTTTTAACCAAATTTTTTTTTGTATGGAAAAGCCAAATTTACCTTTTGAGTAAATTTTCCACAATAAATCTAGTATGAATAGATCTACCTTTGGTATTAACTGAATATCTGTAAAATATAGCCAGTTTTTGCTAGTATTTGTTTGTATATTCACGATGTCGCACAAACATTTTTGTGTTAATTTGTCCGCTTCCTTAAATTTTTTATTAATCAGTAAGTTTTGTAAATTTTGATAAATACTGTAGTTAAACTTTGTAAAATTTTGTAAATCATTAGGTAATTTTTCAATTGTTCTGTCATGTATTTGATTAGTTCTTTTTTTATTGTACGCTAATTTATTTGCTGTTTTAATATTACTATTTCCTATGTTAGTTCGTTTAATTATTTCTTGTATTATAATTTCTTTATTTTCTTCATTTATTAATAAATGATTAATAATTTGTTCAATTTCATTTGTTATTATTAAATGATCTTTAGTAAATATTGTTCTGATTTGTTCTTGAGTTAGCAACAGTTTATTTTTTTGTATTGTCATAGATTGGTTTTAAAATTTATTTCAAGCATATTTAGTGTAATTTTAATATTTATTATATATTTTTTTATTTTTTGTATACGTTTATAAGTTTATTTATTTAGGTAAAATACGATTATTCTGATTAATATAAGAATTAAATTACTAAATAGATTTATTGAACAATATAAAAGATATTTTCCAATTTGCATTAAAAATTTTTCAGTTTTTGGTATAAAAAAGTCTTTAATTTCTAACCAGAATATAAAGATTATTTTCATTTGGTTTAGGTTTTGGATTTGTGTTTTCTTTGATAGGTGTATATATTTTGTAATTATTCCACTTGAGCTTATAATGCATATTTTTTGCCTTTCATTATATAGTGATTTAATATCATATATATACGAATTTATTAAATCTTGCCATTTTAAGTTGTTTATAAATAGTACGACTGATCTATTTGATATATATAATTTGTTACATAAGTCTTGTTGTTTTAAAAATTTATTGATATCAGAAGAGTTATTTAGATTATATATAATTTGTTTTATAATTATATTGCCAGTTTGAATAATAAAATTTTCAAGTAAAATTTTTACGTGATTATAAGGTGTATATAACTTGTCGAACAAAAATATATTACTTTCTATGTATGATGATCCAAAAATTAAATATGTTAGTAAGTAATTGCTTAAGTTTTTATGATTATTAGGAAATTGGTGTTTATGTACAGTCTGCTTAAATTTTAATCTTGATAAAAATTCTTGTGATACTCTATTGATAAAAATTGTTTCAATTTTTTTGTTTAAGCTAATCATTGTTTTATAATTTAGATTAATTTCAACAATATCTAAAATAAGTTCTTTTAACTGATTTAAGATAGATGTTAGAAGTTTGATTCTATTCATTGTATTTAGCATGTCTAGGTATAGATATTGATAGCTCTTATTTTTTGTCGTTAATATTAATTTTTTTTCTGTTTCGATCAATAGGTTTACTACAGCATTATTTAAATTAATACTTGGCTGATTAGGCCAATATTTTATTTTTATTTTATTTGACATTTTTTATTCTTCGTGTGTTTGTGTATTTTAGAAAAAATTTGAAAAAACTTTTTTATATTTCTTATTTTTGTATTACAATGGATTTTATATTTTTCTTATATTCTTATGTAATTATTTTTGTTTTAATTAATGTATAATTATTATTTTGCATTTGCGAGTAAAAGTTTTTTTCTTCATCAAGAACCAATAGAAGAGATATTACGTGAGCGAATACAGCATTATGAAAGTTGTAAAAAAGAGATTGACTTTTGGTTTGTACTAAATCCAAGTTTTTTGAGTTCGCTGGACTATTATACAATAAATTTTGATAGAAGTAATCAATCGTTTGCTGCTATAGTATCATCAGATGAACAATTTATACAATGGTTGAAGTTAAGACTTGTTTTTGTATATACTGGAAAGTTTAAATCACATTTGTTGTTTTTACCATGTTAATGTTTACTTATCTAAGTAAGACTAGTTTTCATAGGGTGTAACAAATAGCGTTAAAATTTCTCTGCTAAAAGCTTCAGTAGCTTTTGATTCATATCTATTTGGGTGAATAATAATAGAAAGCATTCTTTTTATTGTTACATTTTTTATTTTTGCCCAGTGTATAATTCCTAATTCTAGTTCTTTGGCTATTGCTGAAACTGATACAAATGCTGCTCCTAAACCTGATTGAACAGCATTTTTTATTGCTTCTACTGAATTAAGTTCCATTTCTATTTTAAATCTACTGCTATCTATATCATATTGGTGTAGAATTTTATCAATAACTTTTCTAATTGTTGACTGAGTGTCTAATGCTATGAATCTTAATCGATATAAGTCTTCTTTTTGGATATTAGATACTTTTGAAAAAGCATGAGATATTGGTAAGATTAGTGCTAACTCGTCTTCTGCATATGAGGTAATTTGTAAAATATCTTTTAGTTCATGTGGAACTTCTCCTCCTATTATTGCTAAATCAATTTGTCCATTAGCAACACTCCATGATATTAACCTAGTAGAATGTACTTGTAGTTGCACATTAACTTGTGGATATCTTTGTCTAAAAAGTCCTATGAGTTTTGGCATTAAGTAAGTACCTGTTGTTTGGCTTGCTCCTATTATTAATGATCCTCCTTGTAAGTTTTGTATATCTTCGAGTGCTCTACAAGTTTCCTCGCATAATCCTAAAATTCTATTACCATATCTCAGTAGTAAGTTCCCTGCTTCCGTTAGTGTAGCCTTTTTACTTGTTCTTTCGAATATTGGTATATTTAATTGCTTTTCTAGATTTTGAATTTGTAAGCTAATTGCTGGCTGTGATACATATAAACTATCTGCTGCTTTTTTAAAACTTCCTTCTTTAATAATTGCTTTCAAAATTCTTAGTTGATCTAATGTAAATGGTAAATCTCTCATTATTTAAATATATATTAATCATAATTAATTTTAATTCTTGTTTAATTTATAATATAAAGTTGATTTTTTTGTATATTAATTATCATTTCGATATAGTATTTATAATATATGTAGAGAGATTTTTTTGTTAATATAGTTTATTAAAAAATTAAGGAAATTTTATTTATGGATATGAGATTAGTTGTTGTATTTTTGCCTTTGATTGCTGCTGGTTCTTGGGCAATATATAATATAGGTAGAGTTGCTATCCAGCAATTTCGTAGTATGTGATTATAGTATAGTATAATAAATATATAATTTAATTCCTTACATTTCAGTAGAAACTTGATTAACTTTTCTGCTGTTTTTATTTTTTATATACTTTTATATTATATCATGGCGGTTCCTAAAAAAAGAACTTCAAAATCAAAATCTCGCAAGTCTAATTGGAAAAAAAAAGCTTTATTCGTTAGTTATAAGTCTTTATCTTTGGCTAAGTCTATAATCAATGAACAATCTACAACGTTTATTTACAGTAAATCTTTAGATCAATATAAGATTAATTGATTAAGTATAGTTAGATTACATTTGTGAAAAAACAATTTATATTAATTATAAAAGTTTATTTATTTTGTATTATGTTGCGTTACTTGAATTTTGAAACTTATTCGATTAAAAATATGAGTATAAGTTTCTTAATTAAATTACCATCAGTGAAAGATACTTGGTTATTTAATTGTATTGAAGGTTCTCAATTTAATTTTTTACATCAGAATCTTAAAGTTAATAGTATTACTAAAATTATATTACCTGATTTACATATATCAAGAATTGCTGGTTTATTAGGTTTATTGTCTACACTAAATTTAATAGGAAGAACAAAATCTCTTCATATTTATGCACCTGTTAACTTAAAGTATTATCTAGATTTGGGTAAAAAATATTCTAAAACTAATTTTAGTTATATTTTATATATTCATGTTTTAACAACAGGGTTAATTATTAATCAGCATGGTTGTCGTGTGTATTCATTGAAATGCAATAATTACTACGAGTTTTTTATTATACAATCTAAACATTGTGGTAAATTTTATTTAGATATGGCAAAAAAAAATTATTTATTACCTGGTCCTCTGTATGGTAAACTTAAGAGAGGTTATACTTTTCTACTTGCTGATGGTTTTGTATTAAATGGTTCTCATTTTACTTCCTCTAATATTGTAGGTGATCAAGTATTTTGCTTATTTTCTTTTTTCTATGATAGAAAAGTTGTTGAAAGTTTATATTGTGGTAGATTAGTGTTGTTTATGTGATTCTTTTATAAAATGATATATAATGATATTTATTATATTATTATATATTCTCGTGTATTTAAAATTTATTTATGATTTATGCAGTTATTGATATTGGTGGTAATCAGGTTATCATAGAGCCAGGAAAGTTTTATGATATAAATTATATTTGTGCTCATCCTGGAGATATAATTAATTTTAAAAGAGTATTATTTTATTCTAAGTTGAGTAAATGCCAAGTTGGTACACCATGTTTAAATAAAGTTTTTGTTAAGGCTATAGTTTTAAAGCATTTTAAGGGTACAAAAATACAAGTTTTTAAAATTAAGCGTAAAAAAAATTATCGTGTTAAGCATGGTTATCGTCAAAATTTAACAAGAATATTTATACAAGATATAGCAATTAATTAGTTTTGCTATTTTATTAACTGTCAAATATTAAATAATAAGCATATGGCACATAAAAAAGGTAGTGGTAGTACTAAAAATGGTCGTGATTCGAATTCTAAAAGATTAGGTGTTAAAAAGTACGGTGGTGAGTTTGTAAAGCCTGGAAGTATTATCGTGCGTCAAAGAGGCAATAAATTTAAAGTGGGTAAAAATGTTAATCAAGGCAAAGATTATACAATTTATTCTATGATAAATGGTGTAGTGCAATTCGATCTTTATAAGAATAAAAAACGTCGAATTAATGTAAATCCAGTTTGAATTTTAGTTTTGTATTTTTTTATAAACTATAATTTTCTTATAATATTATTTTAGTTAAACAAAAATTCATTTAAATGAATTTTTATTATTTTATGAATGGTTAAAAAAATTATAATTTCTTATTTTAATAGTGTTGCTGCAGTTGTACAAACAAGTAAAGTTCAAGAGGTTGTTTTAATTAATCGTATTTACCAGGTTAATGATATATATGTTGGTGTGGTTCAAAAAATTGTTTCTAGTATCAATGCTGCTTTTATTAATTTAGGCCAATATGGTAGAAGTGGTTTTATACATCTGAGTGATTTAAAAACATTAAAAAGAAGTAAAAAATCTTCTTCTATAAATGATTTATTATCAATTAATCAGTTAATATTAGTACAAGTAGTAAAAGAGCCGACATTTAATAAAGGTCCACGTCTAACATCAAATATTCATTTACATGGAAAGTATGTTGTATTAATGCCTTTCTGCAATATAGTATTAATTTCTAATCATATTTATGATAGTAATGAACGTGTATATCTTTATTCTTTAGCTATATTAATTAAACCTAATCTGATGGGTTTAATAATAAAGTCTTGTGCTCAAGGAGTTGCTGAATCTCTAATTTTGCAAGATCTCGATCTGTTGATTCGACAGTGGTCATTTATTCAGAAAAAGATTATTTTTACTGTGATTCCTTCTTTGATTTATAAAGATGAAGATTTAGTTAAAAAAATACTTCGAGATTATTATGATAAATCCGTAAAAAGGATAGTAGTTGACTCACAGGATGCTTTAAAATTAGTTTATTATTATTTAAAAAAATGGTTTTATGTTTCTCCTGATATTAAAACTCAAATTCAGTTTTATGATAAACATTTTTGTGTTTTAGATAAATTTTATGTTAAACATGCTATCAAACAGTTTCTTAAGCCTAAAGTTAATTTATTATATGGTGGTTCTCTTTTTGTAGAAAATTATGAAGCTTTAACCGTAATTGATGTGAATTCTGGTTCTTTCAATAAGTTTTATAGTTCTACAGAAACCATTTTAAGAATTAATTTTTATGCTGCAATAGAGATTGCTTACCAATTAAAGGTACGTAATATTAATGGTGTTATAATTATTGACTTTATTGATATGTACTCTTGTAGGGATCAATTAAAACTGCTTGAGCATTTTAACAAATTGTTAACTTTTGATAATTGTGCTCCGCAGGTTATTCAACTTTCTGAGCTTGGATTGCTTGAGCTAACACGTAGACGGAGATCTCAAAGCCTTCAAGAAATGTTTAATCAATCTTTTAGTATTTGTTGTGCGAATTATTTGTTAATTAGTGATTTACGTTTCGATTTCTTTTTTAATACATTTGGTAAAAATTTAAAGAATAAATATTCTAGTAATAAAAATATTACTTCATTATTTTTTAGTAAAAAATTTCAGTTTTCTAAAATTATGAAGAATAAATTAACTATTTCTTCTAATTTTATTTTAGATAGATATTTCTCTTTTGCTGATTATAGAAATTTACTGTGTTTTTTTTATCCGAAAGCTAACTATCTGATTCCTTTGTTTTTTTACTATCAATTAGCCAAGTTAACAGTTTTAAAAGATACTATTAGTTATAAATTAGATAGTTACAGGTTTCACAAAAATAAGCCACAATAATATTATTATATCATTATGGCTCATTTTAAGGATAGTTTTGTTACTATATTACACTTTATTTATGTTAATTATCCATTAATATAAGGTGCATTTAAAGCTAATGGTAAACATTCTTGAGATGCTAAATCTAGAGGGAAATTATGTGCATTGCGTTCATGCATTACTTCCATACCTAAATTAGCTCTATTTAAAATGTCTGCCCAAGTGTTGATTACACGGCCTTGGCTATCAACAACTGATTGATTGAAATTAAATCCATTTAAGTTGAAAGCCATTGTGCTTACAGACATTGCTGTGAACCAGATACCTAATACCGGCCATAATCCTAAGAAGAAGTGTAGTGCACGTGAGTTGTTAAAACTTGCATATTGGAAAATTAAGCGACCGAAGTAGCCATGGGCTGCAACAATGTTATAAGTTTCCTCTTCTTGACCAAATTTGTAGCCGTTGTTTGCTGATTCATTTTCAGTTGTTTCACGAATTAAGCTTGATGTGACAAGAGATCCGTGCATAGCACTAAATAGAGATCCTCCAAACACACCTGCAACACCTAATTGGTGGAAAGGGTGCATAAGAATGTTGTGTTCAGCTTGGAATACAAGCATGAAATTAAATGTACCAGAAATGCCAAGTGGCATACCATCAGAGAAGCTTCCTTGACCTATTGGGTAGACAAGAAAAACTGCTGCTGCCGCTGCTACAGGTGCAGTAAAAGCAACTGAGATCCAAGGACGCATACCTAAGCGATAGCTTAACTCCCATTCGCGACCGATGTAACATAATACACCTAGTAAGAAATGAAGAACAACTAGTTGGTAAGGTCCACCATTATATAACCATTCATCTAGAGAAGCAGCTTCCCAGATAGGATAAAAATGAATACCAATTGCTGCAGAACTTGGAATAACAGCTCCAGAGATAATGTTATTACCGTATAATAAAGAACCAGCTACTGGTTCACGGATACCATCAATATCGACAGGAGGTGCAGCAACGAATGCAATGATGAATACAGATGTAGCAGTTAATAGTGTTGGAATCATTAAAACACCGAACCAACCAATGTATAGACGGTTTTCAGTGCTAGTAATCCAAGTACAGAAACGTTCCCACAGGCTTGCGCTTTCGCGTCTTTCTAAAGTAGCAGTCATATTATTATAGTTGATTTAGTATTTATTAAGGATACTTCCCAAGCAAATTTTACTTGTTATACATATTATTACAAGATTCTTTATAACATGTAAAGTATTTTTTAAAAACTTTATTTAGTACACTAAGTTTTTTTTATTAAGAAATAAGTCGCTTTGTTTTAAATTATTAGTTTTAGAATATACTTATTGTAGTTACTTTAACAATACTATAATTAAGCGTATGTCACATTTTAGTAAAATTAAAACTAACATTACTAGTCTAAGTATTTTAATTAAAACTATTAAGCAGTTAGGTTTTAATTATAGATTTTCTAATTGTTTTAATAATTTAAACTTTATTAGTAATGTAGTAGTATATAAGTTGAGTAAGTACGGTAATGAAGATACTGTTTTTACTTTTATATGGAATATAAAAGAATATATTTTATTGGTTGATTTAGATCTTTGGAATTTAGATATAGATTTTCATTATTTGTTTGATCATTTATTGCAACAGTATGCATATAATGTAGTTATGAGTACAAGTTATATAAGTGGTTTTCAAAAAATTAAAGAGAGTTCTTATTGTGATGGGTCAATTAAGTTAATACTTCAGAGATGGAGTAACATTTAGATGTATTATACTTTTTGAGTTATTTATTAATTGCAGACGGAGAGACTCGAACTCTCATGAGATTTTCTCACTAGAACCTAAATCTAGCGTGTCTACCAATTTCACCACGTCTGCTTTATTTAATATTTGTTATGACTATAATATTATCATTATTTTTTTGTAAAAACAAGTAAATTAAGCTTGTTTTTTTTTTGTTTTAGTGATATTATCTCTCCTATCATGATTCCTCAGTAGCTCAGTGGTAGAGCGATCGGCTGTTAACCGATTGGTCGTAGGTTCAAATCCTTCCTGAGGAGTTTAAACTGTTATGCTATTTTTATATAAATTAAGATATTAATGACAATTATCTTATCTTGTTACGATATATTCGATAATTATTATTCACTCTTTTATGCTTTGCAGCAGCAAGCTTTTTTATATTTGTTTAATTTAAGTAATAAGCAAAGTATCTTTTTGTTAACTTTTTTATTCTTTCTTGGATTAATTACGGTAATTACACCTTGTTTTTTGTCTGTATTCCCGTTAGCGTTATCTTATATTAACTCTAGGAACAATTCATATATTAATTTAAATTTGTTCGTTACTGGTCTGTTAACAAACCTTATATCTTTAATGTTGTTTACTAATTTACTGAATTCATCATTTTGGATTTATAAGTTGCCTCTTTTTTCCTCATCTATTTTAGTTTTAGTGTCGTTAGATTTAATGGAGATCATAAATATTTCAGAATTTAATATTTTATTTAATCTTAATCATTATACTTTATTTTACAAAAATACCCTTTTGTATAGCTATTGTATGGGTTTTATCGTTGGCTCAAGTTCATTACCCTGTAATACTTCTATATTAATTATAGTGACATTTTTATTACGTAATTTAGTAGCTCGTTATCAATTTTTCATTTGCTTAATAGTTTATTTTATTGGTTGTCTTGTCCCATTGATATTATTATTTAAAATGAAATTTAGCTATATTAACATTTCTATTGTCTTTTTTATACGAAAGTCAATTTTACCGTTAACTGGATCAGTCCTTTTTATTTTTTCTTGCTTTTCTTTTTTAAAAGTTATATTTATGTAATTAGTATACAAGCTAGTTAATTTAACGATATATGAATTTTTTTATGTTTATTATGAACAAAAATTTTATTTGGAGATTTGTAAAGAAGTTAGCAAATTTAAATTTTTCTATTTTTGTTTTATCTCTTATTGCTTTTTTTTGTATATGCGGTTCAATTATCGAGCAGGACAAAAGTTTATCATATTATCAGATTAATTATCCACATTACTATTTATTTATTCTTTTCTTAGGTTTTGATCATATCTTTAGAACGTTTTACTTTGCTTTAATATTAATAGTTTTTATTCTGAGTTTGATTACATGTACATTTTCAACACAGTTGCCTAGTCTTAGAAATGCTAGACGCTGGAAATTTTTATACAGTAGTTGTATATCGAAAACTAGTGATTATTTATTAAAAAATGATAGTAATTCAAAGTATTTTTTTACAAGTATTGTTTATTCTTTGATGCGTATCAACTTTTTTGTTTTTTATAAAAATAATTCTTTGTATTCTTATAAAGGTTTATATGGTCGTGTAGCTCCAATCTTTGTTCATTTTAGTATTATAGCAGTTTTATTAGGATCTATTGTTAGTTTTTTATTTAGTTTTGTAGTGCAAGAAATTGTTCCTCAAGGTGAGGTGTTTCATTTAAAAAATATCATTAATGCTGGTTTCTATAGTTATTTACCTGATGATTTAGTTTTCCGTGTAGATAATTTTTACATTAATTATAATACTAATGGTTCTGTTAAACAGTTTTTTTCTTCTTTATCACTATATATTCATAACTACATAATCCTGCATGAACAATTAATTTATGTTAATAAACCTTTAAGGTTTTTTTCAGTTACATTATATCAAACTGATTGGCAAATAGATGTTGCTAGAATAAACTGTGGAGTGAATTCAAATATACAAAAAAAGTTTTTTAAAGTTAATATTAATGGACAAAATTGTTGGTTATTAAATATTCCCATTAGTAAAGATAATAACATTTTTTTTGTTGTTTTTAATCTTGATAATAATGTTTTGGTATGTAGCTCTAGTGGATTAATTTTACAAGAAGTTAATTTAACCGAAAAATTTTACATTAATAATATAGCTTTTACGATTAATTCTATAGTTCCTAGCACCGGCTTGCAGATTAAAGTTGATCCAGGTATTGTTTTAGTTTATTTTGGTTTCTTTATCATGATATTTAGTACTTTCACAAGTTATATATCATATTCTCAAGTTTGGATTTATATTAATGTTAAGTCGCTAAGTTTTATGGGTTCTACTAATAGAGCTTTGCTATTTTTTGAACAAGACATGATCTATTTAAATAATATTTATTCTTATCACTTATTAAGTCGTTTCAAAAGGATTAATACTCTTTTAGTATAGTAAAAAATTCTTTATTATAGTTTTACCTTCATTTGTCCATAGGCTTTCGGGGTGAAATTGAATTCCTCTAAGTTGTCTGTAAATTCTATGTCGACATCCCATAATTATTCCATCTCGTGTCCATGCTGTTATTTCTAGATTTTGAGGCACTTTTTTACTATCTATAATAAGACTATGATATCTACTTGCACTAAATGAAGTTTTTATATCTTTAAAAATATCTTTTTGGTTATGAATTATAGTACTAACTTTTCCGTGCATGGGTTGAGATAGTTTTTGTATTATTCCACCATTAATGTATCCTATTGCTTGATGTCCTAAGCAGATTCCTAATATTGGTATTTTATTTGAGTAGTAATGAATAATTTTTAAGCAAATTTTAGAGTCCTCAGGTCGTCCTGGTCCTGGTGATAGTATTATATGTGTTGGATTGAGCTGATCAATATCTTGTATTGATAGCTCATCATTTCTAGCAATTTTTATTTTGTAACCTAGTGCTCCTATATGCTGTGCTAAGTTTTGCGTGAAACTGTCATAGTTGTCTATTATAATAACCATTGTATTCTTTTTGTTAAGTTTTTTAGATTAGTTTTAGAGTTCCATTTTTAGGAGAACTTGCGTATGCTTGTGTTTGTTTTTCTATTTTTCCTGCCAAATAACATTGTCTTCCAGCAATGATTGCTAGTCTCATTGCATTAGCCATTAGTTTAGGTTTTATTGACTTAGCAACTGCTGTGTTTATTAGTACAGCAGATGCTCCTACTTCCATTGCTTGATTTGCCTCACTGCTAGTTCCTATTCCAGCGTCTATTATAATTGGTACATTAGCATTTTCTATTATTATCTGTATATTGTATAAGTTTTTTAATCCTTGTCCTGATCCTATTGGTGATCCTAGAGGCATGATCGTTTTACAACCTATATCTTCTAGTTGTTTAGCTAAAAGAGGATCAGGGTATATATATGGTAAAACACTAAAATTTTTATTAACTAAGTATTCTGCTGCTTTTAATGTTCCAATCGGATCAGGTAATAAATATCTAGCATCTGATATAACTTCTAATTTAATAAAATTGTTATCTGTTTGTCCTATTCTTTTGTTAATTTCTCTACCTAATGTAGCTATTCTTATTGCTTCCTCAGCTGTTTCACAGCCTGCCGTATTAGGTAATAGCCAAAGTTTCTTCCAATCTAAACTATCTATTAAATTACTTTGTCCAATTGTTTTTGCGTAGTGTGTTCTGCGAATGGCTACAGTCACAATAGATGCCTTACTAGCTTCAATACTCTCAATTGCTTCTTGTATATTCTTATATTTCCCTGTTCCTAGCATTAATCTAGATTTAAATTTTTTATTTCCAATAGTCAAATTATCTTCTATATTTTTATTCATCATGTGTGTTAACTCTTTTTATTTAACTTTTGTTTTTATAAATGTTGCACTATACTGTTCATTATATAAATAACGTTTTGTTTATTTCATTATATGTTTCATTACTTTTTTTATTTTTTCATTAGTATAGTTTTTCTCTTACTCTGTACTATACTGTGTTATCAGTTATATTCATTTTTGTTAAATAATTTTCGGTTAAACAGTAATTCAATAACTTTTCTTGATAGACTTGTTTCAATTTTGCCATATGGTTTGCCTTTATTAGAGGGTTTACAGAATTTTGGTCAACAAATTTTGCCCGATTATCCATTTAGTTTAATGAGTATATACAAAAAAACTTTCATGCCGTTAGTAATTTTTTATGTTACTCATCCAGCTTTAGCTTTTGTCGTTTTTTTTATACTTTATTATTTATTTGTAAGATCTAAAAGTCCGATACCAAATCGCCCTTTTGTACGTTTTAATGTTTTACAATCAATTCTGTTATTTTTAATCAATTCTTTGCTAGGTTCTGCTTTTAGAGCTTTGCCAATAGAGTTTAGGGTTAGTCTGTACGGTTTAGTCTTGTGTAATACGCTATTTTGGTTTGTTTTATCTACAATTATATATTCCATTGTTAAATCAGTGACTGGTACTTATGCTAAAATACCTGTAATATCTCAGGCTGTTAAAATACAAATTGATAGTCCGTGATTTTTTATTATTTCATTTATTAATAAGAAGGATAATGTTGTTATGTATTTGAATAATTATGAAACTATTTATATTTTGAAGCCAAATGTTACAGATGATGCTAACTTATCTTTAGTTAAGTATTATAGAACCTTACTAAAGCAAAAGGGAGCTACAAATATTGTTATACAACATCGAGGAAGACGTCATTTAAGTTATAATATTTCCCATTACTATGATGGTATTTATGTTCAAATGAATTATCAAGCTAACGGTAGCTTAGTTGAATTATTGGAAAAATCTATGTGTTTTAACGATAATATTATTAGATATTTAACTGTTACACAAAATAGTGATCATTTAATAAATATATATTAAATTAGTGTAATATCAATAATAGTTTATGTTTATTTTCCTTAATATAATATCATAAACTTCTTTATTTATTGTTGAATATATTAATAATATTTATATACCATCGAATAAATACTTTTATAATTTTAGGAGATTTAATGTGATTACTGATAGTCAAATTTTTGTTGCTCTTTTATTTGCTTTAGTTTCTGCAATTTTGGCTATACGTTTAGGTACTGATTTATATCAATAGGCATTCTTTAATTACGTTTTATTTATTATTTTATTATAGATGCTATTTTAGATATTTCTGACTAATTTATGCATCTGATTGACAAGCTTAGTATTTGTTGAAATTATTCAATGTACAATTAAACTTAATTTTATTAATTAAATATTTAGGTCAAGTTTTATATTTCCTTTTTTTATAATTCTCGTAGTGTTATTTCGTAATTAAATTTTGTATAGTATTTTACTATATAAATAACCTTTTAATACTACCAATTTTTGCCCATTTTTTAATGTTTGTATTAAATTGAATTAGCCATGTTTAATCAATAAATATAATTTTTTTTATTTATTTATACTGATAATTAGTATTTTATTTGTTAGTTATAAATTTTTGATATTCTTCTGATGAATATATATACTTATAATGTTAAGTGATTATGTTCAGTTCATATTGTATTCTTAATTGTTTTTATTATATTTCATTTAAGTTATTAATTTTTACTTTATTTTTTTTATTATATAGTAGTGTATATCTCAATAGTTGTTTAGGTTTTATTAACATTATAATACACGTATATTAAAATATATCAAGCTTTCATATTTACCAAATGTTAATAAATAATTTAAAGTTATTGAAAGCTATTTACTTTCTCAGATGAAAGTTAGTAATTTGTGTTATTTTATTTGTATTTAATAAAAATCTTGTATAATAATTTTGTAAGTATTATATATGATCTACTTATTACTACATATTTAATAAAAAATTTATAGATTAAACTTTAGTGATTGATTATTGATATGTAAGTGTAATACAAATAATGTAATAAAATTATAAATCTGAGTCTTAAAATAGCATTCTTTAAACTGAACTTAAATTAAAATTTATTGTGAATAAAATTCAAAATCAAGCTCGTCCTGTTTTTCCTTTTACTGCAATTATTGGCCAAGAAGAAATGAAGTTAGCTTTAGTGTTAAATATGATTGATCCTAAAATAGGTGGTGTTATGATTATGGGAGATCGTGGAACTGGTAAATCAACAACAATTAGGGCAATAGCAGACCTTTTACCTGAAATTGAGGTTGTAAGTGATGATTTATTTAATTCGCATCTCTATGATTATGATTTGATGTCAGATTTTGTTAAACAGCAAATTCAAAATCAAGTGAATTTAACAACTCACTCTATTAAAGTACCAATGGTAGATTTACCTTTAGGTGCTACTGAAGATCGTTTGTGTGGTACAATTGATATTGAAAAAGCATTGAATGAAGGAATAAAAAGTTTTGAACCAGGTTTATTAGCTAAAGCCAATAGAGGTATACTTTATGTTGACGAAGTAAATTTGTTAGATGATCATTTAGTTGACATTTTATTAGACTCTGCAGCTTCCGGTTGGAATACTGTTGAACGTGAAGGGATTTCCATTAGACATCCTGCTAGGTTTGTTTTAGTTGGTTCTGGTAATCCGGAAGAAGGCGAATTAAGACCACAACTACTTGATCGTTTTGGAATGCATGCTGAAATTAGAACGGTAAAAGATCCATATCTTAGAGTTAAAATTGTTGAACAAAGAACTAATTTTGATCACGATCCGTACTCTTGCATAGATGAATTTCGTAATAAACAAAAAGATCTTAAAGAGTCTATTATAGTAGCCCAAAAAAAATTAAGTAGTATAGTTATTGACTATGATTTAAAAGTTAAAATTTCTCAAATTTGTGCTATTTTAAATGTTGATGGTTTACGTGGAGATATTGTAACAAATAGAGCAGCAAAAGCTTTTGCTGCATATCAGAATAAAGATGAAGTTGATGTATATGATATTAAAAAAGTTATAACTCTTTGTTTAAGACATAGACTACGTAAAGATCCATTAGATACAATAGATTCTGGAAATAAGGTTGATCAAGTTGTTAGTGAAATTTTGTGATAGTTGTGTGTACTTATATAGTGATTAATGAAGTTAAATGTTAATTTATTATAGGCTTAGTAGGATTCGAACCTACATTAGAGACTTAGAAGGTCCCTGTCCTTATCCCTTAGACGATAAGCCCTTTGATTTATTAATTTCCTATTCTATATTTTTATATATTGCTTAATTTTGAGAACTGGGTGGTACTGGATTTGAACCAGTGGCCACCTGCTTGTAAGGCAGGCGCTCTACCACTGAGCTAACCACCCACACGCTACAATTATAATCAAGTTTTTTTTAAAAATCAATACAAATTTTTAAAATTGTTGTATCAATATGAATCAGTTTATTTACAGAATTCAGTTATCTATTAAAGTGTTCATAAAATTAGTAAATTTGGAAGTTTTTTCTTCTTTAGAATATGAAGATTTAACTAATCAATTTATATTAATTGTACCTAGTTCTTTATTGATTACGATGATTACTTCTTTTTTTATTAGCTTAGTGTTAAGTCTTCAGATAGTAAAAGAGTTTTTATATTTAAATGCCAGTGATTTAGTTGGTCCTATTTTAGCTATTTCTTTTATTAGAGAATTATCTCCTGTATTAACTTCAATTATCGTAATAGGTAAAATTGGATCTTTTATTACTGCTGAAATTGCTACCATGAGTGTTACAGAACAGATAGATGCCTTACTTATTTTAGGTGTTAACCCAATTAATTATTTATTTCTACCTCGTATTATTGCAATGCTTTTAGCTTTACCTCTATTAAATCTACTTTCTGTATTTACTAGTTTAATGAGTAGTTCCTTTATTTGTGTTCTTATTTATTCGATTGATACTACTTTTTTTTTTTGTTCTCTGATATATGATTTTTTTTATCTTGATATACTTAAATCAATTTTAAAAACATTAATTTTTGGCTTATATATTTCGGTTATTAGTTGTGTATGGGGATTTACAACCCGAGGAGGTTCAAAACAAGTTGGTTTATCGATAACATCTTCGGTTGTTACTTCACTTATTTGTTTATTTATATTGAACTTTATTTTGTCTTACTTAGTATTTAATAACTCTGTAAGTTCTTTTAAGGTTTTGTAAAAAAAATTAATTTATTTTTTTATATTTAAGAATAATATTTACTATGTAATAAAATCAGGGTTATATGTATTACAATATTATCATATACATAACTTAAGTATATATTTCATATTTAATTTTATTTATTTTTTATGTTTTTTAGCTAGGAGGTATTTTTATGTCAGGAGGATCAACAGGTGAGCGTCCTTTTTCTGATATTATTACAAGTATTCGTTATTGGGTTATACATAGCATAACAATTCCTGCCTTGTTTGTTGCAGGTTGGTTATTTGTTAGTACTGGTTTGGCTTATGATATTTTTGGCACACCTCGACCTAATGAATATTTTACCCAAGATCGTCAACAGGTTCCGTTAGTAAATGATCGTTTTAGTGCTAAACAAGAGCTAGAAGATTTAACAAAAGGTATTTAATTTAGGAGACATGTGTGACTAAAAGAAGTTCTAATCAGCCAATATCATATCCAATTTTTACTTTTCGATGGTTAGCTATACATGGCATTGCTATCCCAACGGTATTTTTTTTAGGTGCTATTACATCTATGCAGTTTATTCAAAGATAGGAGGTTTTTATTATTATGAGTAGTCCTAATCCTAATAAGGAGCCAGTTGAATTAAATCGTACATCTTTATTTTGGGGTCTATTATTAATTTTTGTATTGGCGGTCTTATTTTCTAGTTACTTTTTTAATTAAAATATTTGTGATTTTTATTTAATTAAATTTTTTGTTCATAGTAAATTTATTTTACTTTCTTATTTAATTTTATACTTTAATGATTGGAGAATGAAGTAATATGTCAAATACAGGTAGAGTACCTTTATGGTTAGTGGCTACTGTTGGTGGTATACTTGTTATTACTGTACTAGGAATATTTATTTATGGTTCTTATTCTGGGATAGGTTCATCCCTTTAAAGTTTTTTAATAGTCTTCTATGATTTGTAAACCATATATACTTTTCAGTATAAGATGGTTTATTTTTTGTTTACGAGATTGAGTCTTGTTCAATATAAATAAACAATAAGGCCATAACTATACCAGGAAATAATATTCCTGTTAAAGGTACTAAAATAGATGGTAAGTATGATGTTGTCATTTTTCTATTTATTTAGAATATTTTTAATTTTTAATATATATTTATTATATTAAATCTTTATTTGACATTATAATAATCTTAACATTTTGTTGGATGTTGCAAAATTCTTTATTCATTTATTTAGTTAAGTATTGTTTATCAGACCTATTTATTTACAAAATTTTATGCTAGATATTAAAAATAGTAATCCACAGACTAGTTTAGAAGCTATGTTAAAGTTTTCTGAAGCTTATGCTAAACGAACTGGTACATTTTTTTGTATAGATACAAGTGTGACAGCTATTGTAATTGAAGGCTTAGCTAGACATAAGGATGAATATGGATCTCCATTATGTCCATGCCGTCATTATGATAATAAAATGAGTGAGGTCTTAAACACATATTGGAATTGTCCTTGTGTACCTATGCGAGAAAGAAGAGAGTGCCATTGTATGTTATTTTTACCAAAAAATGATGATTTTGCTGGTGATAGTCAATTTCTTAAAATTGATAATTTTTTAAATTCTTGAATGTAAGTATAGTCATTATAAATAAGTTAAATATTTGCATTTAATCGTATATTTAACCTTATTTGTTATTGATATAGAAAATAATAAAGTTATAATCTATAAGTTACTCTTTTTAAGAGAAAGTAAGATAATTACTGCAGGTCCTACAAGTACAATTACACTTAGTGAAACTAATTGTCCGATAACTTGCCAATTAATCATAGTTTATTTCCTCATTAATTTATAGTTTTTTCTAATATTTAATATATTGTACTGATACATCGATAGTTTTTGTTATATGTTGTAAATTTTATACAAATTTTAATATTTTTGTTAAACTTTAATTTTTAAATACATCCAACTATTGTAAATAAAGAATTTAAAGTTATTATAATTTACAATTTGTGATAAATCTAAAGCTATTGATCCTTGATTAATTTCATGCATGATTTTTGTGATTTTTTGGCTTTCCAAATAAGTTTGTATATTCTGAAAACAAAATAACTGTATTACTTTAATTTGTAAAATAAAGTTTTGTTTATTTATTATTGTGTAATTAATTGCTATACGTTTGTTATGTTTACTTTTTAAATATAATTTTAATACACTTTGTTTAATGTATTCATTTTGGTAATAGTAATTATTAATTAAAAGTTTAATATTATTCTCAATGTTACTGTGAATGTATTGTTGTATATATGGAATTAATTCTTGACGAATTCGATTCCTTTGAATTTTATAAAAGTAGTTTGTAGCATCTGACCATATTGGTAAATAAAATTTTTTGCATGTCCAGTAAATTACTGTTCTATTTAATTTTAGTAATGGTCTTAAGATAAATAATCTGTTGTAAATTTTATTTTTTATTACTAAGTTGCTTAAACTCTCTATTGAGCTTCCCTTAATAGTATTTTGCATAAATGTCTCTACCTTATCGTTTGCGTTATGTCCAGTAATAATTAACTGAAAATTATATTTTATCGAGTGTTGTATAATAATATTATATCTATACCTTCTACATTCATCTTCCGATAGTGTAACTTTCTTGATTTGGTAAACTATAATATTTGAATTAATTAATTTTATATAATTGATAATATGTTTTAGTTGTTGATAGCTATTATGTTTCCATTGATGATCTATATAAATGTACGATATTGTTATTTTATTGTTGTATTCTTTTTTTTTTAGCTTTTCTAAAGTGTTTATTAGATAAATTGAGTCCTGACCTCCAGATATAGCTAATAAAATATTCTTTATAAAATACTTATTAATAAAGCAATGAATTAAGTTGTAAGTTTCATTTATATTGTGTCTTCGCATAAAGTGTTTATTAGTTGTTATAATGTAATTATTATGTTATTTATTTGTATAGATGGGTTGCTAACTCAATGGTAGAGTACTCGGCTTTTAACCGATTAGTTCCGGGTTCGAGTCCCGGGTAACCCATTGTAACTATTACGCATTAATATTTTATTATTTTATATTATTTCTGTCATTATTCTATGAATATCATTTCTGAAGTGTTGCTAAAAAAACGACGAAACTCTCAATGCGCTTTGATTCCTTTTTTAACTGCGGGTTATCCAAGTATTGAATTAACAGTGAAAGCATTAGTTGAGCTGGATAAAAGAGGTGCAGATATTATTGAGCTTGGTATACCCTATTCAGATGCGCTAGCAGATGGTCCTTTAATTCAATATGCTTCTAAAGTAGCATTAGATAAAGGTACATATATTGATCAAGTTTTCTTTATACTTAAGTTAGTAAGTAATCAAATATCAGTGCCTATTGTTATATTTACTTACTATAATCCTATACTTGTATATGGTTTACATAAATTTATACAAAAAATCGCTAAATTAGGTGTTAAGGGATTAATTATTCCTGATTTACCTATAGAAGAAACTAATTATATTGGAATTTTATGTAAATACTATAGATTAGAATTAATATTCTTTGTTTCACCTACGAGTTCTAAAAGTAGAATCGCAGATATTCTGTCTAAAGCACCAGGTTGTATATATCTAGTAAGTAGTACTGGAGTAACTGGAATTAGAAACTCAATTGATTTAAGTATCCATTTTTTGTCTAATTATATTGAGTCTCAGACTAATAAATTAATTATGTTAGGCTTCGGTATTTCTTCCACTACTCAAGTTTCTCGTATTTTACAATCAAAGTCTAGTATAAATGGAATTGTTATTGGAAGTGCTTTTACAAATATTTTATCTTGTTGTTCTGATGGTACTAAAGCAAACATAATTAAAAAATTAGGTGATTTTTGTGAGCAAATGAAACTAGCAATGTTTTAATTTAATGATTTTGATTACTAAAATTATTTATTGTTTTACTACCCCCAGGGGAATTCGAATCCCCGTTACCTCCGTGAAAGGGAAATGTCCTAGGCCTCTAGACGATGGGGGCTTACTTATTTTCGCTACAACTATATATGATTTAATAATATATGTCAATATTTTTTATATATCAATAATTAGTCTAGATCTCATTATTAAATATATAACTGTTTGTCTGATATAAATAATCATATTAATAAATAGATGAAATGCTTCATTCTTATATTCTATAAGTGGATCTTGTTGTCCATAGCTTCTCCAACCTATGTATTCTTTAAGTAAGTTCATTTTGTCTATATGCTCTTGCCAAGCTTGGTCTATTTGTTGTAGTAGGTAGTATTTCTCTAATTGCCTAATTAATCCAGGTCTTAGTTGTTCTAAATAGATTTCTTTTAAATCGTAACTAATTCTTAGTTGTTCATTTAAGTAATGTTGAATCTCATATAGATTCATTGTTGATAGCTTTTCTATATTGTCCTTTATATTAAGTAATTTTATTAATGATACTAAAGTATTCTTGTCTTGATTTTTTGTTATATAAATGGTTAACATTTCTTCAATAGTATATTCAGCATATTCTAATATGCAGTCTCTAGTAAATGTAGAATTTAATACTTTTTTTCTTTCATTGTATATTGCTTTTCTCTGATTATGAATAACTTCATCGTATTCATACAATTGCTTTCTGATATCGTAGAAATATGCTTCAACTTTTTTCTGCGCCGAGTTTAAACTTCTTGTTAGTAAGATTGATTCTATAGGTGTTGTATCATCGATATTAAGACTATTAATTAAATTCTCTATTTTGCTTCCACCAAAAACTCTGAATAAATTATCTTGTAAGCTTAAAAAAAAACGTGATGTACCTCTATCTCCTTGTCGACCGGCTCTTCCTCTAAGCTGGTTATCAATTCTTCGAGACTCATGTCTTTCCGTTCCAATTACATACAAACCCCCTAAATCTAGTATTTCTTTTTTTTTCTGTTCGAATATTTTTTTATATTTGTTTAATACTTTGAAGTATATTGTTGTCAATTTATTGTAATTTTCAATACAGTCTTTATCATGCATTCTTTCTTTTGTTATATTTGTACTTTGTAAAAACTTTATTTCACTAGTTGTGAGTAATTCTTTGATTTCATTATTCATTATACATTGATTTTGTTGTTGAGATTTATATTTTTCTATTATAAGCTCTGTAGTTTTTTCAGCGTTACCACCTAGGATTATATCAGTTCCTCTTCCAGCCATATTAGTTGATATAGTAATTGCACCTTTTTGACCAGCTTGCAGTATAGTTTGAGCCTCTTTTAATACATTCTCTGGTCTTGCATTTAATAGGTTATGTGGAACTTTCATTTTTTTTAACATTTCTGACAAAAGTTCTGATTTCTGTATACTTGTTGTCCCAATTAAAGTAGGTCTTCCTATCTTATACATATCTAAGCATTCGTTAGCTACTGATTGCCATTTATTGTACTCGTCTTTATAAACTAGATCTGATAGATCTTTTCGAATACATTTTTTGTTTGTTGGTATAGTGATAACATTCATTTTGTATATATTCAGAAATTCATTTTCTTCTGTTTTAGCTGTTCCTGTCATACCAGCTAATTTGTTGTATAGTAAGAATAAATTTTGATAAGTGATTGACGCTAAAGTTTTATTTTCTGCTTCAATTTTTATATTTTCTTTTGCTTCAATTGATTGATGAATACCATCACTCCATCTTCTACCTTCCATAATTCTACCTGTAAATTCATCTACTATAATTATTTGATTATTTTGAATAATATAATCTCTGTTTCTTAAAAATAGTTCTTTTGCTTTTATAGCATTTAATATATATTTTATCCAACGACTTTTTGCGTCGTATAAATTTTTGATTCTTAATATCCTTTCACACTTTGAAATTCCTTTCTCTGTTAAAATAATATTTTTTGATTTTTCTTCAACTTTATAGTCTATTTTATTGATCAGTACTTTTGATATATTTTGAGCTTGTATATATGGTTTATCGTTGGTATCTCCAATTCCTGAAATTATTAGTGGGGTTCTTGCTTCATCTATTAAAATTGAATCAACTTCGTCTATAATGGCATAATGAAAATTTCTTTGAATTATATTATTTTTATGAATTGCCATATTGTCTTTTAAGTAATCAAAACCAAGTTCACTGTTAGTAATATAAGTGATGTTTTGAGTATATTGCTTTTGTCTATCATGAAAATTTGTTTGTTGGGTGATTAGTCCAATTTTTATATTTAAATATGAAAATACCTTATTGGCTATATTTGCATCTCTAGTTGCTAGGTAATCATTTACTGTTATGATTTGTACTCCTTGACCTGTTAATGCATTTAAGTAAGCAGGTAAAAGTGCAACTAATGTTTTACCTTCACCTGTTTTCATTTCTGCTATGCTATTGTTGTTTAATATTATTCCTCCCAAAAGTTGTACGTCAAATAATGTTAAATTAAGTGCTCTAAAAATTGCTTCTTTAATAACTGCAAAAGCATCAATTAAAATTGTATTTGTATTTAAGTTATTGTTCTCTAACTTTATTTTTAATATTTGAGTTTGTTCTTTTAATTTTTTATCTGAATATTTTTGTAAAATTTTAGATTGTTTATTGATACTAATTAGTGTTTGTTTATATTTGTTTATATGATTATTAAATATTTGAAGCATATATTTTTTTCTTTTAATTAATATTTTTATGAAAAAAAGCAGTTTGTGCAGAAAAAAATTCTTGTATTAATATGAATGAATAGTCTTCATAATTTAATTGGTACTTTCTTCCCCATATTCCTTTTTTAGATCTTAGTTCTTTTTCTATATCTTTGCAATAACCATAATATAGCTCTCTAATTTCCTTATGAATGTCTATTTTTGCATTTATAAAAGATTTCCCAATTGGTAAATTTTTATTAATCTTATTTATATTTTGATTTTTCTTTATTTTCCATAGTGATCTGGCACATGTGATTTTTTTATATAATATTGTTTCTAGCCATACATATCTAATTCGTTTTTGATCTGCGTTTTGTTCTAATATTTTTATTTTTATTACTTGATTATTTAAGTATTCTATTAATCTAGTATGTGAGCCATCATTAATTACTATAGCTTTGAATTGATTTTGTATTAAATTTGATGTTTTTGGCCTTATTATATTATTTTGCTGTAATGAAAGTATCCACACAGGATAAAATTTATTGATATAAAATTCCATTGATAGTTTAATTTATATAAGTTGACTTATAGCTAATTAATTTTATTTAATCTATGTGTTGTTTTATCTTTTATAAGTGACTTTCCGTTCATCTCTTTTGGAATTTTGATATTCAGTATATCTAGTATAGTAGGAGCTATATCAGCTAGATTGCCATGTGATTTAAGTGTATATTGTGTTTCTTCACTCCGCTTAGCTATTATAAATGGAACTAAGTTGGTACTGTGTGATTTGCATGGCTGATTATTTTCATCTATCATATAATCTGCATTACCATGATCTGCAGTAATAATTAATGTTCCATTAATTTCTTTAATTTTATTAAATAAAGTTTTTATACATTTATCAATAACTTCAACTGCTCTTATTGTTGCTTTTAGATCTCCAGTATGACCAACCATATCGGGATTAGCGTAATTTACAATTATTATTTTGTAAATATTTTTGTTGACCGCATTTATAATGCTATCTGTAACTTGATAAGCAGACATTTCTGGTTTTAAGTCATAGGTTTCTACTTTAGGGCTTGGTATAAGCTGTCTATCTTCACCAGGAAATGGTTCTTCAATACCACCGTTGAAAAAGTATGTTACGTGTGCATACTTTTCAGTTTCAGCTAGTCTCAGCTGCTTAATATTGTGATTTGATATTATTTGACCTAAGAAATTATTATAGTTAGGATGTGGAAAAACGACTGGAAAATTTAGGCTTTTATCGTATTCAGTAAATGTTATGAATTCTAGGTTATTAATTTTTTTTGTTATAAAGCCTTTAAAATTAGGTTTAGCTAAACATTGTATTAATTGTCTGATTCTATCAGGTCTGAAATTGAAGAACAATATACCATCATTGTCAGTTATTTTACCCTTATGTATTCTAGTAGGTGGAATAAATTCGTCTGATATTCCTGCTACGTACAAATTATTTATAATTTCTTTGTAGCTTAATTTCTCTTTGCATTCATTATTCTCTGTTAATATTTTATATGCTTTTTCAACTCTTGACCATCTACAGTCTCTATCCATACTATAGTACCTACCACTTATAGTGCAGATATTGATTAGGTTGTTATGCTTAATTGTTTCATTGATTATATCTAAAAATTGAATTGCAGCTTTTGCTTTTGTATCTCTTCCATCAGTTATTAAATGTAGACATACTTCATTTTTATATTGATTAACAATTTCTATAATTGCTTTTAGATGATTAATATGAGAGTGTACTCCTCCATCAGAACATAATCCTATTATATGTAGTTTAGATTTTTTTGTATTAACTCTTTTGCATAGTTTATGAATTGTCTTATTATTAAAAAAGTCTCGATTATCTATTTCCTTTGTTATACGTACTAAATCTTGATTTATAATACGCCCAGCTCCAATTGTTGTATGTCCTACTTCCGAATTTCCCATCTGATTCTTTGGTAAACCAACGTCTTCTCCGGATGCACTTAAGAGACAATGTGGATAATTATCCCAAATACTATCTATATTTGGAGTATTTGCTAACTGAATTGCATTTCCTGTAGTTTTTTCTGAGTGACCCCAGCCATCTAGTATTGTTAGTATTATAGGATGAATTTTTTGATTATACATATCGGACAATTTATATTATATTTGATAATTTTATGTGAATAAATGAATATTGATGATATATAAATAGAAATAATAATATTAAAAATGATTATTTCTAGTATTTTTTGATATACATTTGATTGTATTATCAAAGCATGTATTGAATTTAACTTAGGACATTAATAGCATAGTCTAAGTAAGTATTTGCCTCATTAGCTGTTTGCCCTGAAAGTCCATGAGTATTTTTTACATATTCTATAGCTTCTATATACCAACTAGGTGATAATTCAAAGCTTCTATTAATTTCTTCTAAACCTGCAACTAGGTATTCATCCATTGGTCCAGTTGCACCAACTATTAAGCAGTATGTTGTCATTCTAAGATAGTATCCTATATCACGTGCACATTTTGCTTTACCTATGGCACTTGATGCATATGTTGGGCCTGGCATTTGAGTTACGTAAGGAAATTTTGTATATACTGCTTGTGCTGCACCAGTAATTAATCTTTGTGCGTTAGTTGTTAAAATTCTTGCCGCTTCTAAGCTTTCTGATGCTCTTTGGTATCGCCCATTAATAGACTGTAATTCTGCATTACTTAAAAATCTACCTTGGTTATCTGCTGATGCTATGGCTTCTGTAATTGGCGTTTTCATAATGAATTTGTTCCTTGGTTTGTGTGTTTTGTTAATTTTTAACTTTTTTATACTACTGCAGCCGCAGCTCTATCAAAATATATACTAAGTTCGGATGTTAGTGAACTACAATCTCCTGCTGGAACTCCGCTTAGTTCATTTATTAAGCTAATTGATGCATCTTTCATTTTTTGAACTGCTACTGCTACCGATGAACCTGGTGTTCCAAGTGCTTGATAAGTTTCTCTAAGTCCATTTAAACATCTATCATCTAATACGCTAGAATCTCCAGCAATCATTGCATAGCTAACATATCTTAAGATTATTTCCATATCTCTTAAGCATGCAGCCATTCTTCTACTAGTATAGGCATTTCCACCTGGTTGAATTAGTTGGGGTTGTTCAGCAAATAATGAACGAGCAGAATTTGCTATTATAGCAGAAGCATTCGAATTAATTTTATTTACAGCATCAAGTCTTTTATTGCCTTCTTTAATTATTTTTTCTAATGCATCAATTTGTTTACTGCTTAAAAATTCACCACGTGCATCAGCTTGTGCCACTACTTTTGCAAAAGCATCTAACATATTTATTTCTCCTATTATTTAATACATTATTACAATAATTAATTTTTATTTACTTTAAACAATATATTATAATATAAGCAAAAATTTTATATTAAAAAATATTAATTATTTGCTTTTCTGTACTACTTTTTAATCTTCTAAAATTTCTGGTTCAGTCATTTCATCAACCATTTCAATAATTGCTTTAATAATTGGTTTGTTAATTGGATCATCAATAATGTCTATGTCCTCATACTTTTTTCTTTTTGCTCTGTTAGCAATTTGTATTGTGATTTTATATCTATTTTGTGCCAACTCTAAAAGTTCTTCTATTTTATATGTAATGTAATGTAAATCAATTTTATTCAGTTCTTGAGACTTATCCATTTTTTTTAATTTTTAAATAAATAATTATAACTTGTATACTTTATCTAAATATATGCAATACTATATGAATAATAATTTAAATGTTTATACGTTGTAATAGATTGTAAATATTTTTACACCAATTACTTATTCGTAATAAATGTAATTACATATTTTTATTCTTTAATTTTATGTAATAAAATTATATTTCTCTATTTTATTGTAATTTATAATTAATATATGCAAATATCAAAAAATTTTACTTATAAACTAAATCAGTTTTTAGGTTTTCCTTTTATAGTTAACGAAAGAGATGCTTGTGGTGTTGGTTTCGTTGCAAAAATTAACTCTGAACCTTCGAGACAGATTGTTATAAGTGCATTAAATGCTTTAAATTGTATGGAACATAGGGGAGGTTGTAGTGCTGATGGCCAATCAGGGGATGGAGCAGGTATTACAACTCAGATTCCTTGGAGTTTACTTTTATCCTCTTCGCAAAAAAAACTTCAAAATAGTTCATTTTATAAATCCTATGCTATTGCCATGATATTTGTCATTCCAGAGCATCTTGAATATATAAAAAGTATTTTTCATTGGGTTTTAGGTCAATATGATTGTTTTGTTGTTTCTTGGCGTTTAGTTCCTGTTAACTCTAGTGTTTTAGGTTATAGTGCTGCGAGTAATGAGCCTACTGTTATTCAATGTATAGTTAATAATAATAATTCTAATTCTAAATTAGAATCAGTACTTTATATTATTAGAAAAAAAATAGAAAAAATAATTGCAAATACTAGTTCACGTATTTATAAAGATTTTTATATTTGTTCTTTTTCTTCTAATTTAATTACTTATAAAGGTATGGTTCGTTCTGAAGCTTTATCTTCTTATTATCTTGATTTACAAAGTGATTTTTATCATAGTCAATTTGCTTTATACCATAGAAGGTTTAGTACTAATACGATGCCTAAGTGGTCATTAGCACAACCTATGAGGTACATTGCTCATAATGGAGAAATTAATACTCTTTTAGGAAATTTAAATTGGACTAAATCACGAGAGCCATTATTTCTTAATGATATATGGAGTACTCATGCGCAAGATTTAATACCTATAACAAATTTATTTAATAGTGATTCAGCTAATTTGGATGCATTAGTTGAATTACTTATAAAATCTGATAAAGAGCCTGAAGAGGCTTTAATGATTTTAATTCCTGAATCTTATCAAAATCAGCCTTCTTTAAAATCTTTTCCTGAAATAGTTGACTTTTATGAATATTATAATAATTTGCAAGAACCTTGGGATGGTCCTGCTTTAGTCGTTTTTAGTGATGGTAATAAAGTTGGTGCTACTTTAGATAGAAATGGTTTAAGACCTGCTAGGTATTTTATTACTGATGATGGCTTAGTGTCTTTGTCATCTGAAACAGGCATTTTTAATATTGGTTCTTCTAAAGTGCTTTATAAAGGTCGTTTAGGTCCGGGACAAATGTTTTCTGTTGATTTAGTTAATAATTTAATCTTAGAAAATTTAGTTATTAAAAGAAAGATATCAAAAAAATTTCCTTATAAGTTATGGTTACAAAATCAACGTATTAATGTTTCATCTCAACCTTACATTTCCAATAATGAATCAGATTTTATTAATGTTTCTCGTTTACATACAGCATTTGGTTATTCTAATGAAGATGTTGAGTTAGTAATTGAGCATATGGCTAGCTCTGCAAAAGAACCTACTTTTTGCATGGGAGATGATATACCTTTGGCTGTTTTGTCTAGTAGACCAAAACTTTTATATGATTATTTTAAGCAACGTTTTGCCCAGGTAACTAATCCAGCTATTGATCCATTACGTGAAAGTTTAGTGATGTCTTTAGTAACTTATCTTGGTCCCAAAGGTAACTATTTAGAGCCTGAGGAAAAAATGGCTAGATCTATTTCATTAAATTCACCAGTAATCAATGAAAAAGAGTTGTTATTAATTTCTAATAGTATATTTAAGGTTTCTTACATTAATACATTCTTTAAATTAAATCCTTCTACTAATAGTTTTGATGAGCAAATAGAAGTAATTTGTAAACAATGTATTCTTGATATCAATAATGGAACTGAGTTAATTGTGTTAACTGATCGCATGGAGTTGTTAGATAAAAACCAAATTTTTATTCCACCCTTATTAATTGTTGGGGCTGTTCATCATCATTTAATAAAAAAAGGGTTGAGACACAAAGTTTCTTTAATCGTTGAAACTGGCCAATGTTGGAACACACATCATCTTGCTTGTTTAATAGGTTACGGTGCTAGTGCTATATGTCCATACCTTGCTTTTTTGACCGTTCGTAATTGGTGGAATAATCCTAGAACACGTAAATTAATGTCAAATGGTAAGTTATCTAAAATAACAATCCAAGAATCACAATATAATTATCGTAATGCGCTTGAGAAAGGGTTATTAAAAATTCTTTCTAAGATGGGAATTTGTTTGATATCTAGTTATCATGGTGCACAAATTTTCGAAATATTGGGTCTAGGAAATGATATAGTTGATTGTTCTTTTTGTAATACTACATCAAGGTTAGGTGGTTTAAATTCTGTAGAATTTTTTAACCATACAATCTCTTCTTATTGTTCAGCTTTTGTTGCTAAGCTACCTAAAAAATTACCAAATTTTGGTTATGTACAATATAGACCTGGTGCAGAGTACCATGTAAATAACCCAGAAATGTCAAAAACTTTGCATAAAGCAGTTCGTAACTTAGATCTTTCTTTGTATAACAAATATAAATCACTATTACAAAACAGAGAGCCATCTAATTTGCGAGATATGCTTACTATAGTTAGTTCGAATAAAAGTATTGATATAAAAAGTGTTGAGTCAATTGATAATATATTAAGTCGTTTTTGTACTGGTGGTATGTCTTTAGGTGCTTTATCTAGAGAAACTCATGAAACTCTAGCGATAGCAATGAATAGAATAGGTGGAAAATCTAATTCTGGCGAAGGAGGCGAAGATCCGATGAGATTTAATGAAATTAGTGATATTGATATATCAGGAGTTTCTCAAAGTTTTAATCATCTCAAAGGCTTAAAAAATAAAGATATTGCCAGTTCTGCTATTAAACAAATAGCATCTGGTCGTTTTGGTGTAACTCCAGAATATCTTATAAATGCTAGGCAATTAGAAATCAAAATTGCGCAGGGTGCAAAGCCAGGAGAAGGTGGTCAATTACCAGGTAAAAAAGTAAGTCCATATATAGCTACCTTAAGAAATTGTAAGCCAGGGGTTACTTTAATATCTCCTCCACCTCATCATGATATTTATTCTATTGAAGACTTAGCGCAACTGATATTTGATTTACACCAAATTAATCCTAAGGCAAGTGTTTCTGTTAAATTAGTTGCTTCAGTTGGTATTGGAACTATTGCGGCTGGTGTTGCTAAGGGTAATGCAGATATTATACAAGTCTCTGGTCATGATGGTGGTACTGGTGCATCACCTTTAAGCTCTATTAAACATGCTGGTATTCCTTGGGAATTAGGTCTTACTGAAGTACATCAAACATTAGTAGAAAATGATTTGAGACATAAGGTTGTTTTGAGAGTAGATGGTGGTTTAAGAACGGGCCAAGATGTTATATTAGCGGCTATTATGGGAGCTGAGGAATTTGGTTTTGGTACTATTGCAATGATTGCAACTGGTTGTGTTATGGCTAGAATATGTCATACGAATAATTGCCCTGTTGGTGTTGCTACTCAAAGACATGATTTAAGAAACCGTTATCCAGGTATACCAGCAGATTTAGTAAATTTTTTTATTTATGTTGCAGAAGAAGTTAGAGAAATTTTGGCTAACTTAGGTTATAGAAGTTTAGATGAAATTATTGGTTTAACTAGTTTGTTATCTCGAAGCTCGGAAGGTTTAACAAAAACAAGTAATTTAGATTTAAGTATTCTGTTGAGTTCTGATAATTTAAATCAAAAAATAAACTTTCATCGTGAAGTGCATACTAATGGAAACGTGCTTGATGATTATATCTTAAGTGATCATTATTTTTTTAATGCCATTAATTTACAGTTAACTGTTACTAAAGATATTAAAATATCAAATATTGATAGATCAGTTGGAGCTAGAATAGCAGGTTTAATAGCTAAAAAGTATCCTGAAAAAAGTTTCAATGGCAATTTGCAAATTAACTTTTTTGGAATAGCTGGTCAAAGTTTTGGTGCTTTTATTTGTAGTGGTATGTATCTAAATCTAGTAGGTGAAGCTAATGATTATGTAGGTAAGGGAATGAATGGTGGAGAAATTGTAATTTCTCCGTTGTTAGAACATAAAAGCAAGGCTTCTGATTTTGTTATTATTGGTAATACTTGTTTATATGGTGCGACTGGTGGTTATTTGTTTGTGAATGGTCAAGCTGGTGAGAGATTTGCTGTTCGCAATTCTGCTGCAGAAGCTGTTATAGAAGGAGTTGGTGATCATGCTTGTGAATATATGACTGGTGGATTAATAGTTGTATTAGGTCCAGCTGGTCGTAATATTGGAGCTGGTATGACTGGTGGATTAGCATACTTTTTAGATGAAGGTAGTGATTTTATGTCTAAGGTTAACTTAGAAATTGTTAAGGTCCAAAAAATTTTAACGCGTGAAGCTGAAGAAAACTTATTAGATTTAATCGAACTTTATGAAATAAAAACTAAAAGCTTAAAAGCAAAAAAAATTCTTGATAATTGGAAAGATTATGTTGATTCTTTCTGGCAAATTGTTCCTCCTTCTGAAAAGGATACACCTTTGACCAATATTGAGTATTCTTCCTACTCGAGTATTGTAAATTAAAATTATATATTTTGATAAATCAAATTTATATTTTTCTTAATATATGATAATACTTTACTATAAACAAGTTGTTTTATGCTAAATTGCTTTTTATGTTAGAGCTAAACAATATTTATTACACATATTAAGGAATAGTTAAAACCATATGGCACATAGCGTAAAAGTATATGATACTTGTATTGGATGTACTCAATGTGTTCGTTCATGTCCTTGTGATGTCCTAGAGATGGTTCCATGGGATGGTTGTAAAGCTGGTCAAATAGCTTCTGCACCTAGAACTGAGGATTGTATTGGTTGTAAAAGATGTGAGACTGCATGTCCGACAGATTTTTTGAGTATCCGTGTTTATTTAGGGGCCGAAACTACTCGTAGTATGGGGTTAACTTATTAAACATTTAGATATATTGGATTAAATTTAAGTACTATTCAAGTATTAGTCAATATCTATATGCTTGAATAGTTATATTATATATTATCTATTGTTTTTATTTTTATGTTATGAGTTTATCTAATATAAAATTACACTATAATTTTTCATTCTAAATATGTTTATTCAAGTGATGACTAATAGTTAAAATATGAACATCAATAAAATTACTCGAAAACATAACAAACTTGATGAAATCATTTAAATGTTTCTTGAGTATTGTTAAATCTACAAAATTTTTTTTATATTTGCCTATTTTTACTTCTTGAATGAATTAAATGAAAATGTATCCTTATATTTTATTAAGAGCAGATTTATTTAAAATTGATAATTGTGAATTCTTTATAATCAAGAAGTTGCTAGTAGTTATTTTTAGTGAATATGGCCAGTGAAAAGATAACAACTTAAGTTTTGGATATTAAGTGTTAATCTTTGATACATCAGATAATCAATTTCTTGATAATTCATTAAAAGAATGTTATTATCAACGGGTTGCTTTTCTTAAATATTGTTTATATTTCTATATTAGCATACATAGTATTATTTACTTATTTTTAAATCAAGTTGTGATTTCTATGCTAATTAAATATTAATAACTATTAGCGTATCAATCAAAAATAAAAAAATACAATTGACGCTACTGTTTATCTTAATTAAGTTAAAGATTCTATAGCTTGTTATTCAAGTATCAACTGTTTAAATCTTGATAAAATAAGAGATTAAAAATTACTTTAATAAAAAAAATTAATGCATTTTATTAGTTAAATAACTATTTTATGTTATTATAATTAATGTTTTCTAATCTAATAAATATTATTATATTTTGTTTTTTAAAAAGTTATTAACTGTTTTATTCTTTATTCTATTTATTTTTTCTTTCTCCTTTATAGGTATAACAAAAAATAATAGTTATTCTTTGTTCCTTGAATTTAATGATGCTTATGGTTTAAAAGAAGGTACAAGTGTTAATTTAAGAGGTGTTAAAATAGGTTATGTTAATCGTATTACTATTAATTTAGATAAAGTTATTTTATTGTTAACCATTACAAACAGATCTACCATCATTCATAAAAATTCTATATTTGAAGCTACTCAGATTGGTTTATTTAATGATATAGTAGTAAATGTAACACCGTTGAATTATTTTAAACAAACTAATTATGCAGTACCTTTAATTTTACATAAAGACTGTTTATTATTACCAATCATATGTCCTAATTCATATATTATAGGTTATAAAGGTATTAATTATGATGATTTGATAAGAGCAACAACTAGAATTTCTCAACGATTTGATGATCCACGTTTTTTCCATTTAATTTATTTGTTATTGAAAAATAGTATAACTATTTCTGATGAGCTACTATTATTTTGTAACAATTCATCAAATTTATTATTATTTTTAGCTAAACTCATTAAATTGTTGTTTTTATAGTTATGTGTTGTATGACAAGTGTAAGCTTGTTTATTAATTTATTATGAATTATTTTAGAATTATTTATATAAGTTTATGGTTTCTAGAAAAGTATTAATTCTTGATTTTTTAAAGCCAGTATTAGAGTTTGAATCTCGTTTAAAAGAACTAGAAAAAATCTTAGGTCTGTTTAGTAAAATAAGTTTTTCTCTTTCTATAAAAAAGGAAATTGAACAACTTAAGCTTCAAATGAATAGTGTGAAACATAATTTATTTGTTTCCTTGACTCCTTTACAAAGATTACATCTTGTACGTCAATCTGAAAGGCCAACAACACTTGATTATGTTTCTTTTATCATGGATCAGTGGGTTGAACTTCATGGAGATAGAGGTGGTACGGATGATTCTGCGATAGTAACTGGTGTCGCTAGTATTGATTCAAAAACAGTTGTTTTTATAGGTCATCAAAGAGGTAAAGACACAAATGATAATGTTGTTAGAAATTTTGGAATGGCTTCTCCAGGTGGATATAGGAAAGCATTAAGATTAATGAAGCATGCTAATAGATTTAATTTTCCGATCTTAACTTTTATTGATACACCTGGTGCATGGGCTGGTATTGAAGCAGAACAATTAGGGCAAGGTGAAGCTATAGCAGTAAATTTAAAGGAAATGTTTTCTTTTGATGTTCCAATTATATGTACTATTATTGGTGAAGGAGGATCAGGAGGAGCCTTAGGTATAGGTATCGGGGATATTATTTTAATGCTAGAACATGCAGTATATACTGTTGCTACTCCTGAAGCATGTGCTGCAATTTTATGGAAAGATAGTAAAAAATCTCCTATTGCTGCAGAGTCATTAAGAATTACATCTTTAGATTTAAAATTACTTGGTATAATTGATTATATTCTTAAAGAGCCTATTGGAGGCTCTCAGTTTAATCCTTATCAAGCTTCTTTAGCCCTAAAAGAAAAAATAATTTTAGAGTTAAATATTTTATTATCTCTATCTAACCAAAATAGAAAAAAAATGAGGTATAATAAGTTTCGTAAAATTGGTAAATTTTATGAATCACCCTTGACATTAAATTAACATCTCTAATATAAAAAATTGATACTCTTTAGCCCCAGTATTGTACCAGCTCCAATAATATGTCCTAAGCTTGTAGTTGCAAGTAGCTCTGGTAATCCGAGTCCTTTTAAACCCAAGATTGGTATAGATGGGCCTAAGCCTCTTACTTGTATTGCATATCTTCCGATTCCTATACTTATTATATTACATATTATCATAATAAGTGCAATTTTTACTGACCATATGTTACTCATTGATATTATCTCGAATATACTGTATTGATTTAGTTGCATGAGTTAATTATTTATATTTAATATTTATAGTATTGCACATAAGATAATTATATTGAATTTTTTTTGTTTATCTAGTTTATATAAGATATATTAAGAATTTATGACAATAGCCATCCATAACTATGTAAGCCTTTACCAAGAAAATTTACTCCTAAATAACATGTCCATAAAACTATAAATCCTAAAGATGCTATTATTGCAGGTTTTTTGCTATTTACTGTTTTATTGATTCTAGAATGTAAATATATTGCAAATGTTATCCAGGTTATTAATGCCCATGTTTCTTTTGGGTCCCAACTCCAATAAGTTCCCCATGCATCATTTGCCCATACTGCTCCGGAAATAATTCCTATTGTTAACAAAGGAAATCCAAATCCTATTATTCTGTAACTTAAATTATCTAGTGATTCTATAAAATTCATTCTATTACTTGAATTTTTGTGATTTATTGGTTTAATTATTGGATTAGTATCACTAAACTTGTATTTAAAGAAAACTTTTTTCAAGTTGTTGTTTGAATTTCCTTGAACATTCACTATTTTTTTATTCGAAATTACTAAAAATAGTGTAGATAGTAAACATCCTACTATTAGGGTTGCATAGCTTACTATCATTACTGTGACGTGCATTATTAACCAGTTAGATCTTAAAGCTGGTACTAAAGGACTAGCTAATTTTAGTTCTTTAGGTAGTGATAAGCTTGTAAATGCTATTATAAATAATACTATTGGAATAGTAATTGAACCAATAAGTTTATTTTGAGTTCTTATTTCTAATACTATTTGAATCAATGTTATGGACCATGCTAAAAAAACCATAGATTCATATAAGTTGCTTAATGGAAAGTACTGACTATCTATCCATCTAATAAGCAATGATGATCCTAACATACCATTAATTAAAATAGTTAAGTTAATTCCTAAATAATTCATTTGATTATTATTAATAATAATCAAGTTTAACCAGTAAATAATTAGTCCAATAAGTAAAAGTCCAAATGATGTATTAATTAAGGTTGTCTCTATTAAATGTGCTTTCATTGTTTTTATTATTATTTATGTTTATAACATATATTATAATCGATAAAAATTAATTCATATTTGTATAATAAAAAAAATCGGAGTCCTTAAACAAGAACTCCGATTTTTTTATTAGTACTGTTTTAATTACTTGAGTTTAAATTAGTGAATTGATTAAATAATCTAATGCTGTACAAAATTCAACGCCAGCTTGTGCACTCATGTCTCTAGGAATGCATAGTCGATCTCTTGTAAATACAAAAGCTGCAACATATGATGCGCTAGGAAGATTTAATGTTCTGTAAACTTCACGTGCTCCAGCGATTCCCCACTCATCAAGTGGACCTGTTCCTCCAACTACAAGAGTGTAATTAATTAATCTCATGTAGTGGTCAATATCTCTATAACACTTGTTAATTTTTTCTTGATTTTCACCTGCTTCCCCAGCAGTTTTCAGGTAGCCATACTTACTAAAGCAAGCATCTCCAGCTTCTTTTACAACTGCTTCATGGTTAGAGCCTAATTTTTCTGCAGCTTCTAATCTCGCAGCAGCACGTTGAATATTTCCTTGTACTGATTGTAAATCAGAAGTAGACGGATAACGTCCTGCAGCATCTGCAGCGCTTATAGTAGTAGTAATAACTGATTTCATATCTATCTCCTAAATCTTTTTAATCTATGATTTAATATTTTTTTATTCAAGTGGTATTAATGTTAGCTAATTGCTGCAACAACTCTATCACAGTAGCTAGCTACTTCTGAGGCTAATGCAGAACAGTCACCTTCAGCAACTTCTACTTTTCTTTGAGGAGCAGTATTATTAACGAAACAAACAGCTGCAGCTTTCATAATAGCAACAGCCCTAACAGAAGAGTTTGTTGGTACACCAAGAGCAATATAAGTTTCTTTTAAACCGTTTAAACAACGATCTTCTAATACAGATGCATCTCCTGCAAGAAGAGCATATGATACATAACGTAAAATTATTTCTCCATCTCTTAAACAAGCTGCCATACGGCGATTTGTATAGCAATTTCCACCAGGAGTAATTAATCCTGGATTTTCGCAAATCATTCCACAAACAGCATCGGAAACAATACAACTAGAATTAGATACTATGTAGTTTACTGCATCTAAGCGTTTGTTACCATCACTGATGAATGTTTTTAGTGCTTGCAAGTCGCTTCCACTCACGTATGCTGCTTTTGAATCAGAATTTACTACAACTCTAGAAAATGCATCAAGCATTGAGCTCTCCTTAATTTTTTATCTTTTATATAGCATTTCAAGAAATGCCAGGTTTCAACTGTTATTTTTAACTAGTTGATGTATTTGTATCGAAACATAATATAAAAAAAATATATATGAAATATATAACAAATTAATATTAATTAATATTTAATTAAATATATTTAGATAGTTGAGTTCTTAATGCAGTATTTTATTATGTTATCCTTAATCATCATTTTTTTTAGTACATTAATTAAGTATATTTTTGTGCTTTTTGATGTTAAAATATTAATTTTACTTATATAAAGAGCTATTTTAAATTCTTGTTCTAATGTTAGCTTATAAACATTACTCATATTTAGTTTTATGATATATTTGATTTAACTCAGAAATATTTTTTAGTTAAATTTAAATTGTTAGCTTAAATTTCAGTATAATGTTATTATAAACTTTTTGTATTCTATTGAATATAAAATTATTTATTTGTTATATTTGTTATTGTACAGTATATTATTAGGTATCAGCTTATTTTTATGATCTTGATATTTATTTTATATATAAACATAATAAAAAAACATATTGTTTTATTAGTTTAGAATTAACATGGAGACTTTTATATGTCTATTCCTATTTTAAAATATTCTCTATCGACTCATAATCATAGAGTTAGTAGTTTTGAGTTTTTATCAGGAGAAGAACAACCAAAAATTTATACAACAGAGAATTTACCCTCTTCTGTCGGAGTAGATGAAATTATATGGGCATGTTATAGACAAATATTTAGCGAGCATCAAACTTTGTCTATTACTCGACAAGTTTTTTTAGAATCTCAATTACGATTTAATCAAATCACAATTAAAGATTTTATTAAAGGCTTAGTATTATCATCTCAGTTTCGTTATTTGAATTATGATGTTAATAATAATTATCGCCTTGTTGAAATGTGTGTTCAACGCATTTTAGGTAGAGATATTTATAATGAACGGGAAAAACTAGCATTTTCTGTCTTGATAGGTTCTAAAGGATTCGAGTGTTTTGTGAATTTACTATTAAGTAGTGAAGAGTATTTAGAAAACTTTGGAAATAATATTGTTCCGTATCAAAGAAGACGTATTATTTTTCAACGAAATAAAGGCGAAATACCTTTTAACCTAAAAACTCCTCGTTTAAATTATAGTTTTCTTACTAAACAATTTATGCCTAATTTATCTTGGGCAGGTCCTGTGCGTCAATTTAGACCGCAAGAACAAATACCAAAAGCGGGTGATCCGGCATTATTTTTAAACATGCTAAGTGATATATCGTTGATATAACAAAAATTTTTTATAGATGATTGTGTATCAGAAATAATTTATGCATACTAACGAAATTTTCTGATACTTAGTTTTTAAGCATTAACTACCAAGCTTAAATGCATCTACAAAAAGTCCATATATAATTCCTATTTTTATGTTGTTCACTAACTTAATAAACAAACAATTATCTATATACTTTTTTTTATATATTAATTGATTGATTAGTTCATTTAATGAAACAATAATAGATCCGCTCATTATATTCCAATCTCCCGTTTGTGCTGGTATAGTTGATAAAATATTAGCAAAAAAAAAACCTAGCATTAAGCTTAAGATACTAAGGTTAAATAATGTAAAGTTATAATGTAGCTGTTTTTTAAAAAAGTTGATTATACTAGAATAGTTGTTCACTATGTTTTTGTTTATTTAATTATTAATTTTCGTCGATTGTATGTTTAAAGTTTATCGGTTATATATTGTGTTCACTTAAACTTATACTTATGTAATCAAATGGTTGTATAAAAATTTCTTCATTTTTTATTTTAATGTTACTTTGTTCTAATTTATTTTTAACTATATCTTTCAATATTTCTATAGTCCTAATTATTGGACCTATTGGTACACTTAGGGATAAATATGTTTCTTTTAGGCCGTCAAGTAATCTTTCATTTAGTAAATTTGTGTTACCTGCTATCAATGAATAACTCGCATAGCGTAAATAGTAGTCAATATCTCTTAAGCATGTTGCATATCTTCTTGTAGTATAGGAATTTCCTCCAGGTCTTAATAATTCTGGTTGTTCTTCATATAATTGATTTGCTGTCTCTTTAACTATTTTAGATGAGTTGCGTGCAATAATTTCAGTTGCTTTTAACCTATCTATTCCTGTATTTAGATATGTTTCTATTTCTTGTATACCTATTATATCTAAATATCTTCCTGCTGTATCATATTTGTTTATAATATTAGTTATAGCATCTTGCATAATTTTATTGTCCTTATTTTCATTTGTTGGTATTTTTTTCTTATTTTACATATAATATAATTAAATTTTGGTATTAAAAGTTAAATTTTTTATGTTTTGATAGATAAGTCTTATATATTAATTAATATTTTAACTTGTAATAAAATTGAAGTTCGTTATTTTAATAATGTTTGTCAAGAGGATAATACTTATAAATATCCAACATGTTTTATTACTTATTCTAGTTATATTAATGAATTATTAATGTTAGTTTCAATTTATGTTAATATTCAGGAGTTATCAACATATCATAAGTTGTACTTAGGTAGGGAAATTATAAAAGCAGGTTTTTGTGTTAATCTACAGCAAATATATCTTCAAGGTTAATGATTTTGTTGTTACTTTGACTTTCGTATTTGACTTACTATATAGTTACTATTTTACTAATTTTTAAATTTTATAAGAACTGAAATTTTAAATAATTAAGTACTAATTAACTATGTTTGATTATATTTAGTTTTATTCAAGTATTGAAAAAATTAATACTTAATAATCATAAATTTAAATTTTTCAATGATTATTTTTATTTGTTTTTGGCTTGAGAAATAATAAGTTAATAAACAAATCATTATTTTCATGTTTAGGCATGTAACTCAGTGGATAGAGTATCAAATTCCGACTTTGGTGGTCGAAGGTTCAAATCCTTCCTTGCCTATTTTAATATTAAGCTTGTAGTTTTTTTACTAAAGAATTATAATATTAGTCTAAATCTGGGACTGAAAGGATTTCTACATTTTAACACATTAATTATTGCCTACTTAATTAATTATATATCTAAAATTTCATATTTGTTGAAGCTGTAGTATTTACAATATAAAAAACGTTAAAATTTATTTGCAAAACATAATATTATATCTTTTTCTAATAATTTAGTACAAGTGTAAATTATTAATAGCTTAAGCTGTATTCTTTTAATTCAGTTTATTAATTTATATAAGGAATGCTCTAATTTTGGAATAAAATTTTAGTCGTTTAACTAACTTTATTTTTAATTAGTAAAGTAAGTATTTTTAATTTGAATTGGTATGCTGTAATTAAATATAAGTATTGTAATTATTGTTTTAATATGGACGTGGGTTCGAATCCCACCAGTTCCAAAGCTCATTATTTCCTCTTCAACTAAGTATAATTAAAATTTTATTTTGAGTTGCTTAAGTTATCTATTTATGTTCTAATATTTTTTATTATTACTGTATATTTTTATTATTATTCATGGTTAAATCTAATGATTTTATTGAATTTTATTCTATTTTATAAACTTAAACAAAGTTATAGTCAAAATTCTGAATTTTGTCACAGGCAATTTAAACAAGAGTATCTTTATCCTAGTACTAGATATCGCATTACACATTTTAGATTAAATCAATGTAATCATCCTTTGATATCAAATAATATTATTACTAATAAAGAAACATACCAAACTTCACTAAATAAAGAGATTAAAAGTAATAACTTATTATCGCGTAATTTTTGGCAAAAGCTGATTAATAATTACGTACAAGAAACAATCTTTTTGTCACCAGCTAATACTCTATATAGTAATTATTTACTTAAATTAAAGACGTTAGGTATATCTGTTTATAAGAATCATGAATATCAAAGTTTTTTATATAAATTTGCAAGTGATATACTAAATGGAAAAATACAAGTGATAGATGATAATCTCAGTAATCCTAAATATCTTATGTCAACGCAGAAAAACAATATTTATATTAGTTATAAGTGGTTGAAACTTATTGATTTTAATAAATTTGTTTTTTCTGGTTATAAAAAATATCTATTTAACGTTTTTAAACGTAGTGAAACAAATCTATCACGTTTTTCGTTTCCTTTATTTGTAGTCATTAATAAAAATAACGAAATTATTGTCTCAGAGTCTACTGATCAACTATCGAAAAATAGAATATTTTTTAATATTTCACATTATTTTACCCAATCTAAAAAATATCATAAAAATTTGTATACAGGCTTATTATTTGTTAATCCACATGATGCTGAGGAATATAAGGATTATATTAAATATACTTATCCAAATTTGTATTCTGTAGATGATATTAAGGTTGTTCCTGCAAATATAAAATTATATTATGAATTAGTAATGTTAAATAGTAGTAGTATTGAATTTAGATTAATACCTGATTTGACAGAGGTTAGTAACTTTATATATAAGTACAGGAAAAACAAAAATATTTCTTGTAATGTTAATCAAAAGTACAGTAAGTATTATTTTCAAGGACAACCTATATATACCATTAAACCATTGTATGTTAAGGAAAAATTTTCAAGTCATCCTAAAAAACTAGAATATTCATATATGTTTAAGCGAAATGTAAGTAATGTTCAGTACCAAGTTGCCTTTTTAGATTATAACACTTTATTAGGTGCTTGGATAAAATTTAAGCAACAAAATTTTTCTTATAATTTGCCCGATATACCAGAAATATCTGTGTCAAATTTTGAAGACTTTATTCACAGTTCAGATTATAAAAAAAATCATGACGCAATAATTTTTTTACCATCACTGCAAGTTTATAAATTTGTACAAACGTACTTAAAGATGAATTTACATGACAAAAAATTGCTGAAATCTTCTTGGGTATTAACAAAATGTAATTCATTAAAAATATTTATGCATCAAGTAGTTTGGTCACTTACTAGTAGGCAGCCAACTAACTTGTAAATATGATGAACACAATAGAATGTTAATTACTTAGAGTATTATTTTTTAGAATAGTACTCAACAACTAAAAGTTCATTGAGTTGTAAACCTACATACTCCCTTTCTATAATTCCATTGATCTTTATGACTAATGTTTCTTTCTCGAACTCTATATGATTTGGTAGATTAGCTAAACCTGGATACTTAAGATATTTTTGTACTAGTTGAGCAGATGAATTTTTATTTTTAATTGTAATAATATCACTAGGTTTGCATTGATAGCTGCATATAGATACTATTTTATTATTAACTAAAATATGTTTATGATTTATTAGTTGTCGAGCTGCAGGTATAGTAGGTGCTAATCCAACCCTAAAAATTGTGTTGTCTAGTCTCATCTCTAAAATTTGTAATAGAATGATTCCGGTAGAGCCTTGAACTTTTTTTGCTTCTTTAATATTTTTTAAAAGTTGTTTTTCATGAACGCCATAATTATATCTTAATTTTTGTTTTTCTTCTAACCTGAGTGCATATTCTGAAGGTTTATGTAGTTGTTGCCCGTGCTCACCTGCAGGATTTGTTTTTTTACTTTGTTTACGAGTTAATCCTGGTAAATTACCTAGTCTTCTTGTTATTCTTAGTTTTGGTCCTCTATAGCGAGACATACTTAAATATTCCTAATTATTTATTTTATTATTAATATATATCTATTTTATGATCTTCTTTGTACAAAAAGATTAGTTTTTCATGTTTTACTTTTGTTAGGTGCCAAAATCATTGTAATATTTTTTCCGTCCTTAACAGGTAATTGTTGTATAGTAGATATGTTATTTAAATCATGAGCCATTTTATTTAATAACTCAACTGCCAAATTAATATGTTGAATTTCTCTTCCTTTAAATGTAATAGTTGTTTTTACTTTATTGCCTGATTGCAAAAATTTTAATGCTTGATTCAATCTCACTTTGTAATCATGATTTTCAATTTTATACCGCATTTTAACTTCTTTAATAGAAGAATTGTGCTGTCTTTTTTTCGCTTCTTTTGCTTTTTTTTCCTGACTAAATTTGTATTTACCATAGTCAATAATTTTGCAAACAGGAGGATTGGATTTATCACTGATAACAACTAAATCAAGTCCTTGATCTAAAGCGATTGTAATTGCTTCTTTGGATGAGCATATTCCTAATTGTTTCCCTAGACAATCTATAACACGTACTTGTGGGTATTTAATAGACTCGTTTACCAGAGATTCACTGTCATATTTTTTTTTCAATTATTCCTAAATTTAACCTTATTAAAATTTTATTCCTCTTAGGATATTTTAACCTATTGGTAAATACATGTAAATTATTATAACATTATGAAATATATGTCACTATTATTTTAGTTTTTAAGGAAAATTTATTGTGAAACACACTCTATCTGTTCTAGTTGAAGATGAATCTGGTGTTCTATCTAGAATTGCTGGTTTATTCGCTAGAAGAGGATTTAACATTGATAGTTTAGCTGTTGGTCCAGCAGAGAAAGAAGGTATATCAAGAATAACAATGAGTGTTGGTGGTGATAATCGTACAATTGAGCAGTTGATTAAACAATTATATAAACTTGTTAATATTCTAGATGTTCAAAATGTTACTAATATTGCCTGCATTGAACGTGAACTAATGTTAATAAAATTATCCGTTGTTCCTAATCATAGATCTTATATTCTCGAAATAGCAAACATATTTAGAGCAAAGGTTGTAGATATATCAAAAAATTCTTTAATTTTAGAAGTAACTGGAGATCCAGGTAAAATTTTTGCTATTCAGCAGATACTATATCAATATTCTATTCTTCAAATTGCAAGAACCGGCAAAATAACATTAGTAAGAGAACTAAATGTTAATACTGAATTATTAAAAAAATCATTAGAGGATTACAATAATCCTTTATATAGTTAATGTTTAAAATATTAACCAATTACCTGGTTTTTCTACGAATGATGAGCATTCTTGTAAATCCCAATCTAAATAAATACTGTAGTTTTGCTTATTAATGTTGACTATAATTATTGTATTCATTGGTGTAAAATAATTTATGATTTGTTTATTTTTGTTATTGTGGTGCTGTTTGTCTATAAATTCATATGTTTTACATAAATGAATATGTTTACAATTTATACATATGCACATATTATCATTTAAACTAAATAATTTGTAATTTTTAAAACTTTTGTATATGAGGATGGAGGGACTTGAACCCTCACGATCATTTAAAAATCAACAGATTTTAAGTCTGTTGTGTCTACCATTCCACCACATCCTCTTCTCTTATTAGCAGGCGGTACCCAGATTCGAACTGGGGATAAAGAATTTGCAATCCTCTGCCTTACCTCTTAGCTATACCGCCTTAGTACTCATATATTATTTTATAGAATAAAATAAATGTAATGTTAATTTATACAATTTTCATATAACTTGTCAATAACTTTGTTGATTGAATTTATGTTTGACTAAATAATCTGCTTTTCATTATATCTTCCGAATTAATAGTAATTAGATCAGATTTTGTTAAAATTTTATCTCCACTAGAAAAAATTCTATTAGCTTGTCTCATTCTAGCTCTATCAATTGCATTTCTAATACTTCTGGCATTTGCAAAATGAGGCTGTTTCATTCTTCTTTCTGCATAATCTAAAAGAACTTCATCAGCATCTACTGCAAATTTATACTGTTGTTCTTCCAGCATTAGTTTAGCAATTTCAAGTAATTCTTTAGCAGTGTAATCAGGAAAATCAACATGATTTGTTACTCTTGATGATAATCCAGGATTAGATTCATAAAATTTGTCCATTTTTTCCTTATAACCTGCAAAAATGACAACTAAATCATCTCTTTGATTTTCCATGACCTGCAGTAAGATTTCAATAGCTTCTGCACCGTAATCTCTTTCATTATCTGGTTTATATAAATAATAAGCTTCATCTATAAACAATACTCCTCCCATTGCTTGTTTTAATACTTCTTTAGTTTTTGGAGCTGTATGACCAATATATTGTCCAACTAAATCATCTCTTGTAACAGTTAATAAATGTCCTTTTCTAATATAATTTAATCTATGCAAAATATCTGCCATTTTCATTGCAACAGTTGTTTTACCTGTACCTGGACTTCCTGTAAATGACATATGTAATCCAGGACTCCCTGATACAAGGTTTAACTGATATCTTAAACGATCTATTAATAAAAGTGCAGAAATTTCTTTAATACGAGTTTTTACTGGGTTTAAACCTATAAGTTCTTCTTCGAGTTCATCTATAATTTCTTGTATTTTTGTACTATCATATTCTTTTTTTAAGTTTAATAAAGTATTATCTGTTGGTTGTGTAGTCATAAGTTTAATTTATTTATTATTACTTTTTACTGATTAAAAAGAATGTAATACATTGCTTGATTATTACATTCTTTAATTTTATTTAATAATTATCTTAGGTCAACTCGATTAATATCTAGAGCCTTCTGGTTTACTAGTAGCGTAGCTACGGAAGCAATATTTTTGGTTTCTACTAATATCTTCTGTTCTTACTAATTCAAAACCAGGTTCAAGAGAAGGTCTATTAACAATAAAAGATAATACACAACTTTCAACACCTCTTGTATTGTCAAATGCGTTTACTTTTACATAGCAATTAGAGCATTGTTTACGACAACTATTAATTTCATACATAATTGTTGCAGCATCTTTAACATCAAATAGAGGTAATCCCCATAATTCCCAATAATTGTTCCTAGGATGTGGGTCATCAGTATACTCAATATTAATAGCCCAACTTTGAGAAATTGCGTAATTTAATTGACTTTTAATTTGTTCATCAGTTAGATCAGGTAAAAAGGAAAAAGTTCCTTGAGTTAGTCTCACGTTTATATACTCCTTATAATCATGAATGTTTGTTAATAGACTTTATTTTACAATAGTAAATAAACTATCTAAATGTATATTCAGTATGAATTATTTAAACATTAGCTGTTGGAGTTTCTACAAAATCAGCTGTGTCAGTAGAAGTGTAGTTAAATGTAATATCTTTCCATAAGTCTAATGCTGTTTGTAGAGGACCGCACGTTTTAGCTGCATCTTGTAATATTTGTGGTCCTTGTGCTACATAATCACGACCTTCATTACGTGCGATTACCATTGCTTCTAAAGCTACACGGTTTGCTGTTGCACCTGCTTGAATACCATCTGGGTGCCCAATTGTACCACCTCCAAATTGTAATACAACATCATTACCCAAATAATCTAGTAATTGATGCATTTGACCGCAATGAATACCTCCTGATGCAACAGGAGTTACTTTACGTAAGGATGCCCAATCTTGTGTAAAGAATATACCTTGAGGTAAGTTAATATCTAAATATGGTTCAAGTAAAGTGTTATAAAATCCTCTAATCATTAATGGATCTCCTTCAAGCTTTCCTACTACTGTTCCAGCATGAATATGATCTACACCAGCCATACGCATCCACTTACAAATAACTCGAAAATTCATTCCATGAATTTTTTGGCGAGAATATGTTGAATTACCAGCGCGATGTAAATGTAAAATCATATCATTTTTGCGCGCCCAAATAGCCATTGTTTGAATTGCTGTATACCCAATTACTAAGTCAATCATTATAATAACTGTTCCTAGTTGTTTTGCAAATTCAGCTCTTTCATACATATCTTCCATTGTTGCAGCAGTTACGTTCATATAATGACCTTTGACTTCTCCAGTCGCTGCAATTGAACGATTTACAGCTTCCATTGAGTATAAAAATCGTTCTTTCCAACGCATAAATGGTTGAGAATTAATATTTTCATCATCTTTTAGAAAATCTAATCCACCTTTAAGTCCTTCATATACTACTCTTCCATAGTTTTTTCCAGAAAGACCTAATTTTGGTTTTACAGTAGCACCTAAAAATGGACGTCCAAATTTATCCATACGCTCACGTTCTACAACTAAGCCTGTTGCCGGACCTTGAAAAGTTTTTAAATAAGCTACAGGGATACGCATATCTTCAAGTCTTAAGGCTTTAACTGCTTTAAATCCAAAAACATTCCCGATAATTGAAGCTGTTAAATTAGCAATTGATCCTTCTTCAAATAAATCAATGTCATAAGCAATATAAGCAAAATATTGATCAGTTGTATTTGGAACGGCATCAACTTTATATGCTTTAGCACGATAAAGATCACATGCAGTTAATAAATCTGTCCACACAACTGTCCATGTAGCTGTAGATGATTCACCTGCAACAGCAGCAGAAGCTTCAACTGGATCTACACCTGGTTGTGGACTTACTCTAAATAAAGCTAGAACATCGGTATCCTTAACTACATAGTTAGGATCCCAGTATCCCATTTTTGCATACGGAATTACACCAGATTCATAACGTTCATTTTTAATTCTTGTCCTTTCTTCTACAGAATTAGACATTTTTTCCTCCTTGAATTTAGGGCAGTATCATTATATATAAAGTTAGCTAGGTTAATAAATCAATTCAATAACTTTTGCTTTATTTTACATCGCTATCCTTATAAATAAATTTATCACTATATTATGATCATATAATTGTAATATTATTTATGAGTATGATAATTTTTTTTAATATTTTTTTTAATTATAAATAGTTTATTAATATATTTTATGCTACGATTAAAATAGCAGTAAGTACCTAGGGGAGAAATTTATTTTGTCTATCATACAAGTTATAGATTCTGATTTTGATTCAGAAGTTATTAAATGTAATAAAATTGTTTTAGTAGATTTTGGTGCACCCTGGTGTGGTCCTTGTAGAATGATAGCACCTGTTATTAATGAAATAGCTAATGAATATAAGGAAATGATTAAAGTTGTAAAAATTAATACTGATATAAATGCCAGTGTTGCAGCAGAATACGGAATTAGAAGTATTCCAACATTAATGATTTTCAAAAATGGTGTTAAAGTTGATACTGTTATAGGCGCTGTACCTCGATCAACTTTATTCAATACTTTAAACAAATATATATAAATTTCAGTCTAAAAATTAAATTTTATTGATAATAATAAAAAATTATGTCTAAAATATGTCAACTATCTGGTAAATTCGCTAATAATGGTAATAAAGTATCGCATTCAAATGTAAAAACAAAGAAAATACAAAATGTAAATTTACAAGTAAAAAGGATATGGTCTGTAAAAAAAAATTGCTGGATAAGAATGAAGGTATCTTCAAAAGTTATTAAGTCTTTACATAAAATAAAGTTGTAGCTTAGTGTTACTTTATGATTTTTAGTGACAATATTAAATTTATGTGATATAATACTTAAAATTGGAGTTAACTTTAAACTCAATCAAAAGTATTGGATTAAATAACAAGGATAAATTATATGAACTCAAACTTAAAGAATATTTATCACTCAATATATAGAAATATAAATAATGATAACTTAGATAATGTTGAGGAAACTATAAATAGTGAGATAGATTTACCAACTGGTTGGTCATTTATTTGTTTAGATGAAACAATTAATTATTATAGAGAAAATATAAACAAAACATTCAGTCCTTTAAATCAATAGTTAACACTGTTGTATAACAGATGAAAACATTATTAATATATATCAATAATGTTATAGTTACTTAATTACCTTTGTAAGAAGTACTATACATTATTAATTTTTTATATTGTAAAAACAATAATTGCTAGTATAGCTCAATTGGTAGAGCAGCTGATTTGTAATCAGCAGGCTATGGGTTCAAGTCCCCTTACTAGCTTTTTTATAAATATTTATTAATTTAACATAATGACTATTCAAAATGTAAAATAATTTAAGATTAAACTCGCTAGTTTTTATTCTTACTGTTAAGATAATCCTAAATTTTGAACATTTGGAAGATTAGCTAAAAGTAGATAAGCAAATCCTGAACCACCAACAGCACCAACAAAAAAACCAGCTGTAAATTGACTCCAACCACTAGCAGTTTGCAAGGTATCTCTTGAATTATCATTGTTCCCTTGAAAAGAAACAGATCCATACATTGATAAACATGCTGTTAAAATTACAATTAAACCAACAGATGATAGAAATCCAGATAACAAAGCAATTTCTGTACTTCTCAAAGGACCTAGTTTATCAAATGGACCAATTATGAAATAGCCATGTGCCATTCCAATTTCTAATCCTCTTAATAAAGGAGATAAACCTCTTCTATATGCTGGAAGATTACTTAAAAGACCTTTTGTAAAACTTGATGTGCTAATAGGTGTTGATAAATTGCCTACAAATGGGTCTCTGTTATAAGGTTGAATAAAATTTGCCATAAATTTAATTAAAAAAATAGTAATTTCAGTAGTTATACAGATCAATATTAACAAATAATTTTTATTTTAAGTTAAAATATTAACAATTTTATAATAAAAACTAGATAAAACAATTAAAAAAACATTAGGAGTAAATAGTTGATGACAATACTAATTAGTTATACATTCTTTGTAGTATTTTTTATGATTTTAGCATTAGGTTTATACTTCGGTTTACAATTTATTAAATTAATTTAACCTTTTAAATTATTAAAAATTAAAAAATAATTAATTAAAAGATTATTTTTTTTACTATCTTCACTTAAAGTTACAATATTGAGGTTTAAATTAATGAATCAAATTAAAATAAATAAAATTTCAGGATCACGTAGAATTAGTAACTATTGGTGGGCTACTGTAATTTTAATCGGTGGTTTTGGTTTTTCTTTAATAGGCATAGGAAGTTATATTAAATTATACCTAATTAATTTTTCTATTATAAATAGTCACAACATCACTTTTTTACCTCAAGGAGCCGTCATGACATTTTATGGTATGACGGGAGTCCTAATAAGTTCTTTTTTATGGTACACTATTTATTTTAATGTTGGTAGCGGTTATAATGAGTTTAATAAAGAAACAGGCATTGTTACAATATTTAGATTAGGTTTTCCAGGAAAAAGTCGTATACTAAAGTTAGAGTACAACATTACAGAAATATCTGCAATAAAAATTAATATAAAAGAAGGTTTATCTCCTAGAAGGGAAATATTACTGAAAACTAAAGATCAGAGAGAAATACCTCTTACTAAAGTAGGAGATCCACTTTCAATTAAGATTATTGAGAAACAAGCTGAAGAAATAGCTTTATTTCTTAAAATTAAGTTAGAAGGTATTAAATAGTTATTTGTAAAATTATAAATAGTATGATAAGGTTATGTCATTACCAAACATATAGGCGGGTATAGTTTAGTGGTAAAACCTTAGCCTTCCAAGCTAATGATGTGGGTTCGATTCCCACTACCCGCTTTATTTTTGAAATGACGTCAAATCACATATATTTACTTGCATATATATAGAATAGTTAAATTAGTAATTAAAATATATTTATGCATCTGGCTGGATTCGAACCAGCGTTGTCCTCAAGGGATGGCGGATTATTAGAGTAGACTTTTTATTAATATTAAAATCCCTCTTACAAAACCGTACTTGAAATTTTCATTTCATACGGCTACTACTTATTAGTTTATGATAATATATTAATTTATTTAGTCAAAAATTTAAATAAAAATTTCTAACATTGCAAAAGCAAGAAAATTTATTTAAAAAGTGATTTACATTATTTATATAGTAAAAAAATTGAAGTTTATCAAAAATTTTGTTTGCTTGTTTTTTCTTTATTATATAGATAAAAGAGTTAATATTATTATTACAATTTTCAGAAAAATTTGTCGAAATAAAATTATATGAACTGCTATAATTATATATATAAATAGACTCAATTTTTTTTATTAATTTGTAACTTTTATTAAAGATATTAATCTTATTAAAGCCTTTTTTACTTTTTCTATATAATAAATGTGTCAAAGAAAGATTAAACATTTTTAATAATCTGTCTTTCATTGCTTTAGAATATAATTCAGTTGTTTTTATATCCGTATTCGTATAATGATCTTTATTTCTTTTTCTAATATTAATAAAAATATGCCAATGTAAATCGTTGAGCATTACATTACTAAGCACAAAAAAGAAAGGTTTTGATATTTGTACTTTAAAGCTATTTGAGTTGCCTACACTGTAATTATCATATCTTATATTTTGTAGGCTGAACAAAATATTATGACATAACCACTCAATAACAGATTTGCATATATAATTGCAATAACATATTTTTTTTGTAATCATTTTTGTCAAAAAATATGTATTTTTCTTTTTATAGTAGGTGTTTAACAATTGATTGGATTGTGTACTGCTAACATATTGTATAAAATTTTTTGATAGCTTAGCTTTCCATGTAGGTTTAATTGATAAACAAATTAAACTTTGTTTAATTTGTTGGATAATTATTTGAGAAAAATTACAAGATACATATCCTTGGATAAGTAAAGACTTTAAAATATGTAGTTTGTTTATATTTTTAATCAAAAATTTTATATCAACACATCTACTATAATATATTTGTATATCGTGAATAGCTTGGTTAATTAATATAAGCTTAACTTCGATAGAATTAATTAAGTATTTTTGTAACTTATAAACATAAGCTAAATTATACTTTTGACTTGCTAAGTATATTTGCTTTGTAATCATTAATATACGAAGGTTAATTTTATACCAAGGAAGCTTTTGCCAAAAGGTAGTATTTTCTAAAGTATAACTAACTCTTTTTTTTTATTCATTGAATATATATGTTTTTTTTAATTATTGACTAAATCTTCATATCTAAATTTTTGTTTTAATATATTATAAATAATAAGCACAATACGTCAGCTATAGCTTTTTATTGTTTCTTCATAAATAGCATAACAATGCCTAATTGTCTTTTTTATCTAATAAATAAAATAAGAACATGCCATTAATTTACTCCGTTCCGTATTTTTTTATCCTGTTGACTTAAACTCCATTCTATATATTAACAACCACTTAAATTAATCATACTTATATTAACTCACAATAATTAAGCATAAGGGTTAAATAATTATAAATAATATATATTATAAATATTTTTCAATTAATACTTTTAACAAAGGTTAGTTTAACTAGTTATATCAACTATTTATATAATCTGCTTAATTTAGCAATTATTTAAGGCTAAAATATTACTAAATTGACTATATAATTATATTCATGATTTAAAATAATTAGAATTTACTAATAAAAAAAATACAGTTAATTAAATAAATAAAAACTTAATTTTTAGTTAGCTAAATAACTCTTTATGTGAGTTTTTAACACCTAAAAACGGGTCGCACATGAGTCCGCTGCCTTCGGCCTCTCGGCCACAGATGCTTAATTTATTATCAATAATACAACAAATTTATAAAAAAGTAAACTAGTGCAACTCTCCAAAAACTTTCTAAGCTCAATAATAATTACTTATAAATTCAACTTGAATTAATAATTCAAAAAATATATAGAATAATAACAGTTACAATGAAATAAATAAAAATATATTTTCAGTATTACTACTTTATTCATTCATATTATGATATGTAGCAACAGCAGATGGAGATATTTTATTGAGATATCTGAAAATCCAATATTTAAATATTGTATCTAATATAACAGGAAAAGTTGAAATAAAAATGAAAATAAAGTCTCTACTTTCAGGTAAGCCAAAATGTCTCAAGATTGCTTCTATAACAATTTCCCATCCATGAGGAGAATGAAAACCAACAAAAATATCTGTGAATAGAATGATTAAGAACGCTTTTGCAGTATCGCTCAAACCATATATTAATTCATTGATGAAAGACTTTAATATTGAAAACTGCCTTTTATTCGTAATTATAATTGAAACAAAAATAATAATAGAAATAAAATCAGCTATAATATTCTTAATAGCATTTACACTCTCTTGGGAATACTCTAAAGCAATTGCTAGTGCCTTATTAGACATTTTATTATTTACATTTTCAGCAGATAAAGCATCAAGCTTACCTATTAAAATTTCAAAATGTAGTTTTTCTTCAAATCTTTGTAAATCAGCAAATGCTCTTTCTTCTTGAGAAGGATTTAAAAAAATATAGTTACTATTTTTATTCCATAAATGATTAACTAATGGATCAAGTACAGATATTTTAGATAATTGATTAATTAATATTGGAGTAATAAGTAAAACTATTATATATTTTATGGATGTTGATGTTTGATATTTAGCCACTTTGAATTCTTCTAAAGCTTCAACTTCTGCATTTGGATTTAATTCTTGTTTAAAACGATTAAAAAGTTTACTCATTGAACGTGGAACAATTCCTGTTTTTTCAAAAGCGGACTGATTAATTTTTTTTAGATTCCAATATTTCATTTGTACATATAAAATTTAAATTAAGACTATCAGTATTTTACTTTATTTTAAGATAGTTATTATAAATATTGAAAATTATACGAATATGTTATATTCTTTATCACATTTTTTATTAGAATATATAAATAGTAATGAAATTATATATTAGTTACCAGATAGATATTAACATTAGATGAATAAAAATTTACGAATATTTTCAGATCATATTGGGGGAGATTGGTTTTTACAAGAAAATTTATATTATATACAAGAAAATATACAAAAAAAAAACAAATATAAAATAAATTTTTTAACAAATCGTACAATTAGTAAAAACTTCCAAAAATATATTAAAAGCGTGGGATCTAAACTTAAATCACAGCACAAATATAAAAATTTACTAAAAATTGGTTATATAAATAGAAATTTAAGTTATCAAGAATATATATACATAATAAGTAACAACCTTATGATAATACTCATAGTAATCAAAAATTTAAATACAAAACAATATATGAGTTTAAAAATATCTTCGTATATAAAGTTAATAGACAAAAAAGAAGTTTAAGAGATACAATTAAATTATAGTAACTAATTCACAAGTATGTTACTATAATAATACTTTACATATCTAACTTATTCTAAATCTTTACGATTTGGATTGCGAGAAGGATCATTTGATAAAAATCCAAAGAAAAATAAGGAAACAAAAAAGATTACTGTAGTATAAACAAAAATTTTTAAAGTCAGCATAGTAAATTTTCCTACTCAATAAAAACATATATAAATAATATTATAGTATAAATAAAAAAATCTATTTATAAATTGAATCATTCAACTTTTTACATACATATAAAATATTAATTTTTTATTAAAACCTAGTTTCGTTAAGATCTGAATCATTACTTAAAGACTGATAATTTAATTCTTTAAGCTTTTTCATAATACATCTAAAGTACTCTTGTAAATATAATTCTAAATCCTCTATTTCCTTTTTATCAATTTTTAATATATACAAAACTTCTTTCATTTGTGAATTTGTATTATATCCACGTAGAACTACCCGAATAAAAGCAAGTCTCTCTGCGATATTCCAAGTCCATTGAAAAAGTTTAATAAAATTTTTTGCAAAATTTAAAAGGTAGACAGGAATTACATTTATTTGAGCACGGCGTCCTGATATTTGTTCACATATTTTAATAACATCTGAAGATTTCCATAACTTATTACCTACTAATGGGATACATTTTCGGTCAAACTGAGCAATAGATAAACTATTAATAGTCATTTTAGCTATATCTTGCGTGTTTATATAAGAAATTAACGATGATTCACTTGTGATCCAAATAGACTGTTTATCTAAAACAGGCAAAGCATACTGAGATATCAGTCCTTGAAAAAAACCAGGTAAATAAAAAACTGTATAACTCAAATTTGATACTTTAAGACGATATTCTACCATCAATTTTAAAGCTACTAAAGAAATATCTTTGTAATTAAAAGAATTCAGAATAGAAAAAAAAATATAACGCTTAATATTAGCCTTGATAGCAGAATCTATTAAAATATATTTTGATTTTAGCTCAATCAAGTCAATATTGTATAAATCATTTGGTCTACTCGTTGAACAATCAATTATTGCACTAACATTATATAAAGCCAAAGGTATAGTTTCAACTAATCCAAGATCTCCATATATTAACTCAGCTCCCCATTCTTTTAAAAAGGCAGCTTTTCGGAGATTTCTAACTAAACACTTTACCTGAAAGCCTTCATTCAATGCTTTTCTAACAACTTGTCTACCTAAAGTACCAGTACCACCAATAACAAGTAATGTCATATAATATAATTCCTAATATATCGTAATTTATTAAGTTTTATTTTATCATAGAGAAAAATATTTCAAAATATATTTGTTACTACAAATCAAAATGAGTAAGGAGGGACTCGAACCCTCAAAACATTGTTGTCATATTTTGAATATGATGCGTTTACCAAATTTCGCCACTTACTCTTTTAATATTTAATATAATTTATTTAAATAAGTATTTAAGCTAATTACACATGAATTTTTTGTATTATATAACTTCTATAATTTATATTGATTTAAACTTTAATAGATATTATAAACAATATGTATATTTATTAATACTAAATAGTTTAGTAATATTACTATTTTTACCTTACTTATCAATAAAAGTATTAGTTTTTATAACAATATTTATACAGGTAATTATGATGCTAGTATTTAGAAATTTGTATATAATTAAATTAATAAAAATCTTTAAAAAGATAATATATTTTTCTTTACTGATAATTATGTTTGATTATTGTATAAAAGATAAATATAATGAGCATCAGTCTATAAGTAACATATCTATAATTTACTATTTAAGAATTAAAATATTATCATGCACCAAAATATATGCATGTAAAATATCTATTTATCTTCTCTGTTATACAATATATAAATATTTAAAGCAAATAATTATTTTAAATGGTATATACATATTAACATTTTACACAATTTTGATTTTTATAAAAAGTGAGACTATACAAAAAGCTATACTAATAACTTATATTACAATTAATAAACTGCAAGTAAGATTATATAATACAATTATATTAAATATAACTGTCAGTAATCAGATACTAGAAAAAACTGTTGAATACACAAACAATATATGGGTAGGAACTCAAATTAAAAATAGTATCTGTACCAAAACATTTATTACATATATTAGTTACTATATAAATAAACTTTATAATCAATTAGTACATTATGAAAGTCACTTAAATATAACACTACTAACTAGGTATACTCAAAATAAATTTAATACAAAAATATATATAGATTAATTATTAATGTATTATTGTCTTTATTTTTATATAATAAAATTATATAAAAAAACACTGAGACTATTAACTATAACCCAATAATGTGAATACTAACTCAAAAAACTATTTAAATCATTTAATGAGCCAACCATATGAATATGGATTTTATACAAAAATTGAATCCGTTTATTTTCCAAAAGGATTAAGCGCTAAAATTATTAAACTTATTTCTAAAAGTAAACAAGAACCTAATTATTTAAGAAAATTTAGGTTAAAATCCTATGAAAGATGGATAAAGATGAAAGAACCACAATGGAGTAACTTATTCTATAAAACAATTAACTATAACAATATTTTATATTATTCTATTCCTAAAGATAAAAAAAAAGTTAAAGACTTAGGTGAAATAAATCCAGAAATACTTGCAACATTCAACAAGTTAGGCATACCTCTTGATGAACAAAAAAGGTTAACAAATGTTGCTGTAGATGCAGTTTTTGATAGTGTATCTATTACTACAACATTTAAAAAAGAACTTGCTGATTACGGTATTATATTTTGTTCTATAAGTGAAGCAATTAATTTGTATCCTAATCTCTTAAAAAAGTATCTTGGATCTGTTGTCCCTATTGGAGATAACTTTTATTCAGCACTTAACTCTGCAACTTTTAGTGATGGATCTTTCTGTTATATTCCTAAAGATACAAAATGTCCCTTAGAACTATCTACTTATTTTAGAATTAATAACAAAGAAGCTGGTCAGTTCGAAAGAACAATAATTATTGCAGATGAAAATAGTTATGTTAGTTATTTAGAAGGTTGTACTGCACCACAATTTGATAGTAACCAATTACATGCAGCAATTGTAGAACTTGTAGCTCTTGATAATGCAACTATTAAATATTCAACAGTACAAAATTGGTATTCAGGTAATTCACAAGGTGAAGGAGGAATTTATAATTTCGTTACAAAAAGAGGAATATGTATAGGAAAGAAATCTAAAATTTTATGGACACAAGTTGAAACAGGCTCTTCTATTACATGGAAATATCCTAGTTGTATTTTAGTTGGAAACAGCGCAGTAGGTGAATTTTCATCAATTGCACTTACTAATAACTATCAACAAGCAGATACTGGTAGCAAGATGATACATATAGGAAGCTATACAAAAAGCAAAATTATATCAAAAGGTATTTCAGCTGGAAATTCACTGAATAACTATAGAGGACTAGTAAAAATGGGGCCTAAAGCATATTACTCTAAAAATTATTCTCAATGTGATTCATTAATTTTAAGTAATAATTCTGAAGCTAATACTTTTCCATATATACAAGTAAAAAATCCTTACTGTAAAGTTGAACATGAAGCGTCAACATCTAAAATAGGGGAGGAGCAAATTTTTTATTTTTTGCAAAGAGGAATTTCTTTAGAGCAAGCAATTAGCCTAATGATAAATGGTTTTTGTAAAGATATTTTAAATGAATTACCTATGGAATTTGCTATGGAAGCAGATCGTTTACTAAATTTAAAATTAGAAGGAACTATTGGATAATAATCAATGATAAACACACAAGAAATTTTAAGAGTTGAAAATTTACATGTTAGTACAAATAATAAAGAAATTATCAAAAATTTAAATATTTCTATAAACCGAGGTGAGATTCACGCTATAATGGGTAAAAATGGATCAGGTAAAAGTACTTTAGCTAAAGTAATTGCTGGCCATCCTTCCTACGAAATAACTAAAGGGAAAATATTCTTTGAAAGTGAGAATATTACCTATCAAGAGCCAGAAAGTAGAGCCCATAAAGGAATTTTTTTAGCATTCCAGTATCCAATAGAAATTGCTGGAGTCAGCAATATTGATTTTTTAAGATTAGCTTATAATTGTAGACAGAAAAAACTCAATAAGCAAGAAGTAGATCCTTTATCTTTTTTTAAACTAATAAATAAAAAGCTACAAACAATTGATATGAATTCATCATTTCTCAATAGACATGTCAATGAGGGATTTTCAGGTGGAGAAAAAAAGAAAAATGAAGTTTTGCAAATGTCATTATTAAATAGTCAACTATCTATTTTAGATGAAATTGATTCAGGACTAGATGTAGATGCTTTAAAAAATATAGCTAATAATATTAAAAGATTTGCTAGCGATAGGAATGCTATATTAATTATTACTCATTACCAGAAATTAATAGATTACATAAAACCTAATTATGTTCACATTATGGATAAAGGAAAAATTGTAATTAGTGGTAATGAAACAATAGCATCAGACATAGATCAACACGGATATGAATGTTTACCAACAAATCAATGAATACAGTGAATCTTAACTCAAATTTTTCCTACTAAACTTAAAAGAACTCATTAACGATTATTTTAAGCTTAGCAGGATCTAATACAGATAAAAAATTTAACTATTTAAAGTAAAAAAGTTTGCTGAACATCTTGTAAAGATTGCTTTAGTAAATCTTCAGATTCTGGAGATAATTTTTTACTACTACGAATATTCTCTCCAAATTCAGGTTTAGAGTTTTGTAAATCTTCTCTTAGAGCTAATACAAACTCATTTACTTTAGATAAATCAATATTATCTAAATAACCGTTAACGCCAGCATAAATCATAGCAATTTGATCCTCAACCACCAAAGGAGAATTTTGAGCTTGTTTTAAAATTTCTCTCAATCTTTGACCACGTGCTAATTGATTTTGAGTTGTTTTATCTAAATCAGAGGCAAATTGAGAAAAAGCTTCTAACTCGGCAAACTGAGCTAATTCTAGTTTTAACTTACCAGCAACTTGCTTCATTGCTTTTATCTGAGCAGCAGAACCAACTCGAGAAACTGATATACCTACATTAATTGCCGGTCTTATTCCAGAATTAAACAAATCACCTGATAAAAAAATTTGACCATCTGTAATTGAAATAACATTCGTTGGAATATAAGCTGAAACATCGCCGGCCTGTGTTTCAATAATAGGTAACGCTGTCATACTACCACCACCTAAATCACTACTTAACTTAGCAGCTCTTTCTAACAATCGAGAATGCAAATAAAAAACATCACCAGGATATGCTTCCCTACCAGGAGGTCGACGAAGAAGCAAAGACATTTGACGATATGCTTGAGCTTGTTTTGTTAAATCATCATATATTACTAAAGTAGCTTTACCTTTATACATAAAGTATTCGGCTAAAGTTGCTCCTGTATAAGGTGCAATATACTGTAAAGTTGCAGGATCATCAGCATTAGCAGCAACTATAATAGTATATTCTAATGCTCCTTTTTCTTCCAAAGTAGAAACAACTTGTGCGACAGAAGAGGCTTTTTGTCCAATAGCTACATATATACAAACAACGTCTTGATCTTTTTGATTAATAATTGTATCAAGCGCAACAGCTGTTTTACCTGTTTGTCTATCACCAATTATTAATTCTCTTTGTCCTCTACCAATAGGAATCATAGCATCTATCGCAGTAATTCCAGTTTGCAGTGGTTCACAAACAGATTGACGACCTATAATTCCTGGAGCATATGATTCAATAAGCCTTGTTTGATTAGTATTTGGTACACCTTTAGCATCTATTGGTTTAGCTAAAGGATCAACAACTCTTCCTAAGAAATCATCACCTACAGGAATCTGTGCAATTTGTCCTGTTGATTTAACTGAACTTCCTTCAAGTATATTACGTCCATCACCCATAAGCACAACACCTACATTGTCACTCTCTAAGTTAAGTGCAACACCTATAGTTTGGTCCTGATCCTCAAACTGTAAAAGCTCTCCTGCCATTACTTCATCTAATCCGTAAACACGAGCAATACCGTCACTAACTTGCAATACTGTACCAACATTAGCAACTTGTAATTCTTGGTTATATTTATCAATTTGTTGACGTATTATATTACTAATTTCGTCTGGTCTAATGTTTAACATGTGATTTTATAATTTATAGATGTATATTTTCAAGCGTTAATGTTATATGTATATGTAACTCTAATCCGTATCAAGGTATGAAGAAATTCTTTTTAACTTACCAGCCAAACTAGCATCGATAATTTTTGAACCAATTTTAATAATAAACCCTCCTATTAAGTTAGAATCTTTATGCACTACTAATTTAACCTGATTACTATCAGTCATATCTTTTATTTTCTGAGTTAAATTATTTTGTTGAACTTCATTGATCTCAATAGCTAAATATAATTCAACAATTGCAGTAGACTCTAAAATATATGTGAGCTCTAAGTACTTTTGTATTATATTAACTAAAAAGGATATTCGTCTTCTATCAACTAAAACCAACAAAAAATTCATCACAAAGCTGTTAATTTGACTTTGAAAAAGTTTTTTTAATATCTCTTTTTTTATAAAGCCTTGTATTAAAGGATTATCTAAAAAAATTTGTAAATCTTTAGACTCGGACAAAACGGTTGATATAGATGATAAATCTTTTGTTGCTTCCACTAATAAATTAACACTTCGAGCATGAGCAATTAAAGCTTCAGCATACGGAGTAGCAATTTTTTCTTTAAAAGTTTGAGTACTCATAGATTAATTTTACCTTTTAACTGCATAATACCCTTATCTATTATTTTATCTTGCATAGCAGTATTCATTTGACTTTTCAAATCAACACTAACTTTTTTTATAGCTAACGTAGTAATTTGTTGCTGTATCTGTAATTTTACTTGATTTTCAGCAAACTTAATACCTAATTTACTGGATTTAGTTAACTTTTCTATATCTGATTTACCTTGCTCTAAAATAGATTCACGAACTTTTTTTGCTGTAACTTCAGCTTCATTAATAATTTGATTAATAATTATTTGTGTTTGAGCTAATTGTTTTTCTGCCTCATTTAATCGAATATTAGCCTGTTTTAAACGTTCTTCTGATTCATTAATTGCAAAAAGAACTTTACTTTGTCTATCAATTAAAATTGATCCCAAAAAATTTTTTAAAACATATATTAAACCAGTTAATAAAAGAAGAATATTTAAAACATTTGCTTCTAAAAAATTAGAGTTAAAGCTAATCCCTTTACAAAATAATTCCTGACTAACAATTTCAAAAATTTCCATTTGTCTAATATATCATATTAATATTATTTATAATTATTAGTAATTTTTTAGTTGATACTGTACATAATATTTATTAATTATCTAATAATTTTTTTTGTATTTGATCGCTTAAAACATCTATTTGAATTTCTAAGCTTCTTAATGCTTGTTCTTTTTGAATATTTAATTCATTATAAGCATTTAAAAGTAACTTTTCAGAATCTTTTTGAGCCTCTTTAATTTTTTGTGAAACAATTGACTGAGCATCTTCTTGAGCACTTTTTATAATTTTTTGAGCACTCTTACGAGACTCTGCCAATTCAAATTCATATGTTTGAGTTAATTCATTTGCTTTCAGTAAGAATGCTGAAGCACTAGTTAAACTATTACGAATATATTCTTCTCTATTATCTAAAACATTACTAACTGGTTTATAATATAAAAAATTTAAAATTATAGTTAATGCGATGAATTGTAAACCCATTAATGGAAGAGTAGCATTAAAATCAAATAGTCCACCTTTATTAGGTGTTTCAGACAGCGTGCTAAGTAAATAAATAAGTATATGCATCGATTACCTTTTTTTAATAAATAACAATTCATTGATTTTAAGAATACAAAAACACCTAGTTTATTAATATATTTATTAAATTAACTAAGTGTCTAAATCAAATTAACCAGTGTAAGGATTAGCAAATAATAATGATAATGCAACTACAAGACCATAAATTGTTAAAGACTCCATAAATGCTAAACTTAACAACAATGTTCCTCTAATTTTACCTTCAACTTCTGGTTGTCTCGCTATACCTTCTACTGCATTTGCTGCAGCACTTCCTTGACCAATACCTGGTCCTATAGCGGCTAAACCAACAGCTAAACCTGCGGCTATAACAGAAGCTGCTGAAATAATAGAATCCATAATTATTTAAAATTTTTTATTAAAACATAGAAAATTAACATATTTCATTAATATTATTTAGGCACTTAATTTAACTAATGATCACCATGACCTTCTAAAGCTTCACCAATATAAGCAGCTGATAATGTTGAAAATATAAGGGCTTGTATTGAACTTGCAAATAAACCTAATATCATTACAGGCAAAGGAATTAAAATAGGTACTAATAATGTAAATACAGAAACTACTAATTCATCGGCAAGTATATTTCCAAATAAACGAAAACTCAATGATAAAGGTTTCGTAAAATCTTCGAGTATATTTATTGGTAATAAAACAGGTGTAGGTTCAACATAACGAAGAAAATAGCTTAAACCATTTTTGCTCAAGCCAGCATAGAAATAAGCTAATGAAGTTAATAGCGATAAAGCAACTGTTGTATTAATATCATTTGTTGGAGCAGCTAATTCACCCTCAGGTAAATTAATAAGCTTCCATGGTATCAAAGCACCTGCCCAATTACTGCCTAATATAAATAAAAATATAGTTGAAATATAAGGCAACCAAAACCTATACTCATGTTCACCAATTTGATTTTTTGCAATATCCTGTAAAAACTCTAAAATAAATTCCACGAAATTTTGCAACTTCCCTGGAATTTTTCTTAAATCTCTTGTACTAATAAAAGATAAAGAGATTAAAACAAAAATGACTATCCAAGAAACAATAAAAACTTGTCCATGTAAATTATAATTTCCTATTGTCCAGTATAAATGTTCACCAACTTCTACACTAGATAAAATAAAAAAATATAATAACTTATCAATGTTGTATTGAAACATACTATTTTTCCAATTAATTAATAATAAAAATATACATTGAAATATATATTCATAGGATATATCATCATCATACCACTATAGTTAGGTATATATTAATATAATTATAAATTTTCGCTATTTATTCTGAATCATACTTGATACTTCATTCTCAAGATCATTATTATTAACTTTCAATCCTCCACCTAAAATAAACCTCTCAAAACGTCTAACTTTTATGTTTTCACCCCATAATGCTATATGCTGTTTTATCAATTCATCAATAGTGATCTCTGTTTTTTTAATAAAGTATTGATTCATAAGACATAATTCTTTTAACCTTTTATCTAATCTACCATTTACTATTTTATTTTTTATATTCGCTGGTTTATCTAGTATATCTTCTTTCTCTAATTCTAAATTATACTCATAAGAAACTACGTTATCAGGGATATCAACTTGCGAAACATAATTAACTGATTGAGAAGCAGCAATTTGCATGGCTATATCTTTAGTTAATTGACGGAACTCAGGTTGTCTAGAAACAAAATCAGTTTCACAATTTATTTCAACAAGGACACCTATCCTAGAGCCCGCATGTATATAGCTTTCCACTAATCCTTCAGTAGCCAGTCTGCTAAACTTTTTATGAGCCGAGGCCAAGCCTTTTTTTCTTAAAGCTTCTATTGCTATGTCAATTTGACCATCTGAAGCTTCTAATGCTTTTTTGCAATCAGTCATACCAGCTCCAGTTTTACTACGTAGTTCTTTGATATCTTCAGCAGAAATTTTTTTCAACATAAGTGTTTATATTAATTATGAAAATAAAAGTATATCATTTAAATTATAAGTTCACTATTTTTAAGTATTTAGTACAAATATTACACTGATTGACCTTCTAAAATAGCATCTGCTATTTTAGAAACAACAAGTTTAATGGATCTAATAGCATCATCATTAGCAGGTATAGGAATATCAATTATTTCTGGGTTACAATTAGTATCTAACATACAAATAGTCGGCACACCCAATTTTATACACTCTTGAATTGCAGTAGTTTCTTTTTTTTGATCAACAATAATAACTAAGTCAGGTAATTTTTTCATGCCTTTAATTCCATTTAAATGTTTCCGTAATCTCTCTAACTCTTTTCTTATGATCGATGCTTCTTTTTTAGGAAGGTTGTCAATAAATCCATCTTTATCTTCTTGTTCAAGTTGATTTAATCTTTCTACTCTAGCTTTAATAGTAATCCAGTTTGTTAACATTCCACCTAACCACCTCTGATTTACATAAAACGAATTAGCTCTCGTTGCTTCTTTAGCAATAATAGCAGCCGCTTGACGCTTTGTACCTAAAAATAAAAATGTTTTACCCTGTTGCGAAGAGTTTTTAACGAAATTACATGCTTCATTAAGAAGCTGAGCAGTTTGCACTAAATCAATGATATGTATACCATTTCTTTCTGTATAAATATAAGGAAACATTTTAGGATTCCATCTTCTAGACTGATGACCAAAATGTACACCTGCTTCTAATAATTCTTCTAAAGATACTGTTGACATAAATGATATTAAATATAATTTCAACGAATTAACTATAAACTTAAAACAAATTTAAGTAACCCTTTTAAATAAATAATAACATAAAAAATATTCTAAAATACAGTAAAAAATATACTTATTTTCAGATTGTGAAAATAATCTAACTAGATAAATAAAAACATTAAATACTAACAAAAAGAATAGATATATATGAAAACACAAAAAAGCTTTATACTAAATCTGTTCGCAATGTTCGATCATCAATTATAATATCTTCAACCTTTTCATGTCCACGTTTGAAATTAGAATCAACATTTTTTATTTTTGATATCGAACTATTATGAAATTTATAATATACATCTTTAGAAACTTGATTAGAATTATATATATTAAAGCCAGTACCAGCAGGTATTAATCTACCAATAATTACATTTTCTTTTAATCCTCTTAATGGATCAATTTTACCATAAATAGCTGCTTCAGTAAGCACTTTAGTTGTTTCTTGGAAACTTGCAGCTGAAATAAAGCTTTCAGTGTTTAATGATGCTTTTGTAATACCTAACAATACTGGATAATAAACCGCCTGTTTTTGATTTTTTGACGATAAGGACGAATTAACAGCTTCAACTTTTTGTAACTCAACTAACTCACCAGGTAAATATTGAGTATCTCCCCCACTTTCTATTTTTACTTTTGAAGTCATTTGTTTAACAATAACTTCAATATGTTTATCAGAAATGTAAACACTTTGTGATTGGTAAACTGATTGTACTTCTTTCACTAAAAAAACTTGTATATCAATAATACTTAAACGAGAAGCTTTATAAATATTCAAACCTTGCATTAGATAAGATCTAAACTTTTTTTCTAATAAGAGATGAAGATTAAATGATACATCTATTTTTTTTCTTGCTTCTAGGATTTCTTCAATACGTGGCAAACCTTGCACAATATCACCTGTTTTAAATCTTTCAAAAATCAAAGTAGCAATGTTTTCTCCTCTTTTTATTAAACTTAAGCTATGAATATGTAACAAAGAACCACGAGAAACGAGATAAGGCTGACCTATTCTAATTACAATTTGACTGTTTTGTATTTGGATAATTTGACCAGAAATACTAGAAATTACACCCATAGCAATTTCATCTCCAACATAAACATAACTATTTATTTTAGCCTTTATTAATTGATTTTTACGTATACTAATACTACAAGTATTAGACTTACTAACAATAAGAATTCGACAGCTAGTATTTTTTGTTTTTTCTATGGACACAACTGTACCAGAAATAGATGAAAAAATATTAGTTTGAGAAATTACAGAATTAGATGTAATATACTGACCATCATTTATTAATAATGAGGTTTTAGTATATAAATTTTGGTTTTTACTAAAAAAAGATTCTTTTAGTGTTAAAAAATCTGCTGTTATAAATTTAATTAAAAAAGATGAATTACTGTCTGTTAAGTTACTGGAATAAAATTGTATATAACACTTGAGATTAGAGGTATTTTTATGCAATTCAACTATTAAATGAGTTAATACTAAATTAACACCAGAAATTGATTTAACTCTTTCACCATCCCTAAAATGTGTTCTACGAATTAATTTTAAATTTACAGTATCAGTTGCAAAAGAATTATGAGAAAACTTTAGTAATAAATTTTTCATTGGAAGAGAGTATATAATAACAGGTCTCAGTAAAATAAAATGTTTATTTAAAATTTTCACATATTCCCAATAAACTAATTTATCAGTCGTTAATTGAGACAATAAATTTTCACCAGGACGTAAAAAACCTCTTTGCTTACCAAAATTAGTATTATCTAAATTAACTTCAAATAATCTTCCTGGTTTGATTAAAATTTCTCTTATAATGCCATCTTTTTCTACAACTTCTAAAAAACCAGCATTATTAGCAAAAATATTTTGAATAATTTCTGTACCAGCATCTATGAAATGTAAATTATCAACTAATAATAAAGATATATCTTTATTTACTACATGTGTCTCTTCTGGTATCCATAGTATATAACCAGAACCATATATGTTGTAGAACTCTTCCTCATCACTTTTAATAAGTGATAAATCAAGATACTTAATGATTCCACCTGTTTTAGTTTTATATGCATTAGATATAAGGTCACCTATAATTTGTTGATGTAAAATTCGTTTATTAGGTTGGCATTTCAACAAAAATTTTTCCTTATTTTCGGTTTCTAGAAAGTATCTTTTATAGTCATTCACAAATTCAACAAAAACTTTAACATTAGTATAGAGTTTAGATGAAGTAACTAATAAAATTTTAGATAAAATACCTGTATCTTGAATAACATAAACCTTACCTGCCCTTGAATTTAATAGATTAGAACAAGCTATTAATGAATTTTGTTTTATAAACTGATTTTGAGATACCATTAATTTAGTAAGTTTTGGCAAACTATATACCTCACCAGATAAAACCCAAACAACAACACTTCTATCAATGATAGAACTCATACTATCTTTATATAAATTATTACTGTCAAAGTAAACACTTCCAGAAAAATCGGCCACTATTGCTTTCTGAGCTTTTTCTGTAGATAACTTTTTATTCACTGGATACTCAGCTAGTACTTCGCCTTCAGAGATAGATTGAAATTGCTGTACAAATAATAACGACTGCTTTGGTATAAAAAAGCTTTGTTGCTTGTTATTTTTTGCTACAATATTTAATGTAAAATCTGAATGAACTAATTGAACATTTTCACCATATCTATTACGAGTTTGTGTTAAAGTGACGTTACCTACATATTCAACTATACCATCTAAAGTACTAAGAATGTTTTGAGATAATTCTCCAGTAAAGACACCTCCTGTATGGAATGTACGCATTGTTAACTGTGTACCAGGTTCTCCAATTGACTGAGCAGCAATAATACCTATAGCTTCTCCTAAATCAACAAGTTTACTATGAGCTAAATTCCAACCATAACATAGTTGACATACAGAACGTAAAGATTGACAAGTTAAAGGCGAACGAACTAATACATGACATAATTTTAGATTTATAATTTTTTCTAATAAATCAGTATCAATACATTGATTAAATTTGCCTATTATTTCATTATTTGTATAATTTATAATATCTTCAGCTAGAACTCTACCAAGTAATGCTTGTTCTAATGAAATTAATGTTTTTCTATTATCAACCATTTCTTCTAAAAGAATAGCTTTTGAAGTCTTACAATCATATTCGCGGATAATTAAGTCTTGTGCAACATCAACTAAACGACGAGTCAAATAACCAGAGTCTGCTGTTCTTAAAGCTGTATCAACTAATCCTTTTCTAGCTCCATAAGAAGAAATAAAGTAGTCTGTTATTGTTAAACCTTCTCTAAAGTTATGAAATATTGGCAAATCAATAATTTGTCCTTGCGGATCAGCCATTAATCCTCTCATTCCTACAAGTTGCTTAACTTGAGAAATATTAGCTCTTGCACCAGAAAAAGCCATAATATAAATTGAATTTAGTGGATCAGTTTGTTTAAAATAATTAATCACTTCCTGCTTTAAGTTATCACTAGCATAATTCCATGTATCAATTACCTTTTGAAATCTTTCAACAACTGTAATATCACCTCTTTTATAACGTTTATCAGTTTCTTGAATAGATAAGAATGTTGAATCCAATAAATTTTGTTTACTAGGCGGAATACGCAAGTCCTCTAAACTTAAAGAAATACCAGCTTTAGTAGCATAATAAAAACCCAAATCTTTTAATTGATCTGCCATATTAGAAGCACGAGCAATTCCATAGGTTCTAAAAGCCCAAGTTATTAACTTTTTTAGTTCGTATTTATCAATAACTTTATTAAAAAAGTAAATATTTGATAAATTATTCTTCATTTAAAATTTAATCCCTGTTTTAATAAAAATAAATAACTAAATAATTAAAGAATTTTCAATAGCATTATTAAATAAAATTCGACCGACTGTTGTTCTTATATATTGAGCTATTTTATTTTGATGATTATCCAATTTAAGTATTACACTTGGATAATAAAGAAATGTATAACCATCTATATCATTTAATATTTTAACTGGAGAAGGAGAACTAGAATAAAATTGATCTAAGCTACCATTAAAACGTACCCAAATAAAAGCTTGCAGATCTATTTGCTTATCACTATAAGAAAGTATAGCATCTTGTAAATTGGAGAAAAAATGGTCTCTTCCTTTATTTACAGAAGGATTGGCAGTTGTTAAATAATAACACCCTAATACCATATCTTGACTCGGCATTAAAATAGGAGATCCTGTAGCAGGCGATAAAAAATTATGAGGTGCTAACATAAGTAACCTTGCTTCTGCTTGAGCTTCTAGTGATAAAGGAATATGAACTGCCATTTGATCTCCATCAAAATCAGCATTAAATGCTGGACAAACTAATGGATGTAACTTGATTGCTCTACCATCAACTAATACAGGCTCAAATGCCTGAATACCTAATCTATGTAAAGTTGGTGCTCTATTCAATAAAACAGGATGTCCATGTATTACTTCTTCTAATACATCCCAAACTAACATATCACTTTTTTGAATCAGCTTTTTAGCAGCTTTAATGTTATTGACTAAACCTTGTACAATAAGGCGATGTATTACAAAAGGCTGAAATAGTTCCAATGCCATCTCTTTAGGTAGACCACATTGATGTAGTTTCAGTTTAGGACCAACGACTATTACCGATCTACCAGAATAATCAACTCTTTTTCCCAATAAATTTTGTCTAAATCTACCTTGTTTGCCTTCAATTATATCAGAAAGTGACTTCAGTGGTCTATTATTAGATCCCACAATAGTTCTTCCTCTTCTACCATTATCCATTAATGAATCAACAGCTTCTTGTAGCATCCTTTTTTCATTTCTAATAATAATTTCTGGGGCTAAAATAGCTTTTAAACGAGCTAAACGATTATTTCTATTAATAATTCTACGATAAAACTCATTTAAATCTGCTGTTGCAAATCTTCCACCATCTAATTGAACCATTGGCCTCAAATCTGGAGGAATAACAGGTATCACAGAAAATATCATCCATGTCAGATCTGCTCCAGTTGCTATAAAATTTTCTAGCAAACGTAACCTTTTCATTTTTTTGTTGAACTTATTTGAGACTTTTTTATGCCAGTTAGGTTTTAAAGCTTCTTCTCTCAATAAATTTATAGTATTACCTAAATCAATATCTTTCAATAGTTTATGAATTGCTTCAGCACCTATTCCTACTTCAAAATCTATAAACTTATCAGATGCTTTATATAAATTATCTTCTAGTAATCTCCACTCATATCCTTCTAACAACTGCTTATACATTAGTTTATTACTTTTACCAGGATTTAAAACAACATAAGAATGAAAGTAAACTATTTTTTCTACATCCTTCACAGTCAAATCTAAAGCTAAAGCTATATAGCTTGTCGTACCTTTAAGATACCATACGTGAGTTGCAGGTGCTGCTAGTTCAATATAGGCCATTCTATTTCGCCTAACTTTAGATTCAGTAATCTCAACACCACATCTTTCGCATACAATACCTTTGTAACGAAATCTTTTATATTTACCACAATGACATTCCCAATCTTTAACTGGACCAAAAATACGTTCACAAAATAAACCATCCATTTCTGGTTTTAACGTTCTATAATTAATTGTTTCTGGTTTTGTTACTTCACCAACAATTTGACCATTAGGTAATTTTCTTTCACCCCAAGAACGTATTGTACCTGGAGAGGCAAGACTAATTTTAATATAATCAAAATGACCTTCAAGTTGAGTCATATTTTAAACTTCCTCAATATAAAAAAACATCTTTTACTACTGATAAATCACTATAAGAAACAACATTAGGAACAGTATTATCATTGCTATCGTAGCTGAACTCAATTTTATGCACTGAGATATCTAAGCCTAAAGATTGTAATTCACGCATTAAAACCTTAAAAGATTCCGGCGTACCAGGCTTTGGAATTGGCTTACCTTTAACTATTGCATTCAGTGCTTCATTTCGTCCTTGCATATCATCAGACTTTACAGTTAATAACTCTTGTAAAGTATAAGCTGCGCCAAAAGCTTCTAGTGCCCAGACTTCCATTTCACCCAATCTTTGTCCTCCATGCTGAGCACGACCACCTAATGGCTGTTGGGTAACCAAGGAATAAGGACCAGTCGATCTTGCATGAATTTTGTCATCAACTAAATGAACTAATTTTAGCATATAAGCTTTACCAACTGTTACAGGATTATCAAACTTTTCTCCAGTTCTTCCATCGAATAACATTACTTTGCCAGGATAATCACTACTAAATAACCAAGAAAATTTATTAACTATACTAGCTTGCTTTAATTTATTATTAACTAAAGATCTAGAGGCTTCTTGACCATACATTTCATCAAAAGGTACAACTTTAAACCTTTTATCAAGATAATGACCAGCAAGACCTAATAAACATTCAAATATTTGTCCTACATTCATTCTAGAAGGTACACCAAGAGGATTAAGAATAATATCAACAGGAGTGCCATCAGGTAAAAAAGGCATATCTTGTTTTGGTAAAATTCTTGAGATTATTCCTTTATTGCCATGTCTTCCAGCCATCTTATCACCAACTTGAATTTTACGTTTTTGCGCTACATATATTCTAACAATCGTATTAGTACCAGGGGGTAAATCATCGCCATTCTGCCTTTTGAATACTTTAACATTTACAACTCTTCCTTTAGCTGCATTTGGTAATCTTAATGATGTATCTCGAACATCCCTTGCTTTCTCACCAAATATAGCTCTTAGCAATCTTCCTTCAGGAAGTTGATCAGATTCACCTTTAGGAGTAGTTTTACCTACCAATATATCTCCAGAATCAACCCAAGATCCAACAGCAATAATTCCATTTTTATCTAATAAAGAAATAAGACTGTCACTTACATTTGGAATATTACGTGTAATTTCTTCAGAACCTAACTTTGTCTGACGGCATTCTATTTCATATCGCTCAATATGTACAGAGGTATACAAGTCATCATAAACTAATCTTTCACTAATTAAAAAAGCATCCTCATAATTGTATCCTTCCCAAGGCATGTAGGCAACTAAAATATTTTGACCTAAAGCAATCTCTCCTAATTCTGTAGAAGCACCATCAGCAATAGCTTGACCTTTATATACTTGTTCTCCTGGCCATACAATAGGTCTTTGATTGATACATGTATCTTGATTTGATCTATAGTATTTCTTTAATCTATAATGAATTATTCTACCATCATAATCTTGAATCCCAATTTTAGTACCAGAAACGTAGTTTACATAACCATTAGTTCGACTTATAACTATCATACCTGAATCTCTAGCTACTTTTGATTCTAAGCCCGTACCAACAATTGGTCTATCTGGATATAATAGAGGAACTGCTTGCCTTTGCATATTTGAACCCATTAAAGCTCTATTTGCATCATCATGTTCTAAGAAAGGAATTAAAGAAGTGGCCGCAGATATAACCTGTATAGGAGAAACAGCTATATATTCAACATTATTACTTGCAGAAGCAGTAAATTCTTGTCTATACCGAACTGGAATGTTTTTATCTTTAATATAAATACCTTGATTAAGCATAACATCAGCTGGAGCAATCTTCAGATCATCTTCTTGATCAGCAGTCATATAATTTAATGCTTCTGTTTTTAACACCTGAGAATTGCTAACTTTATAACATGGAGTTTCAATAAATCCGTAGGAGTTAACACGAGCATAAATACTTAATGATCCTATTAAACCAGCGTTAGGACCTTCAGGAGTTTCAATAGGACATATACGACCATAATGACTAGGATGCAGATCTCTTACAGCAAAACTAGCTCTATCTTTATTTAAACCACCTGGACCTAAAGAACTTATTCGTCTTTTATGAGTTAACTCTGATAAAGGATTAGTTTGATCCATAAATTGAGATAACTGACTAGAACCAAAAAACTCGCGTATCGAAGCAATTAATGGTTTTGGATTTACTAAATTTGATAAACTTAGAGAATCAAGATCACATATAACCATTCTTTCTCTAATAATTCTCTCTAAACGACTCATGCCAATGCGAATTTGATTTTGTAATAATTCACCAACAGATCTAACTCTACGATTACCTAAGTGATCAATATCATCAAAAGTACCTATATTCTGTACCTTAATATTAATTAAATAATCAATAGCAACAAGAATATCTTGTGGAGATAAAACTTTAAAATTTTTAGGAACTTTTAAGTTTAATTTTTGATTAATTTTATGCCTACCAACTTCACTAAGATCATATCTTCTAGGATCAAAAAAACGTGAATATAACATTTGTCGAGCAATTAAAAGAGTTGAAGGTTCATTAGGACGTAACTTGCTATAAACTATTAATATTGATTCTTCATCCGTTAATTCTTCAATAGAATGTTTACCCACTTCCTTACATAGCTCTTTTTGCTCATAAATAACTGAACCATTTACCAAAAACTGATATTTACTTAAACGAACTTTAATTTCCTCGTTATTTAAACCAATAGACCGTAAAAAAACATATGCATTAACTTTATGAGTTTTATCAATTTTTACCCATACTTGATTTTTAGCATCAATTTCAAATTTTAACCATGAACCTCGGTTAGAAATAAGACTTGCACTATATACATATTTATTATTTTTATCCAGTTCTTTTTTATAATATATACCAGGGCTCCTAACTATCTGATTAATTATTACTCTCTCTGTACCAGATATAATAAAAGTTCCTCTATTAGTCATAAAAGGTATATCGCCAATAAAGGTTTGCCTTTTTTTATATTTCTTACGTTTATCTGTATTAACTAAAAAATCATTATAATTAAAACTTTTCTGTTTTTTAATAAATTCAGTATTTTTTCTTGTTAATTTAGAAGGAACATAAATTTGTACACTATAAGTTTTGTCGCGACTTTTTGCTTTACGAACACTGTAACGAGGGAATCTTAATTTGTAATTTCGACCAAAAAACCTTAATTCTAGTTTACCTGTAGGATCAGCAATAATAGGAAAAGAATCTAGAACTTCAACTAAACCTTTATCTAAAAAAAGCCTAAAGCTTTTAATTTGTATTTCAACTAAATCTGGTACTATAGATACAGAAATATTTTTTTGTAACATAAAAACTCCAGATACATAAAATTAAAAAGAACTAAATCTTTAAACAAAAAAACTAGCATTTTTTGAATATAAATAACATATTTTGTTGGTAAAAACGTAACTTTATTAAAAATTGATATTACTTGGATAGTAATAAATTCATAAAAATGTCAGGATATTATTATCAATCAATTATATTTTTTTATTATATGTATTGCAATATAAAATAAAACTTATTTAATAATATTAGCTAATTTTGATTTTTTACGTGATGCAGTATTTTTATGCAAAATTTTCTTTTTTACAGCTTTGTCTATTTTTTTATAAACTAAAGACAAATTACTACAACATATATCCATATTTTCTATATCAACATTATTAGTATAATTTTTTACACTTAACAAATACAACTTTATGGCTTTTTTAATAAATATTTTATACTTTTTATTACGACTTCTATTTCTTGAAATAATTTTGATATTTTGAGTATGAGATTTAGTTTGAGGCATATTATAAATTTACAATTTAAATTACAATAATGTAAAATTGTTTTAAAGTTTAAACAATTATACATCATCAATAAAAGATATACAATGTTACTAGAGACTTAATAGAAAAACTAAGTAAAATACAATAAAAAATTAATCAATATAATACAAGTAACAAAACATGGGAAAAAATAAAGGATCAAGAGTAACTATAACGTTAGAATGTAAGTGTAAAAACGATAAATCAATAAAAAGAAAAAACGGCATTTTTCGATATACTACATGTAAAAATAAAAAAAATACACCTAACAGATTAGAAATAAACAAATTTTGCACTTACTGTAACATACATACATTATTTAAAGAAATTAAATAAAAATAGAATTTAATGAATATATATAAAAAAAATAATTTTAAAGAATTAACAAAAAATTCAAACGATATAATTGACTATAAAGATATTGACTTACTAAGAAAATTTATTAATGATCAAGGTAAAATTTTATCTCGCCGCTCTACTGGATTAAATTCGAAGCAACAGAAAAAAATTACCAAATCCATCAAGAGAGCACGTTTATTAGCTTTATTACCATTTTTAAAGAAAGATTAAGGAATAATAATAAAAAAATGATTGAAAGTTCATATACTTTCATCTTAAAAAAATTATAACACCTTATCCCTTGAAACCAAATCATAAGCTACTATCAAATCCTCATTTTGCCATAACTTAAAGTCTGACATTAATCCACATTCATTAACTGCAATAACCTCTTCAACATTACTTTTTATTATCTTTAATGAACTAATATAACCTTCATAAACTATCAAATTATTACGATAAACGTTAATATAAGATTGAGTTTTTACTTTACCTTCCTTGACTATACAACCAGCAACAACTCCTTTATTCATATGAAAAATTGTTTGTACAGTTGCTTTACCTATCAGAACTTTATCATAAACCGGTTCAACTAAATTCAGCATGCTATCTTCAACATAGGATAACAAACTATAAATAATGTTAAAAGATTTATAAATAATTTTATACTGTTTTAACAAACTACTAAGCTGAGATGAAATACTCACATTAAATGCTAAGATACATGCACTAGTTGTTAAGGCTAATTCAACATCACTATTAGAAATACTTCCAAAACTGGCAAATACAACATTAATTTGAACTTTCGATTGAGGAATGTTATACAAAAGATCTAGGATAGCTTCTAATGTACCTTGAGTATCTGCTTTAAGAATTAATTTTAATTGTTTTGCTTCTGAAGAAACATCTGATCTAATTCTTGTATTTAGTGACTTCAATATAATATCAAATTGTTTAACATCTGTATGTCTCATACAATATTTTTTGGCGTTTTTTTCACTATCAAAAACACGAAATAAACATCCTGCTTGTGGCAAATTTGTAAAACCCAAGACTTGAACTATTGAAGAGGGTCCAGAAGATTTAACTCTAACATTAGATAAATTGGTAATGCTTTTAACTTTTCCATATAAATTTTCAGAAGCAATGATACTACCGAGTTTTAAAGTACCATTTTGTACAACTAGATTTACAACAGGACCTTGCTTTTTATCTATATAAGACTCAATTATGGTTCCAACAGCTAGTTCTTGTGGACTAACAGTAAGATTTTTAGATTTAGACAATACACAAATTTCAGATAACAAAGTATCAATATTTTTACCACTCAGAGCATTAACTTCAATAAGAGATATACTACCCCCAAATTCTTCACACAATATACCATTATTAGCTAAATCTTGCTTAATTTTTGATAAATAATTTGATAACTTATCTGATTTAGTAATGACAACAATACAAGATAAACTCATATCTTTAATATATTCAATAGCTTCAATTGTTTGCGGCTTTAATCCATCATCCATAGCAATAACTAATAAAGCAATGTCAGTTATCTTAGCTCCCCTTAATCTCATTTTTCTAAAAGATTTATGTCCAGGTGTATCTAAAAAAATTAATTTTTGCTTTTCAAATTCATGAGTCCAACTAATTTCATGGGCTGACAGTGCTTGCGTTATTCCGCCAGACTCTTGATTGACTAAATTAGTTTTTAATATTGCATCTAATAAAGTTGTTTTACCATGATCAACATGACCCAAAATTGTTATTATTGGATCCTTCTTTATAGTGATAGAAGAAGTGTTTGTATACTGCGGTTTATAAGTATTTACATCTAAATTTAAAGGTGAATTAAATAAACTAAAACCATAGTTTTTTACAATATCACATATTATGCTAATATCAATAACATCATTTATCGTTGCAGCAATGCCTTTACTTAAGAATAAGTAAGTAATAATTTCTGCTCCAGGTACATCAATTTGTAGAGATAGATCTTGGATACTAAGCGGTTTTACAACTGAAATGCTTGTATCTCGTTTCAATATTTTCATATTAGCATCAGATAATAAAGATTCATTCAATATATCTTGTTTATTTGAAAAATCTATTTCTAATTTAGATTTTTTTTTACTTTTAGTAACTTTTTTACGGGACTTAGTATTTGATCGATCTAAAACATCTTGATTGAATAAATCATCTGGTGTATTTACAAAAAGTTTAACATCATCTATCTTATTAGAAACTTTTTGCTTACTTTTATTTGATTTGACTTTTTGCTTTTTAATTTTGATTGTATCTTGATCACAAGAGTTAACTCTCATCTTTTTATCAAATTTACTGAAAACACTAGTAGGTACACTAAAATCATCTCTAACAAGCTTATTCTGATTAATTAAAGGAATCGGAGAAGTTATATTAACAAGTAACTTAGGATTTATCAAAAACAATATGTCTTCACTATAAATATAGTTAAAAAAAGAATTATTAATGTTGATAACTTTAAATTGAGACAAAGAACATTGTGTATGTAACATATTTATTATATATATTTATAAAATGATTAGAAAAATTTTTAATTTTATAAAATAGTACAATTATATTAATAATAAAAATAGATCAGAATACAATACTAAACTAAATAATGCCAAGACTACAAAAAAATGACAACTTTATAGACAAAACTTTTACAATATTAGCTGACATTGTTTTAAAAATTTTACCAACAACTAAAGAAGAAAAAGAAGCATTTTGTTATTATAGGGATGGGATGTCTGCACAATCAGAAGGAGAGTACGCAGAAGCTTTAGAAAATTACTATGAAGCATTACAGATAGAGGAAGATCCATACGATAGATCATATATTTTATATAACGTTGGACTAATATATACAAGCAATGGAGAACACATCAAAGCACTAGAATACTATCATGAAGCCTTAGAACTAAACTCCAACTTACCACAAGCGCTCAACAATATTGCAGTTATATATCACTACCAAGGCATAAAAGCAATAAAAGATAAAAGAATTAATTCATCAAAACAAATGTTTACAAAAGCTGCTAAATACTGGGAAATAGCTATTTCATTAGCTCCAAATAATTATATTGAAGCACAAAATTGGCTAAAAACAACTGGAAGAGAGTATAATTTAGACTAAAAAATTATAAATATAGCAAAAACCATTAAATTATACTATAGAGTACTAGTAAAGTAATAATTAATAACTAATCAAAGAAACAGTGTCAATTAACTAATTACTCATATATAAAAAAGAATATGAAATCACTCCAAAAAGGATCAGTTACACAAATAATTGGACCTGTTTTAGATATAGAATTTCCAAATGGAAAATTACCTAAAGTTTTTAATGCATTAAAAATCAATGGACCGAACAACACTATCACTTGTGAAGTACAACAATTATTAGGAGATAACAAAGTTAGAGCTGTTGCAATGAGCTCAACAGAAGGATTACAAAGAGGAACTGAAGTTATTGACACAGAAAAGCCTATAACAGTTCCTGTTGGGATACCAACATTAGGAAGAATTTTTAATGTTTTAGGAGAACCAGTTGATAATCTAGAAGATGTTTCTTCAGAAGATTCACTACCAATACATAGAATAGCACCATCATTTACTCAACTTGAAACAAAACCATCTATCTTTGAAACAGGTATTAAAGTTGTAGATTTATTAGCGCCATATAGAAGAGGTGGAAAAATAGGACTATTTGGCGGTGCAGGAGTAGGAAAAACTGTACTAATAATGGAATTAATTAATAATATCGCCAAAGCACATGGTGGAGTATCAGTATTTGGTGGAGTAGGAGAAAGAACAAGAGAAGGTAATGATTTATACGAAGAAATGAAAGAATCTAAAGTAATCAATGCAGAAAAACTAACAGAATCTAAAGTCGCACTAGTATATGGACAAATGAATGAGCCACCAGGAGCTAGAATGAGAGTCGGTTTAACTGCACTTACAATGGCAGAATACTTTCGTGATATTAATAAACAAGATGTATTATTATTTATTGATAATATATTTAGATTTGTACAAGCTGGCTCTGAAGTATCTGCTTTACTAGGTCGTATGCCTTCAGCAGTTGGTTACCAACCAACGCTAGCAACTGAAATGGGTGCTTTGCAAGAAAGAATTACATCAACTACCGATGGGTCAATTACATCTATACAAGCCGTATACGTACCTGCCGATGATCTTACTGACCCTGCTCCTGCAACAACATTTGCTCATCTTGATGCAACGACTGTATTATCTAGAGGACTAGCTGCAAAAGGAATATACCCAGCGGTAGATCCTTTAGGATCTACTTCAACAATGCTACAGCCAAATATTGTTGGCATTGAACACTATTCAACAGCACAACAAATAAAATCAACACTACAAAGATATAAAGAACTTCAAGATATAATTGCAATTTTAGGATTAGATGAATTATCTGAAGATGATCGACTAACAGTAGCTAGAGCTAGAAAAATTGAAAGATTCCTATCACAGCCTTTTTTTGTTGCAGAAGTATTTACCGGATCTCCTGGTAAATATGTCTCATTAGAAGAAAGTATTAAGGGTTTTCAAATGATTTTAAAAGGTGAATTAGACAATTTACCTGAACAAGCATTTTATTTAGTAGGAAATATAGAAGAAGCGATAGCTAAAGCAGAAACTTTAAAATAGAATAATATTATGACACTAAACATACGTATAATTGCACCAGATAAAATAGTTTGGGACGCAGAAGCCGAAGAAATTATTTTACCTAGCAGTACAGGACAATTAGGTATACTAAAAGGACATATACCTCTACTTACTGCTCTAGATGTAGGAGTAATGCGTGTTAGAATAAATAAAGAATGGAGACCAATTATATTATTAGGTGGCTTTGCAGAAGTAAATAACAACAATATTACTATATTAGTTAACGGTGCTGAGGAAATTAAAGAAATCAACATAGAAAAAGCAAAAAATGATTTAGAAAAAGCGACTAATGCTGTTGAAGAAGCAAATTCAAATAAAGAAAAAATAGAAGCAAATCAATTACTAAGAAAAGCAAAAGCAAAACTACAAGCTGCAATAGTAAGTAATAATTAAGCAATTTAATTAAAACCTATAAATTTTATTTATAGGTTTTAATTATTATAAAAGTAAATAAATTAGCTTAGACCAGAACAAATGTAATCAAAATATAATCCCATTTCTCTTCCAGCATCAGACCCTACTAATGAAGTAGTTACTTCTTTCATCGCTTGTATTGCCTGTATAGTTGCTCCAATAGGAACACCTAATGAATTATATGTTTCTTTCAAACCATTCAAAACACGTTCATCTAAAATTGATGGGTCACCTGCTAACATGCCATAAGTAGAATATCTTAAATAATAATCTAAATCTCTTATACAAGCCGCATATCTTCTAGTTGTATACATATTACCTCCTGGTCGAGTAATATCAGAATATAATAGAGCTTTGGCAACTGACTCTTTTATTATAGTAGCTGCATTAGCTGCAATGGTAGCTGCTGCTCTTACTCTTAATTCACCAGTTTGAAAATAACCTCTCAACTTTTCTAATGAACTATCATCTAAGTACTTTCCTTGAACATCTGCTGTATTAATTACAGAAGTAATCGCATCTTGCATAAAATAAATTTCCTTCTTTTTTAATATAAAATTTGGATAAATAACAAAATAATGAAAAAATTAAACTACTGCATAGCACCTAAAGTATAATCAAAATAAAAACCCGCTTCAGCAGCATCTTCACCAGATAGTAAAGAACAAGCTATATTTTTCATACAACGGACACCTTCTGCAACGCCAGAAATTGGTGTACCTAATGAACTATACATTTCTTTTACTCCTACTAAACCAATTTCTTCTATAGGTGTAACATCTCCTGCTACAATACCATAAGTTACAAGCCTTAAATAATAATCTAAATCTCTTAAACAAGTTGCTGTCATTTCTTCACCATAAGCATTACCTCCTGGAGATACTACATCAGTCCTTCTTTGAAATAACTGTTGTCCACCTTGTTTTACTATAAGCTCACGATTATCAGCTAATATTTGAGCAATTCTTAATCTTCTTTGACCAGATAAAACAAAACTCTTGATTCGATCTAATTCTCCAGGACTAAGATATCTAGCTTCTGCATCAGCATTTACAATAGATTTAGTAACAATACTCATAATTTATACTCCTTATATTTATATATGAGTAAAGCAGATTAAAAAAATATACTTACATTAATCAACTATACTCTTCAATATATCTAAAAACTAGAATAATAAAAAAAACTTATAATAAAATAGTTTTAAGCATAACTAAATATATTTTAAGATAAAGTACCAAAACAAGAAAGTTTATCCATAATTAAATTGTACGCAACACTACATTAATAACTAGATATAGAAGAAAAACTTGGAACAATAATATCTATATTTTGCTTTGTAAAAGAGTTATACAACTTTTCTGTATTCGGAAAATTAGCTGCTGGTAATGAAGGAAAACGACGGTAAGGAACTTTATTGATACCAAAAATATTGTTATACTCAACACTATTAACTAATTGAATTACTAATGCATAAATACCTCTCGAAGCTAAAATTTGATTATAATACCTAATTTCTGCTTGATTATTAGGTGCTCTACCTAAAAAATGTTTTGTAGATAATTCTATTACTTTAATATTTGGATATGGCTGATAAAACTCTTTAATATATAACTTAGAACAACCTAAACTACAAACTAATTCTTGAACCGTAACCTGAGAATTTAAAAAACTTTTTTTCAAAAGATAAAATTCATCACTAATATAAAAGGTTACTAAATCCCTTTCAAATATTTGGCGATAAATAGCTCTCAAAATCTGAAGCTTATCAGATAAATTAGATGATTTATTCAATTCAAATAACTTAAACTGATATCTTCTTCTACTAACTCCTTGATGAGCTTTTTTTTGTATAATATTCACGCTACGCTCTTCATGAATCTCACTTAAGTTTATAAAGTTAAACAAATTATTTTTATTTAAATATAAAGTATTATTATTTAAAGTACTACTTGATAAACCTCTAGAAAATACGCTTGCTGAAGTTATATATCGTTCATATGGAACAATAAAATTTCCAAAAGATTCACTATACTCTAAACTATTAATCATTGCATCAATCATGGAATAATAACCTTCCTGATAAACAATATTAAAATATTGATCAATTTCTTGCCGACTATATGTAGGTCTACCAATTAACTTAATATGAATATATTCAATAGCTTTACAGATATAAAATTTATCCCAGTACAAAGATCTAAAAACAGAAGATTTAAAAAGTAAACTCACAAATTGTTTTACAGAAATTAGATTATTGCGAAATTTATCTTCATACTTTAATATAGAAGATAATTCTGCTCTGTAAACAAACCTACCAAACACTTTAAGATATATTGCAGATATTAGCTGTTCAGTAGTTAATGAGTTGTCTTTTTTACTAAATATCACAGGTCCTATAACTTTAATATATTTATTTCTTAAATTTGGATTACTGATTTGATTATATATACCTGGACCATATCTTACTAAAAGCCTTCTTGTATCTCTAGTAAAAAAACATGATTTACTCTTCAAACCCACTGTATCTTTAGGAAAAATAGCTCCAAATTGCAATGATACAGGGTCATTACTCAATCCATAAGGATGTTGGTTAGATAATTTTGTTTTGTAATCAGCAAATAATGTAATGAATTCAGGTACTTTTCGAAAGACTGTACTATAATTAAATAATCTAATCTGGGGACCCCAATTTCTAGATTCTTGAGCTTCCTCTCCTAAATTACGCAAATATGGTACAGTCTCTTCACCAAAGTAATCTGCATATTCTTGAGAATTAATTAAATTATCAACAAGACAGTTAATTCCATTATCTGAAAGAATAGCAAAATATTTCTGAAATTCTTCAATAGAGCTGAGACCTCTACCTAAAAAATGTCTACAAGATAATTCAACAACACGGCTATTCACAAAAGGTTGATTAAATTGTTGTTTATAAATATAAGACTTTCCTAAACAGCGAATGAATTCTTTAATAGATAGTTTACCAACTTTAACTTGAGATTCCAAGTCAGTAAACTGTAAATTATAAGCTTTAGAAATATCTCTTTGGAAAATTTGTCTATAACAAGAACGTATTACCACTATTTTTTCATCTGTAGATAGGCTACTTTTCATGACAAATTTTTGATTAACAACACTAGCTTGATTATATATTTGAGGTAAACGTAAACCTTGCATATCAATTGATGAACGTTTACGCAATTTGTCACTTAAGGAAGAAGATTCAAACTCTAAAATTAGAGCATCAAAATATTGCTTAACTAACTGTTTAGACTTTAAATCGTTATCAAATAAATTTAAAGAAATTTTACGCATTTCACGCAAAGCTACTATTACAGCAGCACTGGAACATGCATTATTAATTAACTCTCTTAATCCACGTATGTTAACAGAAAGTATATTAGAATCTCCAGCAACAATCGAATAAGTTAAATATCTTAAGAACCAATCTAAATCACGCAAAGATTTTTTCATACGTTCAGAGCCATATTTAACTACATTAATAGGCTTAAAGCCTGTTGGAACAGGGTCGTTTACATCAAATAATGCAGAAGATATATTTTCAAATAACTTAGTTGAAACATTTCCTGATAGTTGTTGAGATGTACTAACTTGAACATTAGAATCAACATCTAAAAATGAAGCCTGAGGTCTTTCTAAATAAGAAAGAGAAGAACCACTAACAAAAATTTTATCCGCTGCTCTAGAAACTAAAAAATTTGCATTTTTAGTCAATAAATTAGATATTTGTATGCGTTGATTTCCAGAACTAAAAAAAGAAGCTAATTGATTTAATTCGCCCAATTGCAAAAATCGATCTTGCTGCTCAGCTTGTAAAATACTAGATAAAGATACTGTTTTATAAAGTTTCGGTTGTAATAAAGGACTACCGCCACTAGCTTTAACAATCATAATAAATATCAATCCTTTAATCCTATAAATTTAATAATACTATCGAAAGTTGTTATATTTACAATATGCGATAACACAGACATAAAATTATGAATATAATATAATTAAAGGTAAGAACTACCTTGAATAAAGATAACTTTTTTAATACTTAAACAAACAATATAAGAATGAAAGAAGAAATATATGCAAAAGATAAAGACATCTATATGTCAATTGCAGAACACCTTAATGAATTAAAAGTAAGAATATTTTTGTCTATTATTGCATTTTTAATAATAACAGTCGTTTGCTTAATTTATACTAAAGAAATCACATTAATATTACAAAAACCTGCTACAGGAATTAAATTTTTACAGTTAGCACCAGGAGAATATCTTTTTGTTTCTATTAAAATCTCGATTTACTCTGCAGTGATTCTGAATAGTCCATTTAGTATTTATCAAATATTTCAATTTGTTTTGCCTGGTTTAACAAAAAAAGAAAGCAGTTATATTGTTCCTATAATAACAGGTTCTACTACTTTATTTTTTATAGGAATACTTTTTTCTTATACATTTTTGATTCCAACAACATTAAAATTTTTAATCAGTTATGGATCCGAATTAATAGAGCCAATTTGGTCATTTGATGAATATTTTAATTTTATAATATTAATGATGTTAGGTACTGGAATATGTTTCCAAATACCAATCATACAAATTTTATTAGGTATTACAAATATAATAAATTGGCAAAAGATGTTAAATCAATGGAAATATATAACGTTTATAGGAACAATTGCTGGAGCTATTATAACACCTTCAACAGATCCCATAACACAAATTTTTATGACAATAACAATTTTAGTACTATATCTTAGTGGAATTTTTATATTAAAAATAATCAATAAATAATATGTTTAACTAAATATACAAATTAATGATTTTATATTCAATAATAAATATAGAATGTTATTATAAATAAATAAATAGAATCTCAATTACAAAATAATTATGAAAAGAAATCCTAAATACATAAAGACTAAAAAAGTTTTATTGCTATTGCTAAGTAGTATACTAATTATGAATATTATGATAGAACCAGCAAAAAGCTTTCCAATATACGCTCAGCAAGGATATGAAAATCCGAGAGAAACAACTGGACGCATTGTTTGTGCCAACTGTCATCTAGCTCAAAAGAAAGTATCAATTGAGGTACCAAAAGCTATCTTACCCAACAGTATTTTTGAGGCTAAGGTTTCAATTCCTTATGACATTAATAGTAAACAGATACTAGGAAACGGTGTAAAAGGAAACCTAAATACAGGCGCTGTTTTAATATTACCAGAAGGTTTTAAGCTCGCACCTAAAAATTTATTAAATGATGAAATAAAGAAAAAAACAAAGAATATATACATACAACCTTACAGTACATCAAAAGAAAATATACTAGTAGTTGGACCTGTAGCAGGACAAAATAATCAAGATATCGTCTTTCCAATACTATCTCCAGATCCAAAAAAAGATAAGAACACATTTTTCTTAAAATACCCAATATACGTAGGAGGAAATAGGGGAAGAGGACAAATATATCCAACAGGTGATAAGTCTAATAATAACGTAATTACTTCTAATGTAGATGGAATCATTAAAAATATAGAAGAAAAAGCTTCTGGCAGCTTTGTAATCAATATAGAAAAAGCTGATGGAGAAGTGATTAATGAGAACATTCCAAAAGGTTTAAAAATTATAGTTAAAGAAGGTAACAATATTTCAATAAATCAAAACTTAACCAGTGACCCTAATGTCGGAGGATTTGGTCAAAATGAAACAGAAATAGTATTACAAAGTCCAACAAGAATTAAAAGTATGATTGTATTTTTCATTAGCGTGACATTAGCACAGATTTTCTTTGTTCTTAAGAAAAAACAATGGGAAAAAGTACAAGCAGTAGACATGAACTTCTAATATTAAAGAGGAATATATTAAAAAATATAAGTACTACTTAATCAAATTATTACCAAGAGACTAAGAGAGTAATTTTTTTACAGCTTCAACAATTTGTTCAGGCTGTATAACAGTTGCTTTTTCTAGACTACCATTGTAAGGAGTAGGAATATCTTGAGAAGATAATCTAACTATTGGGGCATCTAAAAGATCAAAATAATTATCATTAACTTGAGCAATAATTTCAGCTGCTATACCACCAGTTTTCATACACTCTTCAACAATTAACAAACGATGAGTTTTTTTTAAAGACTGAATAATTGTATGAATATCAATAGGCTTTAAAGAAATTAAATCAATTATTTCAGGATCATAGCCATCATTAATTAACATATCAACTGCTTGTAAAACATGGTAACGCATACGAGAATAAGTAACAATAGTTATATGACTACCTAACTTTACTAACTCAGCCTTATCTAGTGGAACAAAATATTCATGTTCGGGAACACTTTCACGTACATTATATAATAAAACATGCTCAAACAGAATAACTGGATTGTCATCACGAATAGCAGATTTAAGGAGTCCTTTAGCATTATAAGGTGTTGAACAGGCAACAATCTTTAATCCTGGTATAGCTTGAAAATATGCCTCTAGTCTCTGCGAGTGTTCAGCACCAAGTTGTTTACCAACGCCACCTGGTCCACGTATTACTAAAGGTATCTTAAAATTACCTCCAGAAGTATAACGCAACATACCAGCATTATTTGAAATTTGATTAAAAGCTAAAAGTAAGAAACTCATATTCATTCCCTCAACTATTGGTCTTAAACCAGTCATAGCAGCACCAATAGCCATACCCATAAAACTATTCTCAGCAATTGGAGTATCTAATACTCTAATATCTCCATACTTCACATGCAAATCTTTAGTAACTTTATAAGATCCACCATAATGACCAACATCTTCTCCTAATACAAAAACAGATTTATCTCTATCCATTTCTTCATCAGTAGCTTCACGCAAAGCATCAAATAGAAAAATTTTACTCATAATTGCAGTACATTAATTTTTAAATTTATTAAAGTAAAATAGTATAATTAGTCTTCTACAAACAAATATTGCTTTAATTCACTGACACTAGGTTCTGGACTAGATAATGCAAAATCAACAGCATTCTGTATATTGCGCTTAACTTCTGACTCAATATTATTTAAAGCATTAAAGTCAAGTACTCGATTTTTAACAATATAATTTTTAAAATTTTTAATTGGATCACGAGCCAACCAAGCACTTTTTTCATGTCTTGATCTTAACTCATCTGGATCAGCTAACGAATGCCCCCTGAAACGATATGTTAACGCTTCTATTAAAGTTGGGCCTTTCCCAGATCTTGCCCTAACTATTGCTTCTTGTGCAACATTCCTAACAGCTAAAACATCCATTCCATCAACCTCAATACCAGGTAAACCAAAAGCTTTAGCTTTTTGATGTATTTCTGGAGAAGAAGTTGAACGATGATGAGCCATCCCAATTGCCCATTGATTATTTTCTACAACGAATATAATCGGTAATTTCCATAAAACAGCCATATTTAGACATTCAAAAAACTGGCCATTGTTAGTAGTACCATCTCCAAAAAAACAAACTGTAACACTCAATGGAAAATCCTTATTCATAATTTGTTTTCTATAAACACTTTGAAAAGATGATCCAACTGCAACAGGAATACCTTCACCAATAAATGCAAAACCACCTAAAAAGTTATGCTTAGCAGAAAATATATGCATTGACCCACCGCGTCCTTTGCTACATCCAGTTTCTTTACCAAATAATTCTGCCATAACAAATTTAGGATCTAAACCTTTACTTAAAGCATGAACATGATCACGGTATGTACTACAAACATAATCAGACGAATTAAGCAACTTAATAACTCCAGTAGAAACAGCTTCTTGTCCATTATATAGATGAACAAAGCCAAACATTTTTCCACGGTAGTACATTTGCGCACACATATCTTCAAAATGACGTCCTAATAACATATCCATATATAAAGATATAGCAAGATTTTTATGCAAGCTGCTCTTATCATTGTTTATATTAGATAAAACAGTTAATGGTGTTAGTGGTATTTTTTTTTGTTTACACATTTTAGTCTAAATATCTCCTAGAAGATTAATACATCAATAAATATACTAACTAATTCATTATAGCATAATTACATATATAAGACATAAAATACAACTCATTTATTATAAAATTTCAATTATATATAAAAACATTATGATAATATTCTCATAATTAATACAATTCTATAATTGAATAACTTTTCACTTTAAATATGCAGTCAATACAAACTGAACTAAAGAAGCTAAATGAAAATTTACAAAAAATGATTGCTACAGAAAATCCAATTTTATACTCCGCTGCAGAACAATTATTTAATGCAAGAGGAAAAAGAATTAGACCAGCAATTATATTACTAATATCTAAGCTAATTAGCGCAAATAATACAATATCAATAGAACAAAAAAGGCTAGCAGAAATAGCTGAAATTATACATACAGCTAGCTTAGTACACGATGATGTAATAGATAATTGTGATACAAGAAGGGGAATAAGAAGTGTACACACAGTATTTAATAATAAAATTGCAGTACTAGCAGGAGATTTTTTATTTGCACAATCATCATGGTACCTGGCAAATTTAAACAACCCGAATGTTGTAAAAACAATCTCAAAAATAATTACTGATTTTGCAGAAGGAGAAGTACAGCAAGGAATTAGATCTTTTAACTATCAAGCTTCAGTAGAAGAATATATAGAAAAATCTTTTTATAAAACAGCTTCATTACTAGCTTGTAGCTGTAAAGCAACAGCAATATTAAATAAATCTCATATCAAAGTACAAAACGATTTCTATATGTATGGAAAACATATTGGTCTAGGCTTCCAAATAATAGATGACATACTAGATATAACAAGTAAATCAGCAAATTTGGGAAAACCAGCTGCATCAGATTTAAAGAATGGTAACTTTACAGCTCCACTTATACTAGCTTTAAATAAAAAATCTAAACTAGAAAAAATGATCAATCAAGAATTTCAATTTAATCAAACTTTAAATGAAGCAATTAATATAATTAAAAAAACTAACTCTATACAGAAAGCCAAAGATATGGCAGAAGAAAATATACAATTAGCTATACAAATATTGAAAAAAAAATATTCAAATAAAAATAATAAAGAGCTACTACTAAATACTTACTACTTATTAAATAGAGTTTATTAAACTACATTAATTATCAAACTGAATAAATTGCATAAAGTAAGCAAAAGCAGATTTATCAATCAAGGCTAATTGAGAAAGAGTTTTACGATTTAATGCAATATTTCTTTGTTTTAATAAAGAAATAAACTGACTATAACTAATATTGTATAACCTCGTTGTAGCATTAATTCGAATAATCCATAAACGACGATAGTTACGTTTTCGAGACTTTCTACCAATGTAAGAATATTTCAAAGCTTTAGTAACTTGTTGTTTAGCTGTTCGGAAAAGCTTAGAATGAGAACCTCTAAATCCTTTAGCTAGCTTCAATATCTTTTTTCTTCTTCTACGAGCAACATTACCTCTTTTAATTCTTGTCATACATATTTTATAATACTAGTTTAATTGATATATGGTAAATTTTTAACAAAGTTACTTTGATCGCACAAATCAACAATACTTGTTTTACGTAAATTACGTTTTCTTTTACTACTTTTTTTCTGTAGTAGATGACTTTTACTAGATTTACGTCTTATTAATTTAAAATTACTAGTAACCTTAAAACGCTTAGCAATGGATTGATTAGTTTTCAGTTTATACATAATAAAATTTTAAATATAAAAATTATTTTAACTTTTTACGAAAATTATTAATAGAAGATATCAACAACATTATCATAATCTTAATCAAGTTAGAATTCAGTTCTTGAAATACTTTCATATTAAGACTAAAAGCAACATTAGCCTCTGCAATAATTTTTTGTATTTGATCATTATTTAAAGGTATATTATTTAAAGACTTTCTATAAGAGTCTTTAAATGCTTTTTCATTATCAATTAACTTAAAGTCATAAAAGCAAGTACCCTGATTATCAGGAAGTTGCATAGCATTTTGAGCTATTTTTTTTAAAATTTGTCCACCCGAGAGATCGCCAATATATCTAGTATAGGAATGTGCTATTAATAACTCTGGATTTGAGTAACCAATCTGATGAATTCTATCAACATAGACTTTAGTAGCTTGTGAAGGATTTATTTGTTGAATCCAGTTACTACCGTAATAATAATCTAAATCCTTAGCTAAACTCTCTTTCCTATACAATTCTGGAAAATAGATAGAGCTTACAGCCAAGTTAGTTTTATTATTTTCTATCTCTTCTTCAATTGCATTGTAAATAAAGTAAAAGTTTGCAACCAACTGTCTATACGATTTTTTATTTATAACACCACCTAAAAAAGACTTAACGAAACTTACATTCTCAGCCATGCTATGTGATTTAGTTGTTCCTTCACGCAACTTCTGCGCTAAATTAGTATACATTTTTATTTCCTTTATTTTAAAAAATTAAATAAATAGCTTGAATGCTTACTACATAGTAGTTTGAATATTATTAATTAAAGTAAACCTAAATATATTATATTAAAAAATTCAACGAATTCTAATAATATTTAAATTGACTGAAAATATTCTTTAGAATGATTAATATTACTTTTAATTGTAGATTGACCAGGTTGCCAATTTGCCGGACAGACTTCATCGGGATTACTTTGAACATACTGTATTGCTTTTAACGTTCTAAGTGTTTCATCAACACTTCTTCCAACATCTAAGCTGTTAACAAGGCAATGTTGTATAATACCCTCTTTATCTACTATAAACAGTCCCCTCAAAGACTTACCTTCATTATTTAAAACGTTGAATGATGAACTTATTTCCTTATTCAAATCTGATACCAAAGGATATCTTAAATCACCAACACCACCTGATTCTCTATCTAGTTGCATCCATGCCAAATGACAATACTCACTATCTACGGATATACCCAAAACTTCTGCATTTAACGACTCAAGACTATTATACATATCACTAAAAGCAATAATTTCGGTAGGACAAACAAAAGTAAAATCTAATGGATAAAATAGCAAAATTAAGTACTTACCTAAATAATCTGACAATGTAATTTGTTTAAATTCCTGTTCAAAAACACCTATAGCAGAAAAATTTGGAGCTTTATCGCCGACCTGCACAAAATTTTTTGTTAACATATTAATATAAGATTAGTTTATTGCAATAAAAATTTATAAGGTTTCAGATGCATAATAACAGTATATTATATAATTACATAAAATTAATATTATCTTGATATGAAAATATACTAACGAATAGCGGGGAATGGATTTGAACCATTGGCCTTCGGGTTATGAGCCCGACGAGCTACCAAACTGCTCTACCCCGCGCACTCAATAATCATACAATAAACAAGAATATTATTCAAAACATAAAAATAAATAAATAAAGTAGTATGAAAGTAAAAAAAATAATTAAACATAAATTTTTTAGACGTATTACAAAAGGAGTAACTTGGTAAACACCAATTAGTCTATCTTGAATTAAATAATCTGGTGTTTTAATCCAAATCTGACCATCATACCAACCTGATTCTTCGTAAAAAACTGTCGCACTCATTAATCTTTTAGTAACATAAGACCAACCCAAATATAACCTAATTAATAATAAAAGTGTAACTATCATGGAAAGAAATAAGTTTAATAAAAATAATCTAAATACATGCTTAAAACTAACGCAAATAAATAGAAAAAATCCAAAAAAAAGGAATAATAAAATAAAAATAAGCAGTAAACCAGTCATAAAAGATTTTTTATCAGAAACTGACCAAGAAAATAAGAAAGACTTTTTTAATGCAAGATATTCGTTGAAAGGCTGCTGATTAGATGGAACAGGACATTTACTTTTAGGACCTAACATAAGACATAATAAAAAAATATAGTTTAGTTAATATTAATATTCAGTTCACAGTAATGAGAATATAGTGAAAACAAAAAACATAAATATACTGAAAGCTGTTAACCTTTGCATAAATAGCTGATTTGAACGAAAGTTAAATAATTGATTTTGACTAACAGAAGATCTAAGACTATTTTTATTAGTAGTATTTAACAAAATACACAAAACAGTTAAGAGGCTAGAAAGATACCAAAAAAATTTAAGCATTATATTGTTATTAAAATAAAAAGATAAAAAAATTTAATAATTAATTTACATATATGTTATTAAATTCTTTTATTTGCAGTTAAACATTAAGAAATATAGAACTCGTGGTTATTCTCCTTGTATTTTTAAAAGTAAAAAACCTAAAATAAGACCAAACATTATTGTTAATGGACTAATAATGGCAGCAACAACTATTTCTGAAGTCATTCAACTTACTCCTTATAATTAAAAAATAAACTAAAAACCATTTCTACCCCATACAACTAAAGCAATAGAGAATGTAAATATAGCTAATAATGATCCCCAACCTAGACTAATAATATCTATCACTGATACCTCATAAAAATAATAAAAAATTAATTGCTTAATTAAACATTAAACTAAACTAAAAATAGTATTAAAATTAATTTAATTGAGCTTAATAAACATTTTAATGAATAATTAATATTCTTTGTATATAAAAATTTTACCTTTACTAATAAATGTAAACTTTTAAAAACTATATATACATAAGTTACTAGTTAGAGTTAGTATAAAAATAAAAACAATCAAACACAACAAATTTTAACATAAAAAGATATATGCAAAGTACTATAAACAAGAAGGATACACAAATTAAAGAGACTTTACTAACACCAAGATTTTATACTACCAATTTCGAAGAGATGGCAAATCTTGACATATCACTAAATACAGAAGAATTTGAAGCATTGCTGCGAGAGTTTCGAGCTGATTACAATAAGAAACACTTTATCAGAGATGCAGAATTTAACAAATCATGGAATACATTAGAAAATAAAACAAAAAACCTCTTTATAGAATTTTTAGAAAGATCATGTACTGCCGAATTTTCTGGTTTTTTGTTATATAAAGAATTATCAAGAAGATTAAATGAAAGTAATCCAATACTTGCTGAGTGTTTTCTTTTAATGTCTAGAGATGAAGCAAGACATGCTGGATTCCTTAATAAGGCAATCGGGGACTTTAATATATCTTTAGATTTAGGTTTTTTGACTAAAAGCAGAAAATATACGTTTTTCTCTCCAAAATTTATTTTCTATGCAACATATCTATCCGAGAAAATAGGTTACTGGAGATATATAACTATATATAGACATTTAGAAAAACATCCTGAGCATCGTGTTTACCCTATTTTTAAATTTTTTGAAAAATGGTGTCAAGATGAAAATAGACATGGTGATTTTTTTGCAGCATTGCTAAAATCACAACCAGAATTCTTAAATAACTTAGAATCAAAATTATGGTGCAAATTTTTTTTACTGAGTGTTTTTGTTACAATGTACCTAAACGATTTTCAAAGATCTGATTTCTATAAATCAATAGGATTAGACGCAAGGCAATATGATATACAAGTAATACGCAAGACTAACGAAAGTGCTTCAAGGATATTTCCTATAGCACTAAACATTGACAAACCAGAATTTTTTCAGTACTTGGATATATGTGCTTCAGAAAATAAAAAATTAATTGAAATTAAGAAAAAAGCTAATAGAAGCTTAATTGAATCAATAGAAATAATTAAAATATATTCAAGAATATTGTTTAATATATTAAAGCTATACTTAATAAAACCAATTGAATCTACAAAAATGAAAAATACAATAAAATAAAAAGTGTAAAGCTTTATTTCTTTTTAAAAAATTTTATTAAGTGTAGTATATACTTAATACTAAGAATAAATATAAAAAATAAATCAAAACAGACATGAACAATACCATTAACTTTAAAATGCCATCTCCAACTTTTGGAGGTAGTACAGGAGGTTGGCTGAGATCTGCAGAAATAGAAGAAAAATATGCAATAACATGGAATACTAATAAAAAAAGTATATTTGAAATGCCCACTGGCGGATCAGCAATAATGACAGAAGGAGATAATTTATTATACTTAGCTAAAAAAGAACAATGTCTTTCATTATCTAGTCAATTAAAGAAAAAATTTAAAATTAATAATTTTAAAATTTATCGAATCTTTCCAAATGGAGAAGTACAATACCTACACCCTAAAGATGGTGTTTTCCCAGAAAAAGTAAACGAAGGACGCATTGGGGTAGGTAATATAGCACATAATATTGGTCAGAACGACAACCCAGTAAATAAAAAATTTACCTCAAAAGGAACATACGAATAAAATTCGTAATAAAAAGATTGTCGTTACAGTCTTTTTTTGTTATTATAAAAGTAGATTAGGAGAGGTGGTAGAGTTGGTTTATTGCATCTGATTTGAAATCAGATGAACCGCGAGGTTCCGTGGGTTCGAATCCCACCCTCTCCGTAAAAACTTAAATCACTGATTCACTTAATATTCTAACTAGAACTAACCGCTTTTTCTATGAAAGTAACTGCTTGATTCAAAGTTGCAATTTTTTCTGCATCTTCATCAGGTATTTCTATGTCAAATTCTTCTTCAATAGCCATTACTAATTCAACAGTATCAAGAGAATCAGCACCTAAATCGTTAGCAAAATTAGCTTCTAAGGTTACTAATTGCTTATCAACACCTAATTGCTGAGCAACAATATTTCTAACTGTTTCAAAAATTTTTGAATCTTTTTCTTTAATTGACATAATTATTCCTCAAACATAAAAACAATACTACTAATTACCTGTATCTATAGTAATAAATAAAACACTTATAAAATAATTAAATAAGGTAAATCATTTATATTTGATAATATACACGTTATAAAACACATTAAACTGAACAAACTAACTAGACTGAATTATAGCTTTTTTAAATTACAATCATGTATTAGCAAATCAATATAATTTACCAAAAAAAATTAACTTTTTAATACTGAACATAATCAACTTATTACTTACAAATCATTTGCTTTAAAGCCCTAATAATATTATTAGAAGTACTACTATGTATCGTGTAAATTAAAATTTGTTTAGATTTTGCGGACTGACGTATTTTAACATTATGTTTAATAGAAGATCTTAAAGCTAAAATATAATTAGCTTTCAATAAATCACGAGTTAATACAATCGATAATTGGAAACTTTTAATCACTGATTCTATTTGCTGAATATTTATACCATATGCATACAATACAGTGCACTTAGAATTTATTAGTTGATGTGTTTTAACCTGTCTTATATTATTACTTAACACATTTAATGAGTATAAAGAGTGCTTTGTAGATACTTGATGTGTATTTACTAGGATTTTTTTGTTTAATATTGATGAATTATTTGATAATAAACTCGATGTATTCAAAAAACTATTACTATTATATGAATTCAACTGAATAGAACTAAAACTTTCACAACTAATTGAAATAGAACCATCGGAATTAAATTTACGACCTTGTAAAGATATTACAGATCCATCTAATATTTTATCAACAGTAAGATCAACATTTTCATGAATAATCCAACTATTACGATTATGAATTTCTATTGCAACCTGAAAAGCTGGTATTGCTTTTCTCTCTAATATACTTTTTTGTGAACCACGTCTTTTAGCCTCATCATCACCTAAAGTAACATACTGTATACCACCAATTAAATCAGAAAGTGTAGGATTTTTAATTATACTGTACAAATAATTACCGTGAGCCGTTCCAACGAGTTGGACTCCTCTTTCAGCAATTGTACGGGCCGCTATAGCTTCTAATTCAGTACCAATTTCATCTATAATAATTACTTCAGGCATGTGGTTTTCCACAGCTTCAATCATGACTTGATGTTGTAACTCAGGTTTTTCTACCTGCATTCTTCTAGCACGCCCTATAGCAGGATGTGGTATATCACCATCTCCAGCAATTTCATTAGAAGTATCAATAATAACAACACGTTTTTCCATTTCATCTGCTAAAACTCTTGTTATTTCACGTATTGTTGTTGTCTTACCTACTCCTGGTTTACCTAATAATAAGATAGATTTACCTGTATATAAAATATCTCTGATAGAACTCACAGTACCAAAGATAGCACGACCAACACGAAAAGTTAAACCAACAACATTACCTTTCCTATTTTTTATTGAACTTATTCTATGTAATGTATATTCAATACCTGATCGATTATCACCACTAAAATGAGGTATTTTTTTAATACATAAATCTAAATCGCTCCAAGATATATTTGAAGTAGACAAATATTCAGGACCATCGGGAAAACGAACCTCAGGCCTTCTACCTAAATCCATGACTATTTCTATTAGAAACTTTTTTCTACTATGTTTAACTAAAGAATCCTTTATAAATTCAGGTAAAATATCTAAAAGCTTATCCAAATCATCAGCTATTAACATTAATTTTAAAACGTAGTGATATACTAGAACTATAAATAATTTGTACTTATTATAAATTAAAAAAGATGGTAAAAAACCATTAATTAACATATAATTAAATACTATAAAATAAATCCATGTATACAAAAAAATATTTAATAAAAATCAACTTTATTCCTAATAGTATAAAAAAAAAAATCAATGAATATTTACAAAAAAAATTAAAATTTGTTGGCTATAAACAAATTTCAACAAATCAAATGATACCAATTTTAGAATTTCCAAATAAACAACGAATTTGGATAATTAAAAAAGAAGTTACATAACAGTTATAAAAATATTACTCAGTATCAGTAAAATTCAATTAAATAATCAACATAAGTGTATTATGATCAAAGTTAATGATGTTACAAAACTTATTAATTCCATATATCAAAGCGATATAGACAATTTAACAATAACAAAAGTAGACACAAAAATTACAATAAATAGAGTAAAGGTACAACAAAATTATAATAGTATCATCTCTACAATAAATAGTGAACAAAATTACAAAAAAAGTACAATAAATCAAACAAAAGTCAAGGAAGATACGAAAAAAATTGATAAAATCAATGAAAATAATACACATAAACACTCTAATGTTTATTCAACTATAATATCACCAATGGTTGGTACTTTTTATAAATCACCAGCACCTAATGAACCATCTTTTATAGAAATAGGGGAAACTGTCAAACCTAAACAAATAGTATGTATAGTTGAGGCCATGAAACTAATGAATGAAATAGAATCAGAAGTTATAGGAGAAGTTGTAGAAATTTTAGTTAAGGATGGCGATATAGTAGATTGCGGACAAGCATTAATAAAAATTAAGATTAAATAAAAATAGATTTTAACTATTGTTAACAGACTATTAACACTATAGTAACTATAAACTATAATGATATAGTAAAATAATAAAAACTCACAACTCATTTAATATGAGAAAATTAAATAAAAAATTTACACATGCATAATTTTTGAGTGTTTTATTAATTGTCTCATCTTATAAATATAAAGAGGAGAATATAGATGACAACTAGCTCAACAGAGCAAGAAATAAATAAAGTAAAAGTAACAGTTGACAAAAACCCAATTGGAACATCATTTGAAAAATGGGCAAAACCTGGACACTTTTCACGAACATTAGCTAAAGGGCCAAGTACAACTACTTGGATATGGAATCTACACGCAGACGCACACGACTTTGATAGTCATACAAGCTCTTTAGAAGATATATCTAGGAAAATTTTTAGCGCACACTTTGGTCAGCTAGCAATAATTTTTTTATGGCTAAGTGGTATGTATTTTCACGGAGCTAAATTTTCTAATTATATAGCTTGGTTAAATAATCCAACAATGATAAAACCTAGCGCTCAAATAGTCTGGCCAATTGTTGGACAAGAAATTTTAAACGCAGATGTTGGAGGAGAGTTTCAAGGTTTACAAATTACATCAGGCTTTTTTCAACTATGGAGATCATCAGGTATAACAACAGAAACTGAATTATATGCAACTGCCATAGCTGGATTGATAATGTCTTTACTTATGATATTTGCTGGATGGTTTCATTATCATAAGTCAGCTCCAAAACTAGAATGGTTTCAGAACGTTGAATCAATGATGAATCATCATCTATCCGGTTTATTAGGACTTGGATGCCTTGGATGGTCTGGACACCAAATTCATATTGCTTTACCTATAAACAAATTACTAGATTCTGGGATATCTCCGCAAGAAATACCTCTACCTCACGAATTTATGGTAAATAGAAGCTTAATGAGTGAATTGTATCCTAGTTTTACAAAAGGTATACTTCCATTTTTTACTTTAAATTGGAATGAGTACTCAGATTTTTTAACATTCAAAGGTGGATTAAATCCAATTAATGGTGGACTTTGGCTAACTGATATAACTCATCATCATTTAGCATTATCAGTCATGTTCCTAATTGCTGGACATATGTACCGTACTAACTGGGGTATTGGACATAGCATGAAAAAAATTCTTGAAGCTCATAAAGGGCCATTTACAGGAGAAGGTCACAAAGGTTTATATGAAATTTTAACAACATCCTGGCATGCACAATTAGCGATCAATTTAGCAATGATTGGTTCTTTAAGTATTATAGTTGCACATCATATGTATGCTATGCCACCTTATCCCTTCATAGCAACAGACTACGCAACTCAATTATCGCTTTTTACTCACCACATGTGGATTGGAGGATTTTGTATAGTAGGTGCAGGCGCACATGCCTCAATTTTTATGGTTCGAGATTATAATCCTGCACAAAATTACGATAATGTACTAGATAGAATCATAAGACATAGAGATGCAATAATATCTCACTTAAACTGGTTATGTATTTTCCTAGGTTTCCATTCATTCGGTTTATACATACATAACGATACAATGAGAGCTTTAGGAAGATCACAAGATATGTTTTCAGATACAGCTATACAACTACAGCCAGTTTTTGCTCAATGGATACAAAATATACATACACTTGCACCTAGTAATACAAGCCCTAACTCGCTAGCAACTACAAGTTATGTATTTGGTGGCGATATAATTTCAATAGCAAATAAAATAGCCATTGCTCCAATTAAACTTGGAACAGCAGATTTTATGGTACATCATATACATGCATTTACTATACATGTAACTGTGTTAATCCTCGTTAAAGGTTTTTTGTTCTCAAGAAACTCGAGACTAATACCTGATAAATCAAACTTAGGTTTTCGTTTTCCATGTGACGGTCCTGGTAGAGGTGGTACATGTCAAGTTTCTGCTTGGGATCATGTTTTCCTAGGTCTGTTTTGGATGTATAACTCATTATCTATAGTAATATTTCATTTTAGCTGGAAAATGCAATCAGATGTATGGGGAAGTATAACAAGTACGGGAAATATATCCAATATTACTGGAGGTAATTTTGCTCAAGGCGCTATAACAATTAACGGATGGCTCAGAGACTTTCTTTGGGCACAAGCATCACAGGTTATACAATCATATGGATCAGCATTATCAGCGTATGGATTAATTTTTTTAGGTGCACATTTTATATGGGCATTTAGCTTAATGTTTTTATTTAGTGGACGTGGCTATTGGCAAGAATTAATAGAATCTATAGTTTGGGCTCACAATAAAGTCAAAGCAGCACCATCAATTCAGCCAAGAGCTTTAAGTATTACACAGGGAAGAGCAGTAGGACTCGCTCATTATTTACTCGGAGGAATAGGTACAACTTGGGCGTTTTTCCTAGCAAGAATAATATCAGTAGGATAAGGATAAATAAACAATGGCAACAAAATTTCCAAAATTTAGCCAAACGCTATCACAGGATCCTACAACAAGAAGGATTTGGTATGGTATAGCTACGGCACACGACTTTGAAAGTCACGATGGTATAACAGAGGAAAGTTTATATCAAAAAATTTTTGCTTCTCATTTTGGACATATAGCAATAATTTTTTTATGGACATCTGGCAATTTATTTCACGTTGCATGGCAAGGCAATTTTGAACAATGGGTGTTAGAGCCATTAAAAACGAAGCCTATAGCACACGCAATATGGGATCCACACTTTGGTCAACCAGCAATTAAAGCATTTACGAGAGAAGAATCAAAGTATCCAATTAATATAGCATTCTCAGGTTTATATCATTGGTGGTACACAATAGGTATGAGAACTAATAACGACTTATATAATGGAGCGCTGTTTCTCTTAATACTTTCCACTATTATGCTGTTTGCAGGATGGCTACATTTACAACCACAATTTAAACCAGGGTTATCATGGTTCAAAAATAATGAATCGAGACTAAATCACCATTTATCAGGATTATTTGGCATTAGCTCTCTTGCATGGACAGGACATTTAGTTCACATAGCAATTCCAGAATCACGAGGACAACACATAAGATGGAATAACTTGACTGAAAACTTGCCACATCCAAGTGGTTTGACACCTTTTTTTACAGGAAGATGGTTTGAGTATGCAAATAATCCAGATCAATTACAACATACATTTGGAACTCAAGAAGGAGCTGGAACAGCGATATTAACATTTCTTGGAGGATTTCATCCACAAAGCCAATCATTATGGATAACAGATATGGCTCATCACCATCTAGCAATAGGAGTTATTTTTATTATTGCAGGCCATATGTATAAGACTAATTGGGGAATTGGACATAATATCAAAGAGATTTTAGAAGCGCACAAACCACCAAGTGGAAAATTAGGTAATGGGCATATTGGTTTATACGAAACAATAACTGAATCACTACATATACAACTTGGATTAGCATTAGGTTCTTTAGGAACAATAACATCTCTTGTAGCACAACATATGTACGCACTGCCACCATATGCATTTATGAGTAGAAGCTTCACAACTCAAACAGCTTTATATACTCATCATCAATATATAGCAGGCTTCTTAATGGTAGGAGCTTTTGCTCACGGAGCTATATTTTTTGTACGAGACTATAATCCGGAACATAACAAGAATAATGTACTAGGTAGAATGTTAGAACATAAAGAAGCAATTATTTCTCATCTGAGTTGGATATCCTTATTTCTTGGTTTCCATACATTAGGTTTATACATTCATAATGACACAATGTTAGCATTCGGTACACCAGAAAAACAAATATTAATTGAACCAGTTTTTGCTCAATGGATTCAAGCAAGCTCAGGAAAAGCATTATATGGATTTAATATATTATTGTCATCATCATCGAGTATAGCAAGCAAAGCCGGAACAAACATTTGGTTACCAGGGTGGCTTGAAGCTATCAACAGTAATAAAAACTCATTATTTTTAACCATTGGACCGGGTGATTTTCTTATACATCATGCAATTGCTCTAGGACTACATACAACAACATTAATACTAACAAAAGGTGCATTAGATGCCAGAGGCTCAAAATTAATGCCTGATAAAAAAGACTTCGGTTATAGTTTTCCATGTGATGGTCCTGGTAGGGGTGGCACATGCGATATATCAGCATGGGATGCATTTTATTTATCAGTATTTTGGATGTTGAATACGATAGGTTGGGTAACATTTTATTGGCACTGGAAACATATTACTATTTGGCAAGGAAATACTAACCAATTTAATGAATCTTCAACATATTTAATGGGTTGGCTAAGAGACTACCTATGGTTAAATTCATCTCCTTTAATTAATGGATACAATCCATATGGAATGAATAATCTATCTGTGTGGGCTTGGATGTTTCTATTTGGTCACTTAATATGGGCAACAGGCTTTATGTTCCTAATTTCATGGAGAGGATATTGGCAAGAATTAATAGAAACATTAGCATGGGCGCATGAAAGAACACCACTAGCTAACTTAGTAAGATGGAAGGACAAACCAGTAGCATTATCAATAGTTCAAGCAAGACTTGTAGGATTAGCTCACTTCTCTGTGGGATATATATTAACTTATGCTGCTTTTGTAATTGCATCAACTAGTTCAAAACTAAGTTAGTTCAAAACTAAGTTAAGATTTAATAAATAAAAAACAATGTTTTATAATAAATCAAGGATTGTTTATGAAATACTAACAATCTTTGATTATATTGCAAAGATTGAAATAATTAAGTAAATACAGTAGAATTTGATTATCTTATATTTACTGAATTAAAACATTTATGGCAAAAAAAAGCATGATACAAAGAGAAATGAAAAGAAAAAAGCTATTTCTAAAATACTATAACAAAAGAGATAATATTAAAAAATTAATAAAAATAAATAAAAATTTTGAAAAAAATATAGAATTACAACAAGAATTACAAAAGATACCAAGAAATAGTTTAAGATGTCGAAAAAGAAATAGATGCTGGATGACTGGAAGAAGCAGAGGTTTTTATAGAGATTTTGGCTTATCTAGACATGTCCTAAGAGAAATGGCTCATGAATGCCTACTACCAGGTATTAAAAAATCTAGTTGGTAAAACATAAAAAATTCTCTATGTAAGAAAACATAGAGAATTAATAAAAATTTCGCACATTAATAAAGAATATTAGGGGACACAAAATCAATAAAAACTATAAACCTAACTGATTACCTCTACGATATTGTAAATAAGCAGTTACTAATAAACCTAATAACGTAACCGGAATCAATCCAAGAACTATTCCTGATAATAGTGGCTCTACCATATATAAAATAAATAATAAATAAAAATGTTAAAATTTCAGTAACTATCTAAATCCAACAGCCGCTTGCCAAACAAAAGCTAATAACAAAAAGAATACAGGGATTATAGGCAATATATCTACTAAAGGACGAAACAACAAATATGCATCTGGTAACTTAGTTAAAAAAATCATTGTAAACATAATACCTCTTGAAGTATAATAATAGATTAGTATTCATAACAATAAATATACTTATTTTTGTGATATATTATAAATATATGCAATATATATATACACAATTATACACGTAAAGTGTTTTGCTATTAATAAATAGTATTATATAATAATAAAGTATAATATATATAGATGAATCAAGGGAACAAAATTATGGTACTTGTTATTGAATTACTCGTATTAACTTTAGTAATTTTATCAATTATATTAGTAATAGGAATACCAGTTACACTCGCGTCACCAGGTCAATGGGAAAAATCAAAAAACTTAGTTTATACTAGTATAGGTATATGGATTGGACTAATTATAGTCACAAGCGTTTTAAACTCATTTATTGCATAAAGAAAAAACATCTTAATTATGAATTAGTAGAATTGATATAAAATTTTTTCTACTTTGAACAAAATTGACAAAAACTATTTTTTTTGATACTAATGTATAGTCAGCGGGTATAGCTCAGTGGTAGAGCGCAACCTTGCCAAGGTTGATGTCGCGCGTTCAAATCGCGTTACCCGCTTACAATCAATATTAATTTAATAGTTATGCTTCTTTAGAATTTGTATCTATTACGCTGTCTGAATTTTTTGCCTCATTAGTTTCATAAGCTTGTTTACCTAAATTTGTAAGCAATTGTTTTAAGTCAGCTTGTATTACTTCTATTTGTTCATAATTATTATCTTGTATTGACTGCCTTAACTGGCTAATTTTTTCTTGCAACTGTGCTTTAACTTCAGAGTCTAATTTATCACCTAATTCATTAATTTGATTTTCAGCTTGATAACAAAGAGAGTCAGCATTATTTTTTACATCTATTTGTTCACGTTTCTGTTTATCTAATTCAGCATTTTCTTCAGCTTCTTTTACAAGCTGCTCTACCTCTTTTTTAGGTAATGTAGATGCACCCGTAATTGTAATAGACTGCTCTTTTCCAGTTCCTTTATCTTTTGCTGTAACTGATAATATACCATTGGCATCTATATCAAAAGTTACTTCTATTTGAGGCACACCTCTAGGTGCTGAAGTAATGCCATCCAACCTAAAAGTACCTAAACTTTTGTTATCCTTAGTAAATTCTCTTTCACCTTGAAGAACGTGAATTTCAACATTAGGTTGATTATCAACTGCTGTAGAGAATACTTCTGATTTTTTAGTTGGTACAGTTGTATTTCTAGAAATAATTTTTGTCATTACACCACCTAAAGTTTCAACGCCTAGCGACAAAGGTGTCACATCCAACAATAAAATATCTTTAACTTCACCAGCTAGAACACCAGCTTGAACTGCAGCTCCAATTGCAACAACTTCATCTGGATTTACACTTTGATTTGGATCTTTTCCGATATGATTTTTAACTAATTGTTGAATAGCTGGTATTCTTGTTGAACCACCTACCAGTACAACTTCATCAATATCTTTTGAAGTTAATTGAGCATCTTTTAAAGCATTATCTACTGGTGTTTGACAACGTGATATTAAAGATAAACATAACTCTTCAAATTTCACACGCGTTATGTTTTTTTCTAAATGCTTTGGACCAGTATCAGTAGAAGTAATAAAGGGTAAATTAATATCAGTTTGCAATAAACTAGATAATTCCATTTTAGCCTTTTCTGCTGCTTCAGTAAGTCTTTGTAAAGCCTGTCTATCTTTACTTAAATCTATACCTTCATCATTTTTAAATTCAGAGACTAGCCAATCAACAATTTGATGATCAAAATCATCACCGCCTAAATTTGTATCTCCAGAGGTAGATAAAACTTCAAAAACACCATCACCTACCTCTAGTACAGAAACATCAAACGTACCACCTCCTAAGTCAAAAACTAAAACAGTTTCATTATTTTTTTTATCTAATCCATATGATAAAGAAGCTGCAGTAGGTTCATTAATAATTCTTAAAACATCTAAACCAGCAATTTGACCAGCATCTTTAGTCGCTTGTCTCTGAGAATCATTAAAGTATGCCGGAACAGTAATAACTGCTTGACTAACATTTTGACCTAAATATGTACTAGCATCCTCTACTAATTTTCTTAAAATTTGAGCAGATATTTCTTCTGGTGCAAAACTTTTATTTAGTGCAGGACAATCTAACTTTACATTTACTTTATTATCAGTATTAATAGCATAAGATAATTGACGCATATCTTGTATTACTTCTTCATATTTACGACCTATAAACCTTTTAACTGAATAAAAAGTATTCTCAGGATTCATCACAGCTTGTCTTTTAGCAATATTACCCACTAATTTATCTTGCTTTTTTGTGTAAGCAACAACAGAAGGAGTTGTACGCAATCCTTCTTTACTAGAAATAACTGTTGGCTTACCTCCTTCCATAACGGCAACAACAGAATTAGTTGTACCTAAATCAATTCCTACTATTTTAGTCATTGAAGAACTCCAAATTTATAGATTACTAAGTATACATATAAATATTGTACTATATTAATAAAAAAAAGATTAGTAATTACCGAATTAAAATTATTGAAATAATAAAGAAACTTGAAAATTAATTCAAATTACCAGATAATATATATAAAAATTCAGGTTACTTCATAAAAAAGGAAAACTAATGTCAATTGGAATGTTAGGAAAAAAGATAGGTATGACGCAAATATTTAACAAAAAAGGATACGCAATTCCAGTAACTTTACTACAAATTGGACCTTGTACAATAACTAAAATCCAAGAAGAACAAAAATACACAAAGATTCAAATAGGGTACGAATATATACGACCAGATAAATTAAGTAAGCCCATGAAAGGTCACTTTAAAAAAGAAAAAATCCCTTGTTTTAAGTACATAAAAGAATATAAAACAAGTAAATGGAAAGATCTAAGTATTGGACAAATAATAAATGTTGCACAACTTAATACAAATGATTATATCAATATTTCAGGAATCAGCACAGGAAAAGGATTTAGTGGGTACCAAAAAAGACATCACTTTAGTAGAGGACCCATGTCACATGGATCTAAAAACCACAGAGAACCTGGTTCAATTGGAGCTGGAACAACACCTGGAAGAGTTTTTCCTGGCAAAAAAATGGCTGGCAGAATGGGAAATAACAAAGTAAGCATAAAAAATACATCGATATTAGATATAAACACTATACATAACACAATTATTATTAAAGGATCTGTGCCAGGTAAAAAAGGTAACATTATTTACATACATCAACAATAAAATATGAGCACTAATCAAAAATTTACATACAAACTTCAACCTATAAATAGCATAAATTACTCAAAAGATATTAAGTTAAAAATTCACAATGAACGTGAGGCACAAATGTACTTAATTCATAAAGCTGTCAAAAATCAACTAAAAAACAATCGAATCAGGAATGCTCATACAAAAACAAGAAGTGAGGTTAGAGGTGGCGGAAAAAAACCTTGGAAACAGAAAGGTACAGGAAGAGCTCGAGCTGGATCTAATAGATCTCCATTGTGGAAAGGCGGAGGAGTAATATTTGGACCAAGAAGAAGAATATATAAATCTAAAATCAATAAAAAAGAAAAAAGATTAGCAATTAGTACAGTATTCGCGAACAAGTTTAACAATACATTCATAGTAAATGAAATATTAAATAATGTAAATACTCCTAATACCAAAGCTGCAATTGCAGAAATTAAGAAATTTGGAATTCAAATACAAGAAAAACAAAAATTTTTATTAGTTGTCAGTAAAAAAACAAGGACTTTACATTTATCATTTCGTAATATTTATAATGTAGAACTCATTGAGGTACAAAGTATCAATATATTATCTTTACTAAAAGCTGATATAATAATCATAACTCGAACAGCTTTAGATCATATAAATTAATAAAACGTTAAAATTACTATGGCAAATAAAAATACACAAATAGTACCAGATATAATTAAATATCCAATAATCACAGACAAAACAACCAAAAGTATAGAAAACAACAAATATTACTTTAAAGTTACAAAAAACAGTAATAAATATGAAATTAAAACTGCGATAGAACAAATTTTTAATGTTAAAGTAAAAAAGATTAACACACTCAATATTCCAAACAAGACAAAAAAAATAGGAAAATTTAAAGGACAAATTACACAATATAAAAAAGCTATAATTCAATTATATACAGAATATAGTATTAAATTATTTGAAGACTAAAATAACAAAAAATACAACAAAACTTGATTACTTATGGCAATACGTTTATATAAATCATATACTCCAGGAACACGTAATAGAACAGTATCAACATTTAACGAAATTACTACAAAAAAAACAACAAAAAGCTTAATTAAAAAGGTACATTCATCTCAAGGAAGAAATAATAGAGGTGTGATTACATCAAGACATAGAGGTGGAGGACATAAAAAAAGGTATAGAATAGTAGATTTTAAGAGAAATAAATATAACATTCCAGGATCAGTATCAAGTATTGAATATGATCCTTATAGAAACGCAAGGATTGCACTGATTAACTATGAAGATGGAGACAAGAGATATATTTTGCAACCTAGATCGATTAAGATTGGAAGCAAAATTATTGCAGGTAATGACTCACCAATAGAAGTAGGTAATGCTTTACCATTAGAAAAAATTCCTTTAGGAACTGCAGTACACAATATTGAAATTAGACCTAAAAAAGGTGGGCAAATTGTTAGAGCTGCAGGTACATACGCTCAAATTGTAGCAAAAGAAAGCAACTTAATTACATTAAAACTACCATCTGGCGAAGTAAGAACAATTAATAAAGCTTGTTATGCAACAATAGGACAAATAGGTAATATAGACCATAATAATATTAAAATAGGTAAAGCTGGAAGAAAAAGATGGCTGGGTAAAAGACCTAAGGTAAGGGGAGTAGTAATGAACCCAATTGACCACCCACATGGAGGTGGTGAAGGTAGATCACCAATAGGTAAGCCAAGACCTGTAACACCGTGGGGAAAACCAGCTTTAGGACAAAAAACGAGAAAGAAAAAAAAATATAGTAATATGTATATATTGCGTCGCCGGAAGTAAAATACAAAAAATCACTATTTAATTATGTCACGATCAATATTTAAAGGTCCATATGTAGAATTTAAATTGCTAAACAAAATTGAAAAGTTTAATAAGAACAATAAAAAAGATACTATCAAAACTTGGTCCAGATCATCTACAATAATCCCCAATATGATTGGACATACTATTGCTATTCACAATGGTAAACAACATTTTCCAGTATTTATATCAGAACAGATGATTGGCCATAAACTAGGAGAATTTGTACCAACAAGAACTTTTAGAAGTCATATTAAAAACGATAGAAGAACGAGAAAATAACTAATGAAAAGCAAAAAAATTCAATCGCAAGCTACTACTAAATATATAAGAACATCACAATATAAATCTAGTAGAGTACTCAAACAAATTCAAGGAAAAAACTATAATGAAGCAAAATTAATGCTAGAGTTTATGCCATACAGATCATGCAAAATAATACTAAAAACGTTAGACTCTGCATTTCATAATATTAAGCAATTAAATAATATTAACACAAAACAAATTAAAATAATAAAAGCATATGCAAATAAAGGACCTATTTTAAAAAGATTTCAACCAAGAGCACAAGGAAGAGCATTTCCAATAAGAAAACCTACATGCCACATAATAATCAAATTAGAATTACAATAATATGGGACAAAAAATACATCCTTCAGGATTTAGAATAGGAATTACTGAATCACACAAATCATCTTGGTTTTCAGATATGAATACATATCCTAATTTAATAGAAGAAGACTACAAAATTAGATACTACATAGAGAATAACTTAAAAAGGGCAAATATTGCTAAAATTAAAATTGATAGAAAACTAGATCAAGTAGAAATTCACATACATGCAGCAAGACCTGGAATAATTTTAGGTAAATCGGGATCAGGTATAGAAATGATAAGAAACGGAATCATAAACAAGCTAAAAATTTCTAACAAAATCAGAATTAATGTTATAGAAATTACAGAACCTGATAGAGAAGCAATATTAATTGCACAATGGATTGCTCAACAATTAGAAAAAAGAATAGCATTTAGGAGAGCCATCAGACAAGGAATTCAAAAAGCAAATAAAGCAAATATTGACGGCATTAAAGTACAAATATCAGGTAGACTAAATGGAGCAGAAATTGCTAGAAAGGAATGGATAAGAGAAGGTAGAGTTCCACTACAAACATTAAAAGCTAATATTAACTATGCATATACTAAAGCACATACTATATACGGAATATTAGGAATTAAAATTTGGTTATTCAAAGACAAAAAAATTACATTATAAATATTAATTAATCTCATTATGCTAAGTCCTAAAAGAACAAAATTTAGAAAGCAGCATCGCGGACGTATGAAAGGAGTTGCAAGCAAAGGCAATACAATTATATTTGGAGAATATGGACTACAAGCAACCGAACCAACTTGGTTAACTTCAAGACAAATAGAAGCAACCAGAAGAACTATTACTAGATATGTAAAACGAGGTGGAAAATTATGGATTAGAGTTTTTCCAGATAAACCAGTAACTGCAAGGCCAGCAGAAACAAGAATGGGCTCAGGAAAAGGTGCTACTGAGTACTGGGTTGCTGTAATTAAACCAGGTCATATAATATTTGAAATCGCAGACGTGCCTCAAAATATAGCACAACAAGCAATGCGTTTAGCATCATATAAATTACCAATAAAAACTAAATTTATAATTAAAGATTGAAATATCTAGTAACAATAAAACATCAAAGATAAAAACATTTATGAACATTAAAGAAGAAACAATAAAACTCAAAAAAGATTTAGCTATACTCAGAATGAATAGAATTACGCAACAAAAGAACGAAAGACATAAAATTAAACAAATCCAACATAAAATATCTCAAATACTGAATATAAGTTACAACAAAAATAATTAAATGACTAGCAAAGAAATATTTGGAACGGTAATTAGTAATAAAATGGATAAAACAATAACTGTAATGGTAAAAAAACCGATTCAACATAAAAAATACAACAAAATAATGGGTAAAACAAATAAATATTACGCTGATGATCCTCTAAATCAATGTAATATTGGTGATAAAGTTAAAATAAAAGAAACAAGACCATTAAGTAAAAAGAAACGCTGGAAAATTATACAAATAATGAAAAATTTATGATACAAACACAAACTTATTTAAATATAGCAGATAATAGTGGTGCACGCAAAATCATGTGTATAAAGATTTTAGGTACTAATAATCCTACATATGGTCAGATAGGAGATATCATTATAGGTGTTGTCAAAGATGCTACACCAAATATGCCTACTAAAAGATCAGAGATTGTCAGAGCAGTAATCGTAAGAACAAGAAAAACATTACGTAGACCAGATGGAATGAGTATACGTTTTGATGAAAATGCAGCTGTTATAATTAATAAAGATAAAAACCCTAAAGGTACAAGAGTATTTGGACCAATCGCAAAAGAATTAAGAGATAAACATTTTACAAAAATTATATCACTAGCACCAGAGGTTGTTTAAATTATGAAAACTAATATCAAAAAAGGAGACCAGGTAGAAGTAATATCTGGAAAGTACAAAGGAAAATTTGGAAAAGTTTCTCTAATAATCAAAGAAAAACATCAGCTAATAGTGGAAAACATTAACATAAAAACTAAACACGTCAAGCCTAAAACAACAGAAAATACAGGATATATAAAAAAAATAGAAAAACCAATACATTATTCAAATGTAAAACTAATAAAAAACCTACATAAACACTAAATTATGAGTAACTCATTAAAAAAAGAGTACGAAAATAAAATATTTCCAGAGTTAGTACAAGAATTTAAATACAAAAATATTCATGAAGTTCCAAAACTAGTTAAAATTACACTTAACAGAGGTATAGGAGAGGCATCTTATAATAATAAAGCAATAGATAAAAGTATAGAAGAACTTACATATATAACGGGACAAAAACCAATCATTACGAAAACAAAAAAATCTATAGCAGGATTTAAAATTAGAGACAATATACCCATTGGTTTAAAAGTAACACTAAGAAGAGAAAAAATGTATAACTTTTTAAATAAGCTAATAAATTTATGTTTACCCAGAATTAGAGATTTTCGAGGTATTAGTAAAAATCAATTTGACGGTCGTGGTAACTATAACTTAGGTTTACAAGAACAAATAGTATTTCCAGAGATTAACTATGAACAAGTTGACAAAACGCGAGGAATGAACATATCAATTATAACAACGGCAAAAAATGATGAAGAAAGTTTTGCACTACTAAAAAAATTTGGTATGCCATTTAAATAACAAAAAAAATCCAGAAACAATTATAAAATAAAACAGTTGTACAGAAATATACTCAAAATTTAAAATGATCAATGACATAATTTCAGATATGCTAACAAAAATTAGAAATGCTAACTTAGCTAAACATCAAATGGTGCAGGTACCAGCAACAAAAATAACCAGAAATATTATTAAAGTTTTACAAGAAGAGGGATTTATATATGAATTTGAAGAAATAACATCACATTCAAAAAATCAAATACTAATATCATTAAAATACAAGGGAAAAAATAGAAAACCAATTATTACAGAACTCAAAAGAATAAGTAAACCAGGACTTAAAGTATATGCAAATCATAAAGCATTACCTAAAGTTTTAGGTGGTATTGGCATTGCTATTATATCAACTTCAAAAGGTATTATGACAGATAAAGCAGCTAGACAATTTGGCCTAGGTGGAGAAATACTCTGCTATATATGGTAAGTATATTATAAAAAAAACAAAAAAATATATGTCAAGAATAGGTAAAAAAGAAATTATCATACCTAACAATGTTAGTGTAATCATAAATGATAAAGAAATACTAGTTAAAGGTAAAAAAGGAGAATTACTACATAATTTATCTGAACTAGTAGAAATAGAAGCAACAGAAAAAATCATTAAATTAAAGATAAAAGATAAGATAAAGAAAACACAATCCATATATGGTCTTTCAAGAAGCATAATAAGTAATATGATTACAGGAGTATCAGAAGGATTTGAAAAAAGATTAACTATTGAAGGAGTTGGATATAGATCACACATAGAAGGAAAAAATTTGATCCTAAATATGGGATATAGCCATTCAATAACAATAAAACCACCTAAAGAAGTCAACATAAAGGTTGAAAACAATACAAGTATTTTTATATCAGGAATTAATAAAGAACAAGTAGGCCAAATTGCAGCAACAATAAGATCTGTTAGGCCACCTGAACCATATAAAGGTAAGGGTATTAGATATGAAAATGAAATAATTAAAAGAAAAGTAGGGAAAGCAGGTAAATAAATTTAATATTACCATTTAATAAAAAGATGAAAACAAAAAATAACAAACAATTTAGATTATATATATTTAAATCAAATAAACACATATATGCAAACATAATAGATGATCACAAAAAAAAGATAATAACGAGTATTTCAACACTATCAAAAGAGATAAAATCAACAAAAAACTGTGCTACAGCACACATAGTTGGCAAAAATATTGGGATAAAGCTTAAAGAGCTCAAAATACAAAAAATTGTTTTCGACAGAGGTAAAAACTTATATCATGGACAAATAAAAGCTATCGCAAATGCAACTAGAGAAGAAGGAATCATTTTTTAATATATATCAATATTAATTATTATTATTACAAATGAAAAAAAAGAACGTAAAAAACAAAGACGAAAATAATTGGGAAGAAAAGGTAGTACAAGTCAAAAGAGTAACTAAAGTTGTAAAAGGAGGAAAAAAATTAAGCTTTCGGGCAATTATAATAATAGGTAACGAAAACGGACACATAGGTGTTGGAGTCGGAAAAGCAAGTGATGTAATTGGAGCTGTAAAAAAAGGGGTCACGGATGCAAAAAAACATATTATAGTTATACCATTAACTAAATATTTTTCTATTCCACACCCTATAAATGGAACATCTGGAGCGGCAAAAATTATGCTAAGACCTTCGGCAACAGGTTCAGGTGTAATTGCAGGAGGATCAACTAGAACTGTTTTAGAACTTGCTGGAATTAAAAATATTTTAGCTAAACAACTGGGATCAAGTAATACACTAAATAATGCAAGGGCTGTACTAAATGCTTTAAATAATCTGCAAACGTTTCAAGACACAGCAAAATTTAGAGATATAGAATTGGAACAATTATATTAAGATATAATATTATGGAGAAAAACAAAAAACTCATAAATAAGATTACCATAACACTAATTATTTTATTTATATCAAGAATTGGAATATTTATACCAATACCAGGGATTAATCAAAATGAATTTAATCGAAGTATAGGACAAAATAACATAATAAACTTTCTAAATGTTTTTTCAGGTGGAGGTTTCTCAACAATAGGTATATTTAGCTTAGGAATCATACCATACATTAACTCGTCTATTATAACACAACTATTAATAAAAATAATACCAAAACTAGAAGAAATTCAAAAAGATGAAGGAGAAATAGGAAAACAAAAAATTAACAAAATAACTAAATATTTGACAGGATTGTGGGGAATTATACAAAGTGTTATTATAGGACTATGGATAAAGCCATATACATTTGATTGGAATATCCACTATTTTTTTGACTTAACAATAACTCTAACTACAGGATCATTAATTATAATGTGGTTCTCGGAAATCATTACTGAGTACGGTATAGGAAATGGAGCATCATTACTAATATTTCAAAACATTGTTTCCAACATACCTCAAAATTTACAAAGTTATACGAACAATAACACCAATAACTTAATGCCAACTTTATTATTATTAACATCATGTATAGCAATACTAATAATAAACATAATGATTCAGGACAGCAAAAGAAAAATTAATATCATTGCATCAAAACATTTAGGAGAAAAAAATCAACTATATAAACAAAATTATATTCCATTAAAGTTAAATCAAGGAGGTGTAATGCCAATAATTTTTGCATCTGCAGCGATTAATTTACCTCAATATCTATTAATTAATATTGAAAATGTAATGCTCAAAGAAATATTTAACAACAGTATATTCTATTTATTAGAATACTCAGTTTTAATCATAGGATTTAGTTATTTTTACTCATCAATTATACTTAATACGAAAGATATAGCAGAAAACTTACAAAAAATGGGTGCAAGTATACCAAATATTAGACCAGGAGAAGAGACAATTCAATACTTGAATCAGATTATTAGTAAACTTACATTTATAGGCGCATTCTTTTTATTTATAATAGCACAATTTCCACTAATAACATCAAATATAACTAACATAAATATTTTACAAGGTTTTGGTACGACCTCATTACTAATCCTTGTTGGAGTTGCAATAGAAACCGCTAAACAAATACAAACATATATAATTTCAGAACAATATGATAGTATTGTAAAATAACTATATTTTTAAAAGAACGAAAATTAACATGAAAGTAAGACCATCTGTGAAAAAAATATGTGAAAAATGCCGCATAATAAGAAGACATAAAAAAATAATGGTTATATGCGACAATCCAAAACATAAACAAAAACAGGGATAAATAGCAAGCAACACAATAAATACTACAATAAATAACTATGGCTAGAATCGAAGGCGTTGATTTACCAAAAAATAAAAGGATTAAGGTTGGTTTAACATACATATATGGTATAAATATATCAAGATCAATGGAAATTTTGTCTAAAACTAATATTGACGAGAACATTAAAGTAAAAGATCTAAAAGATGAACAGATAATATTAATTAGAAAAATTCTTATCAATAGCTATAAACTAGAAGGAGACTTACGTAGATATGAAACGATGAATATAAAACGACTAATGGAAATAGGATGCTATAGAGGCCGAAGACATCGCATGAATTTACCTCTTAGAGGACAAAGAACCAGAACAAATGCTAGAACAGGTAGAGGAACAAAAAAAACAATTGCAGGTAAGAAAAAAGCTCCGAGAAAATAGCTAAACTAACGAAAAAATAATTGATTAATACAATGGCAACACAAATAAGTAAAAGTCAGAACAAAAAGAAAAAAAACATAATTAATGGAATTACACATATACAATCAACATTTAATAATACAATTATAACAATAACTGATCTTCAAGGTGAAACAATAGCTTGGTCTTCTTCAGGAACAAGTGGTTTTAAAGGAGCTAAAAAAAGTACACCTTTTGCAGCACAAACAACTGCAGAAAAAGTAACTAAAATAGCAATTAATTATGGCATGAAACAAACCGAGATAATGGTCAATGGACCTGGTGCTGGACGAGAAACTGCAATTAGAGCAATACAAGCAGCTGGTATAGAAATTAGCTTAATTAAAGATATTACACCTATACCACACAATGGTTGTCGACCTCCAAAAAAACGTAGAGTTTAAACCACTATCATACTAATACTAACGAACTATAATCAAAAAGATCAACAGATGACTCATTTTCAAATAGAATGTATAGAGTCAAAAACAAAAGGAGCCAGAGATCAATATGGACATTTTGTTTTAGAACCACTAAAGAAAGGACAAGGAATAACAATAGGTAATTCTTTACGTAGGACTATACTTTCAGATCTTGCAGGAACAGCAATAGTAGCTGTAAGAATAGCTGGCATTAATCATGAATTTTCAACAATCACCGGTGTTAGAGAAGATGTATTAGAAATAATTTTAAACTTAAAAGAAGTTATACTAAAAAGTCATAGCTCAGAACCACAAATCGGCCGCTTAAGAATACAAGGTCCAGCTGTCATAACTACCGGGTTATTTGAAATGCCACCAGAAATTGAAGTTGTTGATCCAAAACAATACATTGCAACAATATGTACTAACACAGTATTTGAGATGGAATTTAAGATAGAAAAAGGACATGGATATAAACTAGTAGATAAAGGTATTGATGACAGGTCTATTGATTTTTTACAAATTGATGCAATATTTATGCCAACAAAAGGATTCAACTACCGAGTAGAAGAAAAAAAGATTAATAACACAATAACAAGTGAAAAACTATTTTTAGAGGTATGGACAAATGGTAGCATATCACCACAAGAAGCAATAAGCCAAGGTGCACATATATTGACAGGCTTATTTCACTCCTTAACAAATATTAACTTTAAATCTCAAAATGCCATAAATGAGAGTAAAGAACAGCACATTCATCAAATTTTAATAGAAGACTTACAGCTATCAGTACGTGCGTATAACTGTTTGAAAAGAGCTCAAATTAACTCAATAGCTGATTTACTTAATTACTCGCAAGAAGAACTGTTAGAAATTAAAAACTTTGGTCAAAAATCAGCTGAAGAAGTTATAGAAGCTTTAAACGATAAGTTGAACATAAACTTAGAAAAAGAAAAAGTTTAAATAATTTCGAAATAATTAATATGCTGTATAATATATTTATAAATTTATATTAAATTGAACAATGGATATCAATAAAAATAAAACAATCATAACAACAAATAAACAAGAACTACCGTGGTATATAATCGATGCTAAAGAATGGAAGCTAGGTAGGCTAAGCAGCAAAATCACATACATCTTAAAAAACAAAAATAGTAAAGAGTATTTACCTTACAAACCTGGAAAATCTAAAATAATTATTATTAATTCACAAGAAATAAAAGTTACTGGAAACAAAATTAAACAAAAAAGTTATAAAAAGCACTCTGGTAGACCAGGTGGTTTGAAAACAGAAACCTTTGAAACACTACAAAAAAAAATTCCTAATAAAATTTTAGAGCACGCGATAAAAGGAATGATGCCTAAAAGCTCTTTAGGAAGAAAATTAATGAAAAATATTAAAATTTACCCAAATAATAAACATCCACACATAAATCAAAAAATAATTAAGCTTAATATTGAATAAATAAACATGTTAACTTCATACCATCATAGAATAATATACTCAGGAACAGGAAGAAGAAAAACATCTGTTGCAAGAGTAAACTTAATACCAGGTTCAGGCAAACTAATCATTAATGGATTACCAGGAGAATCTTATTTACAATTCAGTCCAAATTACTTAAGAGTTTCCTGTTTACCAATTGATATATTAGGTCTAAATAAAGAGTATGACATATACGTTAAAACAAAAGGTGGCGGTCTAACTGGACAGGCTGATGCAATTAAATTAGGTTTAGCAAGAGCACTATGTAATATTAATCCAGAGAATCGTATTACACTAAAATCAGAAGGTTTATTAAAAAGAGATGCCAGAAGTAAAGAAAGAAAAAAATATGGACTAAGAAAAGCAAGAAAAGCACCACAATACTCAAAAAGATAAAATTCTTAATTAAATCTAAATACATAAAAAAATTTGATAATGATTAATATTTATGGCAAAAAAAAACATACACCCAGAATGGTATAACAAATCTACAGTATACTGTGATGGAAAACATATTATGACCGTAGGATCTACTAAAAAAAAATTAAATGTAGACATTTGGTCTGGTAATCACCCTTTTTTTACTGGCTCGCAGAGAATTATAGATACAGAGGGTAGAGTAGAAAAATTTATGAAAAAATATAAGTTAAAACAAAAATAAAAAATTTTTTCTTATTTAAGTTTGACACTAAACAATACAATACTTATAATTTTATAAGCAATTCATCAATGAATTAGTACAACCAAGATATAAAATGCCAACTATTCAACAATTAGTCAGATCGGAGAGAAAAAAAGATAATAAAAAAACAAAATCTCCAGCATTAAAAGGATGTCCACAAAGACGAGGAGTATGTACAAGAGTATATACTACAACACCTAAAAAACCTAATTCTGCATTACGTAAAGTTGCAAGAGTCAGACTTACCTCTGGCTTTGAAGTAAGTGCATATATACCAGGTATTGGACATAATATTCAAGAACATTCTGTTGTACTAATCAGAGGAGGGCGTGTCAAAGACTTACCTGGAGTTAGATATCATGTAATCAGAGGTACACTAGATTCAGTAGGAGTTAAAGATCGAAGCAATAGTAGATCAAAATACGGAACTAAAAAGCAAAAGAAACAACCATAACTATTAATGTCAAGACGTAACACAGCAAAAAAAAGAAACGTAGCTGCTGACCCTATATATTGCAGCAAACTAATTAGTATGCTTACTGCGAGAATACTTAAAGATGGAAAAAAAGGATTAGCAGAAAAAATAATATATGAATCTTTAGAGATAATTCAAAACAAAACACAAGATGAACCACTGACAATATTAGAACAAGCTATTAGAAATACAACTCCACTAGTTGAAGTAAAAGCAAGAAGAATCGGTGGATCAACTTATCAAGTACCAATGGAAGTTAGAGCATATAGGGGAACGAATTTAGCAATTAGATGGATTACAAAGTTTGCATTGCGTAGAACAGGAAAAAATATGTCTATTAAATTAGCTAATGAGATACTCGATGCCGCAAACGAAACTGGTAATGCTATTAGAAAGAAAGAAGAAACACATAAAATGGCTGAAGCTAACAAAGCTTTTGCACATTATAGATACTAAAAAATCATATAACTTAAAGGAAAAAACATGGCACGCGAAAAATTTGAACGTAAAAAACCCCATGTCAACATTGGTACAATTGGTCATGTTGATCACGGAAAAACGACATTAACAGCAGCTATATCAGCTACATTAGCAGCCGCTAATCAAGGGCAAGCTAAAAAATTTGATGAAATTGATGCAGCTCCAGAAGAAAAAGCTAGAGGTATTACAATTAATACTGCACATATTGAATACGAAACAGAGAATAGACACTATGCACATGTAGATTGTCCAGGTCATGCAGACTACGTAAAAAACATGATCACTGGCGCAGCACAAATGGATGGAGCAATACTAGTAGTATCAGCAGTAGATGGTGCGATGCCGCAAACAAGAGAACATATACTATTAGCAAAACAAGTTGGAGTCCCAAACATTGTAGTATTTTTAAACAAACAAGATCAGGTAGAAGATGACGAGCTTAGAGAATTAGTCGAATTAGAGGTTAGAGAACTTCTAGAAAAATATGACTTTCCTGGAGATACTATACCGTTTGTCGCAGGCTCAGCATTATTAGCACTAGAAAAAGTAACAGAAAATGGCAAAACTCAAAGGGGTGAGAACGAATGGGTAGATAAAATACATTCACTAATGGATGCTATAGATTCATATATACCTACTCCACAAAGAGATACAGAAAAAACATTTTTGATGGCCGTAGAAGATGTATTTTCAATAACTGGGAGAGGTACTGTTGCAACAGGAAGGATAGAAAGAGGAATAATAAAAGTCGGAGATACAATTGAAATAGTCGGACTACAAGAAACTAAAACAACAACAATCACGGGACTAGAGATGTTTCAAAAAACTCTGGATGAAGGAATGGCAGGGGATAATATTGGAATACTTTTAAGAGGTATACAAAAACTACAAATTCAAAGAGGAATGGTTTTAGCACAACCAGGAACAATTACACCTCACACAGAATTTGAAGCAGAAGTTTATATTTTAACAAAAGAAGAAGGCGGTAGGCACACTCCATTTTTCTCAGGATATAGACCACAATTTTATGTTCGAACAACTGATGTAACAGGAACAATTAACAAATTTACAGCAGATGACGGATCAAATGCAGAAATGGTCATGCCAGGTGATAGGATAAAAATGAGCGCTGAACTAATACATCCTATCGCAATCGAACAAGGAATGAGATTTGCCATAAGAGAAGGTGGAAGAACAGTTGGTGCTGGTGTAGTTTCTAAAATATTAAAATAAGAATAGTCTAGAATAGATATAATGAATCAAACGACAAAAGAAAAGATACGAATAAAATTAAAAACATATGAAAGTCAACTACTAAAAATGTCATGTCATAATGTTATTAATACAATTACTAAAACAGATGCAAAAATTTTTGGGCCCATCCCAATACCCACAAAACGTAAAATTTATTGTGTTTTACGTTCTCCACACGTTGACAAAGATTCAAGAGAACATTTTGAAATTAGGATTTATACAAAAATACTAGATGTATATAAACCATCAAGTCAAACGATTGATGCACTTATGAAATTAAACATACCAGCGGGTGTAGATGTGGAAGTAAAAATATAAAAACCTAAAGAAATAAAGTTTGACAAACACAATATTTTAATTGATTTTGTCAAACTCATAAATTAATACATAAAAACTCTACTTTATTAATATAAATCAGATTCTTTATGGGTATCAATTACACAATCACTCTTAGGATAAGTAACACATGTTAAAATGTATCCTGACTCCACTTGATCATCATCTAAAAAACTTTGATCCTCTTGATCAATTTCTCCTTCTACAACAAAACCCGCACAACTGGAACAAGCCCCAGCTCGACAAGAATATGGTAATTCAACTCCAGATTCTTCAGCAGCGTCCAATATATAAACGTCATCATCACAAGAAAAATCATGCGATGAACCATCATTTAAATTTAATTTAATATTATAAGTCGACATACAAGAACTCTCCCTATTTCAATAATAATACAACACACTAAACAATAAATAAGTAAACTTAAAATTAAGTTATAAAATTTTTTAATAAAATTTCAAGCTACTATTTCTATTTAAACATAAAATAGAAAATAAAAAAATAATATACTTATTTTTCTTAAATAATAAACTAGAACCAACCACTAAGCGAATATAACCAATCAATAACTTCATAAATAACTTTATATAATTAGTATACTAATGATTACAATGAAACTCATAAAACAACAATACAACAACTTTACTCCAAAAAAAAAGATAAGATTAAGATTAAATCAAAATAAGGTACATAAAGAAACAAAAGAGATAATTCACAGACTACATTTACAAAGTTTAAGAAAACCAGCTAATTTAATGATTAGCATAATACAACCACTACTATGGTTACTTCTATTCGGAGCTCTATTTCAAAACGCACCTATATACTTACTTGAGCAATATAAGATTCAATACCGAGAATTTCTAAACCCAGGCATTATTATCTTTACTGGATTCAATAGCTCTATTAATGCTGGATTACCATTAATGTTTGACAGAGAATTTGGATTTTTAAATAAAATTCTAATATCACCTATAAGTAATAAAAATTCAATGCTATACTCATCTATAATACACACATGGCTTATAGCTACTACTCAAATTATATTAATTTTGTTAATTACCATGTTACAAAAAAATAATAACATTAGAATCAATATAAATGAAATAATTATAAACATAAGTATTACAACAATAATTATATCAAATATAGCTACAATCAGCATATGTAACGCATTAATTCTACCAGGACATATAGAATTTATAGCATTAACAACTCTATTAATCAATCTACCAACTCTATTTGCAAGTACAGCACTTGCTCCATTATCATTCATGCCAACGTGGCTACAAATGATATGCTGTATGAATCCATTAACATATGCAATAGAAATAATAAGAAATCAAAGCTTGAACAAACCTACTGTAATAACAGAGACAATAATTGACACAAAATGGTTAACAATTAATACACAAGAAGCTATTTTAATATTAGTACTGCTTAATATATTAAGCATAACAGTAACAAAACAAATAATTAAATATAAATACGATTAAAACTAATAAGTTGCACAAAACAAATGTTATAATGTATATAAGTGACACTAATCAAGTAAGAAAAGCAATATATACAATTAACAAAGTTAACTGGGAGTAATATCATTATATGGCATTACCGTGGTATCGCGTACACACAGTTGTTTTGAATGATCCAGGCAGACTAATTTCTGTACACTTAATGCATACAGCATTAGTTTCAGGTTGGGCAGGATCAATGGCTCTATATGAACTAGCAATTTTTGATCCTTCAGATCCAGTATTAAATCCAATGTGGAGACAAGGTATGTTTGTCATGCCATTTATGACAAGAATTGGAATTACGGATTCCTGGGGAGGATGGAGTATTACAGGAGAAAGCGTATCAAACCCTGGGCTATGGAGTTTTGAAGGTGTTGCTATAACACACATAGTGCTATCAGGAATGCTATTTTTAGCTTCAATATGGCATTGGGTATATTGGGATCTAGAATTATTCAGAGATCCTAGAACAGGAGAACCAGCTTTAGACTTACCAAAAATATTCGGTATTCATTTACTTTTATCTAGTTTATTATGCTTTGGCTTTGGAGCATTTCATACAACAGGTCTATTCGGACCAGGTATATGGATTTCTGATGGGTATGGAATAACAGGAAAAGTTCAACCAATAGCACCAGCATGGGGACCAGATGGATTTAATCCATTTAACCCTAGTGGTATAGCATCACACCACATAGCTGCTGGCACTGTTGGAATATTAGCTGGAATCTTCCATTTAACAGTTAGACCTCCACAAAGGCTTTACAGAGCTTTAAGAATGGGAAATATTGAAACTGTTTTATCAAGTAGTATTTCAGCAGTATTTTTTAGTGCATTTGTAACATGTGGTACAATGTGGTATGGTTCAGCAACAACACCAATTGAACTTTTTGGACCCACAAGATACCAATGGGATAGCGGCTATTTTCAGCAAGAAATAGAAAAAAGAGTAGAAAATGCACTAAATGAGGGAGCAACTCCAGAAAAAGCATGGTCTGGAATTCCAGATAAATTAGCCTTCTACGATTACATAGGAAATAACCCAGCAAAAGGGGGACTATTTAGAGCTGGTCCTATGGATAAAGGAGATGGGATTGCAGAAGCATGGCTAGGACATCCTATATTTCAAGATAAAGAAAGCAGGGAATTGACTGTAAGAAGAATGCCAGCTTTTTTTGAAACTTTTCCAGTAATTCTTGTAGACAAAGATGGAATTATTAGAGCAGATATACCATTTAGAAGAGCTGAATCAAAATATAGTATTGAACAAGTTGGGGTAACAGTTAATTTTTACGGTGGAAAATTAAATGGTAAAAAATTTAACGATGCACCAAGTGTAAAAAAATATGCACGTAAAGCACAATTAGGAGAAGTATTCGAATTTGATAGAACAAGCTTAGAATCAGATGGAGTATTTCGTAGTAGTCCTAGAGGATGGTTTACTTTTGGACATGCAAATTTTGCATTACTGTTCTTTTTTGGCCATCTATGGCATGGATCAAGAACAATATTTAGAGACGTTTTTGCAGGCATAGGAGCAGAAGTAACTGAGCAAGTAGAATTCGGTGCATTTCAAAAACTGGGTGACCGTAGTAGTAAAAAACAGGGAGCTGTGTAAAGTTTAAGCTATTTTTATTAAAAATATAATGATCAAATTATCAAAGATCTCAAATACTAATTAAGGAATAAAACAGATGGAAGCACTAGTATACGTATTTTTATTAGTTGGAACACTTATGGTAATATTTTTTGCAGTTTTCTTTAGGGATCCACCTAGAATAGCTAAGTAAATTAGCTGGTCAGTAAAAGTAATAATTACAAATGTAAATATTTATATTTACATTTGTCGATAAAAATATAATTTAAATATTACTCTTCATGTTCTTCAAAAGGGTCTCTTAAGTCTTTAGAAAAAGGACCAAAAGAAGTATATACAGAATAACCAGTAACACCAAACAATAAACTAAGAATAAAAATACTAAGAACTGTTGCAGTTTCCATAATTTAATAACAAATAAAACTAAGCTATTTTTATAATATTATTATAGAAAATATTTACTAAACAAATTAACAAAAATCATCATGGCTTTAAGAACTAGACTAGGAGAAATATTAAGACCATTAAATTCTGAATACGGAAAAGTAGCTCCAGGATGGGGAACAACTCCCATTATGGCAATATTTATGCTTCTATTTTTTTTATTTTTACTGATCATTCTACAAATATACAACTCATCATTAGTCTTAGAAAATGTAGATGTTGACTGGGCAAGTTTGGGTAATTAAATATTTGACAAGTATTATTATTAATACTTGTCAAATATTTGAATTAATCTAGCACTAAAAGTTCACTTTCAGCAAAATTATTAGTGTTTACACCATTGTAAGTTGACTTAACAAAACGAACTAATACTGAATACTTAATACCCTTATCTACTTTAACAATCATACCAGTATCTTGATACCAATAAGACTCTTTTCTCAAAATTTTAACTATTGCACCTTTTTTAAACATAAAATCTATAAAATTTTTTAATGTGACATAACAAATATACATTAATTTTATAACAAAAAAAACATTCTCTTAACTAATATTAACTTTCACAAACTAACATGATAGTTTAATATAGAGTTGCCTATATGATTATAAAGATGTTACATTCATATAAATCATATACAGAAATAAACAACTAATCAATAATCATGAAATTTTCGTGGAAAAACATATTACTATGGTCTTTACCAATAATTATCATATCATTTTTTGTATGGCAAGGAATATTTGCACCAATCAATAATGACAACAGTACAAATTTAACTAGTTCAAGAATGACTTATGGAAGATTCCTAGAATATATAGAAATGGGATGGGTAAAAAAAGTAGATATATACGATAATGGACATACGGCAATTATAGAAGCTATTGGACCAGAAATCGGAAATCGAATACAAAAAATAAGAGTAGAATTACCTGCGAGTGCTCCAGAACTAATTACAAAACTGAAAAAAAATCACATAGACTTAGATGCCCATCCAACTAAAAATAATAACGCTCTATGGAATCTTATTAGCAATTTATTTTTTCCACTACTCTTAATTACAAGCTTGGCGTTACTTTTTAGAAGATCAAGTAACGGAGCCGGAGGACCTGGACAAGCAATGTCATTTGGAAAATCAAAAGCTTTATTTCAAATAGAAGCCAAAACAGGAATCGTATTTAATGATGTAGCGGGAATAGATGAAGCAAAAGAAGAGTTTGAAGAAATAGTAACATTTTTAAAAAAACCAGAATATTTTACTGCAGTCGGAGCAAGAATACCAAAAGGTGTACTTTTAATAGGACCTCCCGGAACAGGTAAAACATTACTTGCTAAAGCTATAGCAGGAGAAGCTAATGTACCTTTCTTTAGTATATCTGGATCAGAATTCGTAGAAATGTTTGTAGGGGTCGGAGCATCTAGAGTCAGAGATTTATTTAAAAAAGCAAAAGAGAATGCACCATGTATAATTTTTATTGATGAGATTGATGCCGTGGGAAGACAAAGAGGAACAGGAATAGGAGGAGGTAATGATGAAAGAGAACAAACATTAAACCAGTTACTAACAGAAATGGATGGCTTTGAGGGCAACACAGGAATAATTGTGGTAGCAGCAACAAACAGGGCTGATATTCTAGATGCTGCTCTATTGAGACCAGGTAGATTTGATAGACAAGTTAGTGTAGATATACCAGACTTTAAAGGAAGATTAGATATACTAAACGTACATGCAAAGAATAAAAAAATTGATAACAATGTTTCTTTATCTATAATTGCAAGACGTACACCAGGTTTTTCAGGAGCAGATTTAGCAAATTTGTTAAACGAAGCAGCTATTTTAACGGCAAGAGAAAGAAAAGATCAAATAACTTTGCAAGAAATTGATAAAGCAATCGATCGTATAATAGCAGGCATGGAAGGAACTCCGCTAATTGATAGCAAGAGTAAAAGACTAATAGCTTATCATGAAATTGGTCATGCAATTGTAGGAACTTTACTAAAAGATCATGAAAATGTACAAAAAGTAACACTTATACCAAGAGGCCAAGCTAGAGGACTGACTTGGTTTACTCCATCTGAAGATCAAAGCTTAATATCAAGGTCTCAAATAAAGGCCCGAATTATGGGTGCATTAGGGGGTAGAGCTACAGAAGAAATTGTATTTGGGGAATCAGAAATCACTACAGGTGCAAGCAATGACTTACAGCAAGTTACATCTATGGCTAGGCAAATGGTTACGAGATTTGGAATGTCTAATATTGGTCCAATGTCACTAGAAAATGAAAGCTCTAATCCATTTTTAGGTAGAGGCATGGGAAATAACAATGAATATTCTGATGAAATTGCAACACAAATAGACTACCAAATTAAAAACATTGTAGATGAATGTCATAACAAAACAAGAGATATTATAAAAACTAACAGGGTAATAATAGATAAGCTAGTAGATATATTAATTGAAAAAGAAACAATAGATGGCAATGAATTTATTCATATAATTAAGCAACATACAAATTAACCCAACTAAGTCTAACAAAGGATATAATAAGTAACGAGACTGACGGGATTCGAACCCGCAACTTCCGCCGTGACAGGGCGGTGCTCTAACCAATTGAACTACAGTCCCAAGCGCACCAGATAATAATTTAAAACTCAGTATTTTGTCAACTTCGATATACTTAGGAGAAGAAGGGATTCGAACCCTCGGTATAATCATTATTATACAACAGATTAGCAATCTGCCGCTTTCAACCTCTCAGCCACTTCTCCCGCCTAACAAAAATTTGAATTGACTCAGGCAGGACTTGAACCTGCGACCTTGGACTTATGAATCCCCTGCTCTAACCAACTGAGCTACTGAGTCAAATTCATGTAAATTAAACTATAACATTTAAACAAAAAATAAACAAACCCGCTATCGTGCAACTAGCATAGAACCCAATCTATTATTTGTTAAAACTTCATATAGCAAAGAATAGCGAACTCTGCCATCAATAATATGAACAGCAGGAACTTTACCATTTAACGCATCAATACAACAATCTATCTTAGGGATCATACCGCCTGTTATAACCCCATTAGACTTTAGAGAATAAATTTTATCTAAATTAGCCATTTTAACTAAACTAGATACATCATTAATATCATAAAGAATTCCAGGAGTATCAGTCAGTAAAATTAGTTTATCTGCGTTTACTGAAGAAGCTATAGAGCTTGCTAAGGTATCTGCATTAATATTATAGGTTTGGCCAGTAGTATCAGAAGCAACACTTGAAACTACAGGAAAAAACTTACTATCTAATAAAGTAATCAGTATATTGTTATTAATAGAAGAAATTTTACCTGTCAAATTTTGAGAATTACTAGATAAAGGAAGAACCGTAACTAAATTACCATCTTTACCAGATAAACCTACAGAAGGAATTTGACTTTGATTTAACAAAGATATTAACTTTTTATTAATATAACCACTTAAAACCATCTCAACTACCTCAATAGTATTAGCATCAGTTACACGCAAACCTTGTTCAAACTTTGGTTCAATATTTAACTTACGTAACCAACTATTAATTAAGTATCCTCCACCATGAACTAAAATAATTTTTATACCTAAAGAATATAAAAAAGCTAAGTCTTGAATTACATTCATTTGTAAAAACTTATTCTTCATAGCAGATCCACCATACTTAACAACAAAAGTAGAACCAGTATACTTACGAATTAAAGGTAAAGTATCCTCAGTAAAGTAAAAACGGTCAGAATTAATAGAATTTGACATTTAAATAAATAGTTTATTATTAATAATCCATAAAGATAAAAACACTTAATAAACAATATAATAGAATATTATGTCAAGTTTTTGGACAAATTTATATAAATTTCCAAGGTTTTTAATAACTGTACTAATTGGGTTTTTCTTGACAACTTTTAAACCAATTTTTAAGTTATTAAAAAATAAAAGAAGCAGAGTATTAATAGCAACAGTACTATCAATCATTATAGCCGTGTTATATATAATAATTGAAGTAATTACAGACAATATATAAAAAAATTGAACATATATAATATATATAATACATTCTATTCTTTGGAGGTTTTTGTGTGTCTTATAATAATTTCGTTTCTGGTGCTTTTGCTTTGATGGATAGTCTTATTAGAAATGGTGTTTTTCATATTTTTGGTTACCCAGGCGGTGCTATATTGCCTATATATGATGAGTTATTTCGTTGGGAAGAGAGAGGATTAATTAAGCATATTTTGTGTAGACATGAACAAGCTGTTGTCCATGCAGCTGATGGTTATTCTAGATCTTCAGGTAAAGTTGGTGTTTGTTTTGCTACATCTGGTCCTGGTGCTACTAATTTAGTAACTGGTATAGCGACTGCTCAAATGGATTCTATCCCTTTAGTACTTGTTACTGGTCAAGTTGCTCGCTCTTTTATTGGAACAGATGCATTTCAGGAAGTTGATATTTTTGGTATAACTCTTCCTGTTGTAAAGCATTCATATGTTGTTAGAGATCCAAAAGATATGAGTAGGATTGTTGCAGAAGCATTTTATATATCGAAAGAGGGAAGACCAGGTCCAGTTTTAATTGATATTCCTAAAGATGTAGGTCTTGAAAAATTTTTTTATAGTTTTGTTTCCCAAACTTATTTAAGCTTGTTGGGATGTACTTCATTTAAAATTATTAAAGAAAAACATTTTAGTAAATTAATTGACTTCATTTCTCAATCTAGTCAACCTCTTTTATATGTAGGTGGTGGTGCTATTTCATCTAATGCTTCTGCTGTTATATTAAGGTTTGCTAACTTATTCCAAATACCTATAACTACAACATTAATGGGTAAGGGTATTGTTGATGAAAATCATCATTTGTCTTTGGGAATGCTTGGTATGCATGGAACAGCTTATGCAAATTTTGCTGTTAGTGAGTGTGATTTGTTAATTGCTTTAGGAGCGCGTTTTGATGATAGGGTTACTGGTAAGTTAGATGAGTTTGCATGTAATGCAAAGGTTGTTCATATAGATGTTGATCCTGCAGAAGTAGGTAAGAATAGAATTCCTCAATTAGCAATAGTTGGTGACGTAAACAACGTAATGACAGATTTCTTAATTTATTTGGAGCATTCTATTAAATTTGTAAATAATATTGAACGAACTAGTTCGTGGAAACAAAGAATATCTGCTTGGAAGAAACAATATCCGTTACTTATCCCAAAAAATCCAAATTTTCTGTCAGCACAAGAAGTTTTATACTCAATTTCGGCTTTTGAGCCTCAAGCTTATTTTTCTACAGATGTTGGTCAACATCAAATGTGGGCAGCACAGTTCTTAAATGTTTTACCTAGACACTGGATGTCAAGTTCTGGTTTAGGTACAATGGGTTATGGTTTACCAGCTGCTATTGGTGTTCAAATTGCACATCCAAATCAAAGAGTTATTTGTGTTACTGGTGATGCTAGTTTTCAGATGAATTTGCAAGAATTAGCGACTATTTCTCAGTATAATTTACCCATTAAAGTTGTTATCATTAATAATAAATGGCAAGGAATGGTAAGACAATGGCAACAATCTTTTTATGGTGAAAGATATTCTCATTCTAATATGGAAAAAGGATCTCCTAATTTTCTTAAGCTTGCAGAGTCATTTGGTTTATTAGGATTAGAAGTTGATTCAAGAAAGGAACTTGAAAGTGTATTAAAATTATTTTCCTCTTATGATGGATCTGTTATTTTAAACTGTAAAGTCAAAGAACAAGAAAATTGTTATCCTATGGTTGCTCCAGGTAAAAGTAGTTCTCAAATGATTGGCTTAAATAAATATTCATCTATACCAATTGTAGATAAAATATAAATAATATTACTATTTTCATGATGATTTATTGGGCCGGGTTGGATTTGAACCAACGTAGGCAAAACCAGCGGATTTACAGTCCGCCCCCATTAACCACTCGGGCACCGACCCATTATTGATTATTATATTAAATTTTTGTTTAAAAATCAATCTTAGTTTATAAAAATTTTTTAGTGGATACAACCGGATTCGAACCGGTGGCTTTCACGATGTCAACGTGATACTCTTACCTATCTGAGTTATGTATCCTGTCATGTGCTAGCTTAGTTTTTGTTTTAGTCGAGTTGCTTTACCAGATCTATTACGTAAATAGTATAGTTTAGCTCTTCTTATTTTGGATTGTTTAGTTATTTCTATATTTAATATTTGAGGAGAATGTAATAAATATATTTTTTCAACACCTACATTTTGTATAACTTTTCTAACTGTAACTGTAGTATTTATTTGTGAATTATTTTTAGAAATCACTACACCCTCTGATATTTGTATTCTTTCCTTGTTTCCTTCCTGTATTATTTTTTTAATTTTTACGTTATCACCAATTGTAATTTTTGGCACATTTTTTTTTTGGTGTTTTTTTTCTATTTCATTAATTAAATTTAGTTGATACTTTAATTTTTTAATCATATTTAGTGTTTACATTTATATTTTTAATTATATTTTATTGAATATTATGAATATTAGTCAAGTATTTTATTTTTATTTGCTGAATACTGGTAGTTTTTTTTTTGTTTGTGTTATAATTAATTACTATCAAAGGTAATCACTCTTTTGCTTTGAGATTTTACATGTTTGAACGATTTACAGAAAAAGCTATTAAAGTAATTATGCTAGCTCAAGAAGAAGCTAGAAGGCTAGGACATAATTTTGTTGGTACAGAACAAATATTACTTGGTTTAATTGGTGAAGGTACTGGTATTGCTGCTCAAGTGTTAAAGTCTATGAATGTGAATCTTAAAGATGCTAGAATTGAAGTTGAAAAAATTATAGGTAGAGGCTCCGGTTTTGTAGCTGTAGAGATTCCTTTTACTCCACGAGCTAAGCGTGTTTTAGAGCTTTCACTAGAAGAAGCGAGACAGTTAGGTCATAATTATATTGGTACTGAACACTTGTTAATGGGTTTAGTAAGAGAAGGAGAAGGAGTTGCTGCGAGAGTTTTAGAAAATTTAGCAGTTAATGTTGCTTCAATTAGAACAGAAGTTATTCAAATGCTTGGAGATAATGCTGATGTTAATACTAATAGCAGCAATAATATGCAAGTTAGAAGTAAAACGCCAACTTTAGAGGAATTTGGTTCTAATTTAACAGAATTAGCCATAGAAGGTGTGTTAGATCCAGTTGTTGGTAGACAAAAAGAAATTGAAAGAGTAATTCAGATTTTAGGACGTCGTACTAAAAATAATCCAGTCTTAATTGGAGAGCCTGGTGTTGGTAAAACAGCTATTGCTGAAGGTCTTGCACAAAGAATTGCCAATCGTGATATTCCATCAATTCTTGAAGATAAGCTTGTCATAACTTTAGATGTTGGTTTATTAGTAGCTGGAACAAAGTACAGGGGTGAATTTGAAGAAAGGCTTAAAAGAATTATGGATGAAATTAAGTCAGCTAATAATATTATCTTAGTTATAGATGAAGTACATACTTTAATTGGTGCTGGTGCAGCTGAAGGGGCTATTGATGCTGCTAATTTACTAAAACCTGCATTAGCTAGGGGTGAATTGCAATGTATTGGTGCAACAACATTAGAAGAATATCGAAAGCATATTGAAAAAGATGCTGCTTTAGAGAGACGCTTTCAACCTGTTTTAGTAGGAGAACCAACAGTTGAAGAGACAATTGAGATTTTATTTGGATTAAGAGATCGTTATGAAAAACATCATCAGTTGAAAATGTCTGATGAAGCTTTAGCAGCAGCTGCTAAATATGCCAATCAATATATTTCCGATAGATTTCTTCCAGATAAAGCGATTGATTTGATTGATGAAGCTGGTTCTAGGGTACGTTTATTAAATTCTCAATTACCTCCAGCAGCTCGTGAACTTGATAAAGAGTTACGCTCTGTATTAAAAACTAAGGATGAAGCTATAAGAGCACAAAAGTATGAAAAAGCTGAGCAGTACAGAACAAGAGAGATGGAAATTAAAGCTCAAATAGCTGCTATTGCTCAAAGTAAAAATTCTGAACCTGATCTTAAATTAGAGGATCCTATTGTTACTGAGGATGATATTGCAGAAATTGTTGCATTCTGGACAGGTATTCCAGTAACTAAGTTAACCAAAAGTGAGTCAGAAAAATTAATGCATATGGAAGAAACATTACATAGTAGAATTATTGGTCAAGAAGAAGCTGTAATAGCTGTTTCAAGGGCTATTAGACGCGCTAGAGTTGGCCTTAAAAATCCTAATCGTCCTATCGCAAGTTTTATTTTTTCTGGTCCTACTGGTGTTGGTAAAACTGAATTAACAAAAGCTTTAGCATCCTATTTTTTTGGTGCACAAGAAGCTATGGTCAGATTAGATATGTCAGAATATATGGAAAGACATACAGTTTCTAAATTAATTGGATCACCACCTGGATATGTTGGTTATAGTGAAGGTGGGTATTTAACAGAAGCTGTTAGAAAAAGACCTTATACAGTAATTTTATTTGATGAAATTGAAAAAGCTCATCCTGATATTTTTAATTTACTATTACAAATATTAGAAGATGGCCGCTTAACAGATGCTAAAGGACGTACTATTGATTTCAAAAATACTTTATTAATTATGACTTCAAATATTGGTTCAAAAGTTATTGAAAAAGGGGGAGGAAGTTTAGGTTTTGAATTAGGTGAATCTCAAGTAGAATCTCAATATAACCGTATTAAATCATTAGTTAATGAAGAGCTCAAGCAATACTTTCGTCCAGAGTTTTTAAATAGATTAGATGAAATAATTGTTTTTAGGCAGTTGACTAAACAAGAGGTTAGAGAAATTGCTAATTTAATGTTACAGGAAGTGTTTGATCGTATTAAACAGCAAGATATAATTTTAAGTGTTACTGACCGATTTAAAAATAAGTTAGTAGATGAAGGATATAATCCTAGCTATGGTGCTCGTCCCTTACGTCGTGCTGTAATGCGTCTCTTAGAAGATAGTTTAGCAGAAGAAGTATTAGCAGGTAAAATTAAATCAGGTGATAGTGCTGTTGTTGATGTATCTGATGATGGTCTAGTTAAAGTACTTTTAGGTGATACATTACAAGTTTAGTTAAGAGTAAACATTGTTATGCATTAGTATTATACCTATATATATGTAGCTAATTTTTTATTATATATGGTTAATGTAAGTTGTAAAAAAATGCCAGGAACCAGATTTGAACTGGTGACACGAGGATTTTCAGTCCACTGCTCTACCAACTGAGCTATCCCGGCCAACTTAACTAATTATACTATAAATTATTATTAAATTACTAAAATTTTTTAATTTACTTGATAATAATTTTGTTTATTCATATTTTTGAAACTACTCGTTTCTGGTATGAAATTTAGTTTACAATAACCTGTTTTACCATTACGGTTTTTACATATTTTTAAATCAATTATTTTTGAAATTTTTGATTTAGTATTATTATTGACTTCATTTGTTTCATATAGTATAAATATCATATCTGCATCCTGCTCTATTGAGTTATGAGTTATTTTTTCTTGAGTAATTATACTAAAGTGATCATTTTGGTTTAAATCATATGACTTTGAGTACATATTAAAAAATATTCTTTGAATATACTTTTTATAAATGAATTTTTTTTTGTTTACGGTTATAGAATGTATTTTTGTTAACGGTATTATTGTATTAGTTTTAAGCCAAGTTGTTTCACATAAATATTTATGATTGTGTGTAAGTAAAATTACATTATTATTATCAAAACATTTGAAAAAATATTGTATTGATATATTAATAACACTGCTTATTTGTTTACTCAATCTTTTTGTAATTGTTTTCCTTTTTTTTATATTATTAAACTTTTTGAGACTTGGTGTTCTTTCGTATGTTAGAGTATATATGTTAACATCTATATTATATATTGATTGTGTGTTAAGATTATTTTTCATATGAATACATCCACTCTCTTTAAGATCTGATAAGATTGGTTCTTTATTTGTTCTAGCTTCTATGTTTCTATTAAGTTGTGATATTACTATAATCGGTAATTTTAGTGATTGAGCTAAAAGCTTTAATTTTCTTGTAATATATCCAAGTTCTTGGCTTCTGCTATATTTTTTGTCTTTTTTTGTATTAAATTCAATTAGCTGTAAGTAGTCTACGATAATCAGTTGAAGATCTTTCGTTTTTTTTTTTGGGTTGTTTGCTTTTTTATGTATATAATTAATGTCTATATTATTTGTATCATTAATATATATATCTTGATTTATTAATGAATTACATATGTTAGTTACTTTTTGCCATTCTTGTTGAGTTAATTGTATTATGTCTTTTCTATTAATGTTAATTTCAGAAGCTATTGATATGAATTTATTAAATATTTCATATTTAGACATTTCAAGGCTAAATATCATTATACTGATTTTATAATAAAAAAATGTATTGTAAGCAATATTCATTACAAATGATGTTTTACCTATTGATGGTCTTCCTGCTATAATAATTAGGTTACCTTTTGGTAAATTATTAATGATATTGTCTACATCAACAAATCCTGATTTTACTGTTGTATTATAATTTATATTATCTGTATATTTATTATTATATTTAAGTTTTAATATTTTTTTTGTAATTAAGTTTTTTATACTTATGATTTCAATCTTTTTGTTATCAGTTAAATGTTGTTCAATTAGATTTATATATAGTAAAGTTTTTTTATATAAAATAGAATGACTTGTACTTGTCGTATAACCTATTTTAATAATGTTGTGCCCAAGTTGTATAATAAGCCTTTTTACATAATGGTGATTCAGTATTTTAATTAAACTTTCTATAGATTGATTAATTTTTGATGATGATACAAAAATTTGGCTTTTTTTCATCATTGTAGTAATTCTTTCTATACCACCTATGCGCATTAATAGTTTATTATTCTGTAACTTATAAAGCATTTCATAAATAAAATTTGTATTGTTTTGTTTAATATCTTTCAAATTTAAGTATATGATTTGGTTTATTTCTAGAAAAAAGTGTTCTTTTTTTATATAGCTTTTAATTACATCAAAAATGTTTGGATAAATTAATATCATCCCTAATAATATTTCTTCCGCTATATAATTTTGTGGAATAAATTTATATTTATATAATTTACTCATAAATTTTTAGCTGTATTAATTTTTGTTTTATATATTGGTAGGTATTATATTCAGTGGAATTTTAATACTAATCTGTGAACTGATTTCAATTTTTATTTCATATTTACCTATATATTTTACGTCTGAAGTCTTAATTTGTGTTTTATTTATTAATATATTAGTATTCTTGCTCACCCATTTCATTATATCTTTTTCTGTAATACTACCAAAAATTAGGTTGTTTTCTCCTTTCTTTTTATATATTGATATACTTGTAATTTTTTCAATACTATTTTGTAGTAGTTTATTTTTAATTTGTTTGGCTTTTTCTTCTTTTGTTTTTATACTTTCAAACATTTTGATGTGTTTGACTTTTTTATTTGTTGCGACTTCTGCAATTTTGTTAGGTATTAAATAATTAAAAGCATATCCACGTGCAACATTAATTATTGATCCTTTTATTGCTTTTGTGAAGTTATTTGTTTTTATGATAACATCAACCTTTTTTTTCATTTTTTTAGCTAATTGAATTGTAAATATTTTTTACTATATTACCAGATTTTTAGTTTTTATGTATTAAATGATTTACTTGTATCTAAAATATAATGTAATATATTATTATTTTTTAAATAATATGATGCTATTGTAGATTTTTCTAATGTATCACAGTAAATAATTACTGTCTTTGTTCCTAAGTATTGTTTAATGAGCTTGATAGTAGTAAGTAGTTTAAACTTAATTAATGGAATATTAACTGATTGATAAATGCGCATTTTATTAAAATTTAACTTGTTTCTGAGGTCGATGATTATTAATCTTTGCTTAAAAGTTTTTAGTTGATCGTTTTGTATTATATTCTTCAAATTATGAACATTAATTTTATTACTGTTACTACGTTGTAAGTTAATTTTTTTCTTATTGTATTTCATTCTAATAATATTATGGATAAGCAAAAAGTTTTTGCATTTTTTGTTTAATCCTAGTATAATTTTTATTACTTCAATAGCTTGTATTGTTCCAATGTGGCCATTTGTAATACCCATTATTCCATTACGATTACAGTCACCATTGACTAATGACAAATTTTTTTGGTATAAGTTTTTGTATCTAATACCATTTTTATAGTTAAATACAGCAATTTGTCCTTCAAATTCATCAGCAGCTCCATATATATATGTTTTATGTAGTTTGTAGCAAATCTTATCTATTATATGCCTTGTGCTAAAGTTGTCTGTTGTATCTATAACTATGTCATAATAAGCTATTATTTCTATACTATTGCTTGCATTTAAATCATATTCATGTTTTATAACATTACAGTAATGATTGATCTCATTAATTTTTTTTTGTGCGCATGTAGTTTTAAAGTTTTTTATATCACTTATATTATATAGTATTTGTCTGTTCAAATTTGAGTTTTCTATCTGATCTCCATCAACTATTCCAATACAGCCAATCCCACATGTTGATAGATATATTATAGCAGGACATCCTAGTCCTCCAACGCCTATAATTAAAACTTTTGTGGTTTTTAATCTTCTTTGTCCTTCTATTCCTATATTTTCTAAAATTATCTGTTTGGAATAGTATTGATATTCTTGATGTGATATCTCTATGGTTCTTTTTTTTGTAATGTTTAGCATTATTTCTTTACGTTTATAAGTTTGTATTATGGTAACATAAGATTATATGTCTGCTGCGCCTTTAGTTCAGTTGGTAGAACATAGGTTTCCAAAACCTAATGCCGAGGGTTCAAGTCCTTCAAGGCGTGTTGTACGTTTTTTATTTTGTTATTGGACAAATAAATTATTAATAATATAATATTATACTATTCACTTCTTAATTTTTTGATTGAGATTAATATAATATATTGTTAAAAAAAATTGTATTTTTTATGGCTAAAAAAATTGTTGGTTTTGTTAAATTAGCGTTGTCTGCTGGTAAAGCAACGCCAGCGCCACCTGTTGGGCCTGCCTTAGGACAATACGGAGTAAATATCGTCATGTTTTGTAAAGAGTATAATGCTAAAACTGTGGATAAAGTTGGTTTAATTATTCCTGTTGAAATATCAATATATGAAGATCGTAGTTTTTCTTTTATTTTAAAAACTCCTCCAGCATCTGTGTTATTAGCTAAGGCTGCAGGTATTGATAAAGGTTCTAGCAGTCCTAATTCTAAAACAGTTGGGTCTATTTCATTGTCTGATTTAAATCATATTGCAATCACTAAGTTGCCCGATTTAAATACTCAAGATATTGATAAAGCTATTTTAATAATTAGTGGTACAGCTCGTAGTATGGGAATTGTTATTAAGTAGTAAAAATAGTATATTAAAGGAAAATTCGATTTATTTTATGGTTAAACATTCACGTCGTTTTTTAAATATTTTGAAAGAATTAGATACAAATATATTATATGCTCCTGATGAAGCATTCTCTTTGTTAAAAAAGTTTTCTTCTGTTAATTTTATAGAAACTTTAGAGGCTCATGTTGTTTTAGGATTAGACCCTAAATACGCAGATCAACAGTTAAGATCAACAGTTGTTCTGCCTAAAGGTTCCGGTAAATCTGTAAGAGTTGCTGTTATTACTCAAGGAGATAGATTACAGCAGGCTATTGTTGCTGGAGCTGATTTGGTTGGTTCTGAAGATTTAATTGAAGAAATATTTCGAGGTCGTTTAGATTTTGATAAGTTAATTGTAACTCCTGATATGATGTTGCTTATTGCAAAGTTGGGTCGTTTTTTAGGTCCTAGAGGACTTATGCCTTCTCCAAAATCAGGTACCGTTACAAATGAATTAAGTCTTGCTATTAGTGATTTTAAGACTGGTAAGTTAGAGTATAAAGTTGATCGTACTGGTATAGTTCATGTACCTATTGGTAAATTAAATTTCTCTATTCATGATTTAATGGTAAATTTAAGAGCTTTGCAAGAATCGATTGATAAAAATAGGCCAAGTGGCTCTAAAGGTAAATATTGGAAATCTTTATATTTATCTAGTACAATGGGACCAGGTATTCCTGTAAATTTTAGTCTTTTAAAGATATAGTTACAGATTATTTTACAATTAATTATATTTATTTTAGGTTTAGTATGAATAATAAAATTGATAATATTATTGAAGAGTTAAAGTCTTTGACTTTATTAGAAGCAGCTGAATTAGTAAAACAAATAGAAGAAACTTTTGGTGTTGATGCCTCAGTGATGCCTAGTACTAGTGTAGTAACTATGCCTAATAATATAAGTGACTTTCCTGAAGAAAAAATAGAAGAAAAAACAGAATTTGATGTAATATTGGAAGAAGTTCCAGCACCAAAAAAAATTACAATTTTAAAAGTAGTTCGTTCTTTGACAGCTTTAGGTTTAAAGGAAGCAAAAGAGCTAGTTGAATCTACTCCTAAACTAATTAAAGAAAGTATTTCTAAAGAAGATGCAGAAGAAATTAGATCTAAGCTTGAAGAAGTAGGAGCTACGGTTTCAATTAAATAAAAAAAATGCAATAGAGGTAATATAAATGTCAAGTACCGCTATTGCACTTTTTTACTGATTACAATATTCCTAGTGTTATAGCCTGTGATAAAGGCATTGTTGCTCCTATGCCTAGCCATATTGTTGTAATTGTTCCTATAATGAATATAGTTGTTGCAATTGGTCTCCTAAAAGGATTTTGAAATTTGTTAATATTTTCAATAAAGGGTATAGTAATTAAACATGCTGGTACAGATGCCATAGACAAAACACCTATAAGCTTATTAGGTATGACTCGTAATAGGTTAAAAGTTGGAAAAAAATACCACTCTGGTAATATTTCTAAAGGTGTTGCAAATGGATCTGCTGCTTCTCCAATACCCATAGGTTCTAATACAGCCAGTCCCACGTTACATGCAATTGTTCCTAATATTACTACTGGAAAAATATAGAGTAAGTCATTTGGCCAAGCTGGTTCTCCATAGTAATTATGACCCATTCCTTTTGCTAGTTTTGCTCTTAATTTGGGATCTGTGAGATCTGGTTTTTTTATGATTGACATGATGTATTGTATGAATTTGTTATTTTATCTTTTTATAATGGTCCTGATATACCTTGTTTGCGTATCATTAAAAAGTGCATTAGCATGAAAACTGCTGTCAGTAAAGGTAAAACAAAAGTATGAAGACTATAAAATCTAGTTAATGTACTTTGTCCAACGCTTATACTCCCTCTTAAAAGTTCAACGATTGTACTGCCAATGATAGGTATGGCTTCGGGTACTCCGGTAACTATTTTTACAGCCCAGTAACCTATTTGGTCCCATGGTAGTGAGTAGCCTGTAACACCAAAAGAAACTGTCAAAACAGCTAGTATAACTCCAGTTACCCAAGTCAGTTCTCGTGGTTTTTTAAATCCTCCGGTTAAATATACTCTAAAGATATGTAAAATGAGCATTAATACCATCATACTAGCAGACCATCTGTGTATTGATCTTATTAGCCAGCCAAAATTTACTTCTGTCATTATATATTCTACTGAAGAAAAAGCTTCTGCTACTGTTGGTCTATAGTAAAACGTCATTGCAAATCCACTTGCTACTTGAATTAAGAAGGATGTAAATACAATACCTCCTATGCAATAAAATATATTAACATGTGGTGGAACGTACTTGCTTGAAATATCATTTGCAATAGATTGTATTTCTAGTCTTTCTTCAAACCAGTCGTATACTTTACCCATATATATTACTTTATATTGTTGATATTTTGATTAATGCGTTTAAACTATTAATATAGCAATAATTTTTTTATTTAGTTACATATATTATAACATTTAAATTTTTTATTTTAAATTTAAATTTAAAATATTGTCTACAGCAATTACCGTTTGGTGTAAATTTTTGATGATATTATACTGATCTATTGTTTTAATAATTTTGTTAACAGTGTTTTCGCTAGTTCCTGTTAGAATAGCTATATTATAGCTTGATAATTGAAATGGTATAGATACTTTTTTATTTTTTATTTTGCCAAATTGTATACATATATTGAAAACTAGTTGCAATATTCTATTTGTTATATACTTATGAATCATAATATTATTTATTGCTTCATATCTTTCTATTGTTTTATAATATCTAATTAATATATTGGTTGTTAAAAAAATATTCATTCTATTTTCAGTTATTATATTTTTATTTATAGTTAGTATGTATGTTTTTTCTAAGGCAATTAGTTTATAGTAAGTTTTTAGTTCTTTACTTGTTTGAATTGATATTGCTTTTCTATCAAGTATAGCTATTGGTAGTATTTCTTTATTAGAAAAAACTTTGTTAATAAAAATAAATCCAGATAAAACAATAATAATGTTGTTGTTGTTACTATTTATATTGTTTAGTATTATACAATCTTCTTTGTTAAGTTGGTATATATAGAAAGGTATTTTTCTTTTTTTTAAAAACTTAATCAGTTTCATTATAATATCTTAGTTAGTTATAATTGTAATTTTTTTGTTACATTATATAATTTCTTATTAAATTAAAAAAGTGAAAAATTTTTATTATTAGATGATTATTAGGGTAATATTTTGTACTTTTATTTAGTTTCTATTAATTTTTTTGTTGGTTGTGTTAAAAGTATATTTAGTGCTTTGGCTTATATTAAAAAATATGTTCCTAATTTGGTTATTTCTGATATAATAATGTGAGGTTTTAGTTGTTATGACTTAATTAAATTGTTAGAACTTAATTAATTATGTGTTAACATTCCTGGTATATTTTAACTGTAAAAAGCATGAATGCTGATAGAGCTATACGATATAATTTAGTATCTTATGCTTATTCAACTAAACTATTGTAATCCAGTTGTTATAATGCATAACGTTTTTGAGTATATTTATTTGCAGCAAAAAAGTTCTGTATTATAAATTAATGTTAATCTATTTAAATTTTTAAACTTTACTCAGTATGAAAAAAATGTACTTATATTTATTATACAAGCTTAAATAGTTATAATCTTCAACTTTAGTGAGAGAAATCTCAAAAAATATGTTAGTCGATTATTTAACAAAATTCCTATTTGTAATAGTCATAGAGTTAATAAAGTTATGTATTCATCATATTCAGTTTAAGGGCGAATGACGGGATTCGAACCCGCGCATGATGGAGCCACAATCCATTGCCGTAACCTCTTGGCTACATCCGCCATTGTTTAAATGTTATTATATGAATATATTATATTACTTTTTTTTATTGTTGCTTAATTGTATCAATTTTTTGATTTATTGTATATATGAAAAATTATTTTACTATATTTATTAATGGAGATCCTTTTAATTGTAATTCTTTAATGTCTTTGTCTGATGTTCTTGTATATTTAGACATTAATCTAAATAATGTTATTGTTGAGTATAACAATGATATTGTTAGTAAGCTTAATTTTAGTTGTTTGTTATTTAAACCAAACGATAGAATTGAAATTATTAGTATTGTTGGTGGTGGTTGATTATATTTTTAAGTTTCTTTATTGAAAGTGATATTTTACCCTGTTCTGTGTTAATATGTATGATTTTGACTTTGATAAATTTTCCTTCTATTAATTGTTTATTCTCTTGTTTGTTGTATAAATTTCCAGTTTCTGATATATGAAGTAGAGCCTTAATGCTATTGATATTTATGAATAGTCCGTAAGGTTTTAACATTATTATTTTTCCATACGATAGTTCACCAATTTTGAATTTATGTATTGACAGCCTTAACTGCGCGCTTTTATTGCTTAAAATAAGTTGATTTTTATTTTCATTTATTGTTAATATTTTACACTGTATGATATTGTTTTTTATGAATTGATCATTTGAAGTTTTTTCTATAAAACATTGATGAGATTTGGGAATAAAACCTTGTATACCTTCTAGATAAGTAATAATTCCTCCTTTATTTAAATATTTAATTGTAAGATAAAAAATTATATCTTCTGAGTATATTTGTTTTATTCTTTTCCAAGCTCTTATATAGTCTAGTCGCTTGATAGATAGTATACATTGTTGACTATATTTGTTTTCTGTGATAAGAAAAAAGTCTCTGGTTGTGTTCATCAGCATCAAGTTGTTGTTCGCTTGATTGTTAACATTTATTAATAATTCTTCTTTTGGTAAGTAGCCTCCTTTTTTTGTTCCTATATCAACTAAAAATCCTATCTTTTCATTATGTTTTATAGTTCCGGCTACAATGTCTCCACTATGCAGTGTATAATTATATTTTTTTAAAATTTCTGCGAATTGATTTTTTTTATAATTATCCTTCATTAGACTTCTTTTTTTTTTTTGTTTTTTATATAGTATTGAAGTATCATAGGCAAACGTAGGTAATTGTAGGCTTTTTACGAGTCTAAGGAAAGTCCGGGCTCTAGTTATAAATATATAGTTGCATAAAATGCAGTGTAGGTAACTATGAGGAAAGTGCCACAGAAATATACCGCCTACATTTTTTAGGTAAGGGTGCAATGGTTCGGTAAGAGCGTACCAGAAATATCTTTAAAATATTTGCTAGGTAAACCCCGTATAAGAGTAAAGAGAGTAATATTGATATTTTTAGTAATTCTATAAGTTTTACCTATTTTATTATTCGTTTATACTGCATGAAGTAATCTATATTTACTTAAGATTAATAATTACCCTTTTCATGTTAAATATATTATTTACACTTTTGAAAAGAACAAAACCCGGCTTATGTTTTGTCCTATAGATCCTTTACTAACTGGCTTGTAACTCTTTCATTTGACTTTTTAAATTTTTATCAATTTCCATAATATCCTGACTATTTAGCGTTTTTGTGTGAGACCTGTAAGTAATTCTTAATCCCACATATCGTATTTCATTTTTTGCTCTATCGTTGATATTGATGTACTCATTGAATACATCAATTGATTCTAAAAATTTGTTCTGATTTTTTATTATTAGTTGTTTAATTTTTTGTATGTCTGTATACTTTTTTACTTTGATTGATATGTCTCTAGTTACACTTGGATAATGTGAATATTGTTTTGCAACATACCTTAAATGGTATGTTAGTTTAGTTGTTTCTATTAGTTTGCTTAAATTTGCTTCAAATATATATATTATCTCGTTATTCTTAATAATTTTATTATTTATTTCCCCAATTATACCAATCATTACTTTATTTTTTTTATTATATATCCCTATCTTTTTGTTCTTTTTTAACAAGTGTTCTGGATAATTGGTATCTTTGTTCTCATTGTTGTTTACGATTTTTTTTAAAATCGCTGTTGAATTAATTGTTTCTAAAAATGTTTCGATAATATTTTTAAAGTGAAACAAAGTAATTTCACTCGGTTTATTGCTCCAGTCACTTCTCGCATATTTTTTGTTATATATTAGGCCACTTAAGTGTGTTTTTTCATTGTGTTGTTTTTGGTTACTATTACTAAATACTTTGCCAATTTCAAATATTTCTATTTGGTTTGTTGAGTGTTTAATGTTCTGTCTATAGTTATTAATTAGGTTTTCTGTTATATTTTTTCTTAATTCTTTTTGTGTGTTTATAATTGGGTTATATATTTTTGCAGTTGTACTATCATTTTTTATATTTTCAGTAATACAGCAGTTAATTACTTCATGGAATCCTAGTTGGTTAAGTGTTCTTCTTATTTGCTTTACTTTTATAAATTTTTTAGATCTGTTGCCTTTTATCTTACTTTCTTTGATTCTATTAAAAAAATAGTGAAATTTATATATTCTTCCAATTTCTTCTATTATATCTATTCCTCTTGTTAGGTCGTTTTTTCTATAAGTTGGTGTTGTTATTTTAAATATTTTGTTTTTTTTGTAATATGTTGGTTGTAATTTAAGTTGTTTTAATATTTTTTTGATTGTCTTGACTTCTATAAATCTGAGTTTTTTACCTTTAGTATATCCTAAACATTGATTTATATTTTTTTTTTCAATTTCTATTGTTTGGGTTTTGTGTATAATTCTTTGATGTGCATGGCTGTATTTCTCTATTCTACATCCAAATATCGTTGTAATTAATTTAATACTATCAATGAACATATTTTCAAAAAATTCATTATTCTGAAGTTTTTGATTTGCTTTTTGAGTAACTGTTGTGAAAATTAACATCTTTGATTTACTATAACTCTCATTGCTACTTTTATTGATTAATTGAATTGTTTTTGTATTAAATAACTTGATTTCTTTGTATCCTTGTATAATATTGTTGTTTTTTGCTATTTCAATAGTATTTGTTACATGAAATGTTTGTCCCCATTTAATTTTTATATATTCTTGTATACTATCTAGTATGTCATTTTTTTTTATTTCATTAATACTTAAGTTATTTAGTAACCATTTAGGCAATATCTTTCTATATACTATTTTAAATTTTACAATTCTTATGTAGGCTATATGTGTATATTCAGTATTAGTCAATTTTTGACTATAGTATTCAGTACTATCGTGGTATTTTAGTTGTATTGGTATTATTGTGATAGGTATGTTAAAAATTGTACTTATTTCTCTTGCTAAACTGAATGAAGAACGTATTTCTTCTCGATTTGTGGTTATACTTAACTGTATAATTTTGTCTTTACATTTGTCTGTGTTCTTTATGTTATCAACTTCTAATCCAGACAATGCTAAATCTTTTTCAAAGTCCTTTAATTTAATTTTACTTAAATTGGTAAAATTGTTGATTAGTTTCCATGAAAATTTCATCTTTTTTGATCTTTGTATTTAGTTAGTTCTAAGTGTGATTATTTATGCTTTTGTAAATGAAAGATTATTGTTTTTAGCATATCTCTCCATGAATCTCATAAATCTATCCCATTCTAATGGGCTTTTAATGATATAAATGCATTCAATTCCTTTGGGTTTCCCATTAATAAATTTTGCGTTAACATCAGTTGTAACTATCTCTCCTTCCTCATCTTTTAAATACATTCCTGTGATTTCTCCCTTTTCTTGCATTTCTGGTTTAATAATATCTGGTTCATTAAATCTAAATGTCGCGGTACCAGTACTTCCATCTCTTGATCTTGTTAATTTTATATTTGGTATTACAGTTTCGTCTATTCCATTAATAAATTGAATAACTGCCATGTAGTCTCCTTAAAATTTTCATAGTTTATCTTACTAATTTTTTGTTATGATAATTGATTTAATTTGTTTTTGCTAATTCTTAATCTGGGGTAGGAGGATTCGAACCTGCGAATGGCGGAGTCAAAGTCCGCTGCCTTACCACTTGGCTATACCCCAACACAACTGCTCCATTGTTAAATAATTTTTAATATCATGTCAAGTTACTGAGTTTATTTTTAAATACTTAATATATTGTCTTAAATTGCGTATTTCAATAGTTTGTTGTAGTCTTGTTTCGAGCCATTTAATTGTTATTGATTCATTGTTAATTTCGTTTTCTCCTAAAATGAGACAAATTTTTGACTTTAATTGGTGAGCTTTTTTAATTTGTTTTGTTAAGTTACTATTGCTTAAATCAAGTTCAAATTGTATTTCATATTCCTTGAGTATATCAATAATGTCCCATATTATATTGCTTTTATTAAAACTACGTAATGCTATATATATGATGTTTTCTTCAATCCTGTTCGTTAGTTTTTCTCTCATTAAAATAATTAGTCTTTCAAGTCCAATAGCCCAGCCTACAGCTGGTATATTTGGGCCTCCTAGTTGTTTGATTAAGTTATCATATCTACCTCCTCCACAGATTGTATTTTGTTGATTTAACTCTTTTGTTTTAATTTCGAATGCAGTATGATTGTAATAGTCTAGTCCTCTAATAAGATAGTGATTAATCTTATATTTAATGTTTAAGTATGTTAAATGTTCACATACTGTGTCAAAATGCTTAATAGAAGATTCACTCAAATAAGTTTTTAGTTTTGGAGCTGTTGTTAAAATTTCTTGTGTTTTTAAGTCTTTAGTATCTAGTATTCTTAGTGTATTATTATTAATTCTATTCTTAGAGTCATTATCTAGTTCATTTTCGTACTTTTTTAGATAGTTTATTAGTTCTACTTTATATTTTTCTCTTTCTTGTAAATTGCCTATTGAATTTATTTCTAATAAGTATTGTTCTTCATTTTCTATTTGTTTTAGTATGTCGTTAGCTAATTTTATAACTTCAATATCTGCTACGGGCATGTTGCTACCTAAGCATTCAATGCCTAATTGGTGGAATTGTCTTTGTCTTCCTTTTTGTGGTCTTTCATATCGAAACATGGGGCCGAGATACCATAATCTTTGTATAGATCTTTTTGAGTAAAGTTTATTTGTTATATATGCTCTTGCGATGCTGGCAGTTCCTTCTGGCCTTAGAGTAATATTTCTATTGCTTTGGTCATTAAAGGTATACATTTCTTTATTAATAATATCAGTAAAAGTACCTATGCTTCTTTTAAATAGTTCTGTATGTTCAATTATTGGTGTTCTTATTTCTTTATAGTTGTGAGTAGTTAGTGTTTTATTAGCTATATTATATATTGTCTGCCATGTTTTGATTTCGTCTGGTAATATATCTTTTGTTCCTCTTAACGCTTTCATGTATTGTATTGTTGATTATATTAATTATATACCGGGCAAGGAGGGACTCGAACCCCCGACACCGTGGTTCGTAGCCACGTGCTCTAATCCACTGAGCTACAAGCCCATAGTAACAATATCATAGCACTATATTCGTTAAATAAAAAATTTATCGCAGTTATTCTTGATATTTTTGAGATATCTTTATATTTTATATTTATAATTAATTTTTTTAACAAATATTTAGGTTCGATTAATTATGAGTAAAACTATACTGTATGAAAATAATGCTCGTAAAGCTTTAGAAAAAGGTATGGATATTTTATCTGAAGCTGTATCTATAACTTTGGGGCCAAAAGGTCGGAATGTTGTTTTAGAGAAAAAATATGGATTTCCTCAAATTATTAATGATGGTGTAACTATTGCAAAAGAAATTGAGCTACAAAACACCATTGAAAATACAGGTGTTTCTTTAATTAGACAAGCCGCTTCAAAGACTAACGATGTCGCTGGTGATGGTACTACTACATCAACAGTATTAGCTTACGCTATTGTTAAAGAAGGGTTAAAGAATGTTGCAGCAGGTTCTAATCCAATTGTACTTAAAAAAGGTATTAATAAAGCAGTAAAGTTTATAATCAAAAAAATAGGAGAGTATTCACGTCCAATAACTGATTCACGTGATATTATGCAGGTTGCTACGATTTCTGCAGGCAATGATATACATATAGGTGAAATGATTACAATGGCTATAAAAAAAGTTGGTAATGAAGGTATTATATCTTTAGAGGAAGGTCAATCAACTGATACTTTTTTAGATATAAAAGAAGGCATGAAGTTTGATAAAGGTTTTATCTCTCCTTATTTTATTACTGATTCTTCCAAAATGGAAGTTGTACAAAAAAATGCTTATGTTTTATTAACAGATAAAAAAATTACATTGATTCAGCAAGAGTTATTGCCAATTTTAGAACAGGTAACTAAGACAGGTAAACCTTTATTAATAATTGCTGAGGATATTGAAAAAGAAGCATTAGCTACTATGGTTATAAATAAGTTAAGAGGTATTATTAATATTGTTGCTGTTCGCTCTCCTGGTTTTGGAGACAGAAGAAGAGTATTATTAGAAGATATTGGTATACTTACTTCTGGTCAATTAATTACCGAAGATACTGGTTTAACTTTAGACAAGGTATCTATATCTGATTTAGGCATTGCTAAAAAAGTACAAGTATCTAGAGATAGTACAACTATTATTGCTGATAGTAATAAAGATTTAGTTAATTTAAGATGTCATGATATTCGTAAACAAATTGAATTGAGTGATAATAGTTATGAAAAAGAAAAACTTCAAGAAAGATTGGCCAAGCTTTCTGGTGGTGTTGCTGTAATTAAAGTAGGTGCTGCTACAGAAACTGAAATGAAAAATAAAAAATTACGTTTAGAGGATGCTATTAATGCTACTAGAGCAGCAATTGAAGAAGGAATAGTACCTGGTGGTGGTTCTACTTATGTACATTTATCCAAAGACCTTTCATCTTGGGCACATAATAACTTAGTTGGCGAACAATTAACCGGAGCGTTAATTGTTCAAAAAGCATTATCTTTTCCATTAAATCGCATAGCTATAAATGCTGGTATGAGTGGTGCTGTAGTTGTAGAAAAGGTTAAGCAAAGTAACTTTCCTATAGGTTATGATGTTAATTTTAATGAATTGGTTAACATGTATGATTCAGGAATTGTTGATCCTGCTAAAGTTACTCGCTCTGCTTTGCAAAATGCATCTTCTATTGCTTCTATGATTTTAACTACTGAGTGTATTATTGTTGATTTTGAATAATCAGTAGTATTTATTCCATTAGGTATTTTACTAACATATGTGTACCATTTTTTTGTATTAACTTAGTAATTATATATAAGTTAGTTAATGCTATATGGTTGATGTTAATTTTACTCTTGTCATTTAGCAGTTTATAGTTTTTATAGTATTCTTTCTGCTTACAATATGTGTTATGAAATTTTTTAATGTATTTACTAATAAATCTTGTATCATTAGATACTATGTAACTTCTTAGTATATCATTAGCTATGTGATGCAGTAGATGTTTTTTTATCGCTATTTTAATTATGTATGTGTATCTAATTATGTGTTCGAATTGATCGTTTATTTTAAGGCTAATAGAACTTAAATCTTTATTTAGTTGACTAAATTCAGATTTGTTTTTACTTATGTTGAAATATATGTTAAGAATCTCTAGACTTATTATTAATAAGTCTATTTTTTTTTTAATAATTTTTTTTTTATTAGTCATGACAAATGTATATTTTTATATTAACTTATCTATCGTTGATTATTAGTTAGTACCTGCAAAAATAAATTCGGGAAATTTTTTTTGTGCTTCATTTAAAGATTTGTTTTTACCTTTCTCTTGCCAAAAATTTATTATTTCAGTAGCTTTGTTTAACAAGTTTATTTTTTCACTTTCTGGTATCCATGGCTTTGAATCAAGTTCAGTTTTTAGCTGTTCCCATGCGTCGTTTCTTGGCCAGAAGAAATATGATGTTAGCGGACTAATTTTTTTACCTATTACATGATCAATTGCTATAGCTACGTTACTATCAAGCCATAAAATTTTAAATGTAAATTTCTTCAACATTGACTCCTTATGAATTTACGTGTAATATTTTTTCATAATATTTTTAACTACTTTTGTAACTTGTGCGCCTTCTGTTATTTTTTGATTAATTCTTGTTATGTTGAGTTCATTGTCTTTAGTTAGTGGGTTATAAAAACCCATTTGCTCGATTGCTTTACCATCTCTTTTTTTTTTATTATCTATTAGTATAATTCTGTAAAATGGTTTCTTTTTCCTGCCTAACCTTTTCAATCTAATTTTTAGCATTCTTTGCTTTGTTTTTTTATTATAAGTTGATTTTTTTCCTTAATTGTATCATATACTTTTTTATCAGTTATTTATATAGTTGACTCAATTCTAATGTTATTAAAGATTACTGTTAGGCATTGCAAAAAAATAATTCCTAACATTGGTGACAGATCCATACCAAAAATCATTGGTATTGTTCCTCTGAAAAGCTTAAGATACGGATCAGTAAGTCTATTTAGTGAGCAAAAGGGTTCATTGTACCAGTTAACTGTTGGAAGCCATGCTAATGATAGTTTTAAGAGTATTAGTATTAAATATATTTCAGAAAAGTTTGCAACAGATGTAAAAATCAAATTTAGGGAATTAGTTATAACAGTCATATTTAAATATCATTATATATAATTTGTGTAGTGTAAATTCTTAGGTTCGGATAATCATGTCCTATATGATTTAAGGCCTCTTCTTTGCTTTTAATGCAGCCAATGTTTATATCTTTACTATTCACGTTTTTTTTGTTTATTAAGTATTCTATTATGTTAATGATTTGATTATTTGTTGTAACTTTTTCTACTATTAAAATTTTGCTTTGCTCAAAATTTATTTTTAATTCTTCGATTGAACTTTTTATTGTTTCTCGGTTGCTATAATTAACATGTATGATTTTTATTTCCGGCAAAATTGTATTAATGTCATACATTATGTTGTATGTATTTGATAAATTGGTTAAAATAAAGTGTTTTTTAGCTTTATTCATTACATGGCAACATTTTATTCCTCTTACTTGCTTAATATATATTGTGTGTATGCTAATGTATTTTCTGAAAATTTCATAAATTAATAAAAATCCGATATATTTATAGTTATTTTCTTTTATGTTGTTGTTATTATTATTTAACAGTATTTTAATTAGTGGATGAGTAATATGATAAATGTTTAATTTCATGTTCGTTAATTGACTGTTATTTTATATACCTAATTGAATTTTAGTATTTTATTAAAAACAAGTATTCTATTATGAATTCGTTTTGAATTTTTTTTATTATGGGATTTGTAAAAATATTAAAGTGTTTCATTTTAAAGTTTATTTATTCTCATTTAAGTTACTAGTTTATAAAAATTAAAGTATATAAAGTTATCATAGTAAAAAGTTAATAAAATTTGTTATCCGGGATCTATTTATTTTTATTATTTTATTTATATTATTAAACTTCATGCTTTTTTTATTACTAAGATCTTTTATCTCTTCTAATAATTAATTAAAAAAAGTACTCTTTAAATTGTGTTAATTTTTAAAGAATACTTGTTATTTAATGATTTTGCTGTATTTTTGATTAATCTAGTGGCCTCATTGATAATACTGCTTCATTTTCTCTGTTAATTCCTTTTTCAAAACCAGCAGCAGCAGCTCTTGCTCTTCCTGCATGCCAAAGATGTCCTATAAATAAGAAAAATCCTAAGAAAAAGTGAGAGGTTGTTAACCAGCTTCTTGGTGATACGTAGTTAACAGAATTAATTTCTGTAGCGACTCCTCCGACAGAATTTAGAGATCCTAATGGTGCATGTGTCATATATTCAGCAGCTCTTCTTTCTTGCCAAGGTTGAATATCATTTTTTACTTTGTTTAAATCAAGTCCATTTGGGCCTCTTAGTGGTTCTACCCAAGGTGCTCTAAGATCCCAAAATCTCATTGTTTCTCCACCAAATATTATTTCTCCACTTGGTGATCTCATCAAGTACTTTCCTAGCCCTGTTGGTCCTTGAGCAGAAGCTACATTGGCTCCAAGCCTTTGGTCTCTTACTAAAAATGTAAATGCTTGAGCTTGTGATGCTTCAGGACCAGTAGGTCCGTAAAATTCACTTGGATACGCAGTATTATTATACCAAACAAAGTTTGAAGCAGTTAATCCCATTATTGATAGTGCACCTAAGCTATAAGAAAGATATGCTTCTCCAGACCAAACGAAAGCTCTTCTTGCCCATGCAAATGGTTTTGTAAGAATATGCCATATACCACCGGCTATACATATAACTCCTATCCAAACATGTCCACCTATTAGGTCTTCCATATTATCTACGCTTACGATCCACCCGTCTCCACCGAATGGCGACTTTAAAGTATATCCAAAAATTACTGAAGGATTTAATGTTGGGTTGGTAATTACTCTTACATCTCCTCCTCCTGGTGCCCATGTATCATAAATTCCTCCAAAGAATAATGCCTTAACGACAAGTAAAAATGATCCAATTCCTAACAAAATTAAATGTATTCCTAGTATCGTTGTCATTTTATTTTTATCTCTCCAATCATATCCAAAAAAAGGAAATGATTCTTCAAGTGTATCAGGCCCTATAATAGAGTGATATAGCCCTCCAAAACCAAGTACAGCTGATGAGATTAAATGTACAACACCAACCACAAAAAATGGATAAGTGTTTAAAATTTCTCCACTTGGTCCTACTCCCCATCCTAAAGTGGCTAAGTGAGGTATTAAAATAAATCCTTGTTCATATAGTGGTTTTTCTGGAACAAAATGTGCTACCTCAAATAAAGTCATTGCACCTGTCCAAAATACCATTACTCCTGCGTGTGCTACATGCGCTCCTAATAGTTTGCCGGATACATTTATAAGTCTTGCATTTCCAGACCACCAGGCAAATCCTGTTGACTCTAAGTCTCTACCTCCAACTAAGTTATTGTTATTAAAGGGCGTTTCCACGTGGTAAAACCTCCTCTGGGAATATGAAATTTTCGTGTGGTTGATCTTGTGCTGCCATCCATGCACGAATACCTTCGTTTAATAAAATATTTTTTGTGTAAAATGTTTCAAATTCTGGATCTTCTGCGGCTCTTAATTCTTGAGAAACAAAATCATATGCTCTTAAATTTAAAGCTAAACCTACAATTCCAAACGCACTAGTCCACATACCTGTTACAGGAACAAACAGCATAAAAAAGTGTAGCCATCTTTTATTTGAAAATGCTACACCAAATATCTGAGACCAAAATCTATTTGCTGTTACCATTGAGTAAGTTTCTTCTGATTGTGTAGGTGTAAATGCTCTAAATGTATCTGCTGCATCGCCATCTTCAAATAATGTGTTTTGTACAGTTGCTCCATGAATTGCACATAATAAAGCGCCTCCTAATATACCTGCTACTCCCATCATGTGAAAAGGATTAAGTGTCCAGTTATGGAATCCTTGTAGAAATAATAAAAATCGAAAAATAGCTGCAACACCAAAGCTTGGTGCAAAGAACCAGCTTGCTTGTCCTAAAGGATACATCAGGAATACTGAAACAAATACTGCTATAGGTCCTGAAAAAGCTATCGCATTATATGGTCGAATACCTACTAACCTAGCTATTTCAAATTGTCTTAAGCAGAAACCAATTAGTCCGAAAGATCCATGTAATGCTATAAATGACCATAAACCACCTATCTGACACCATCTTGTAAAATCTCCTTGTGCTTCCGGACCCCAAATAAGTAATAGTGAGTGTCCCATACTATTTGCCGGTGTTGATACGGCTGCAGTTAGGAAGTTACATCCTTCTAAATAAGAGCTTGCTAGTCCATGAGTATACCATGAAGTTACAAATGTTGTTCCAGTTAACCATCCACCTAATGCCAAATATGAGCAAGGAAATAGAAGTAAACCAGACCAGCCAACAAATACAAATCTATCTCTTTTTACCCAGTCATCAATTAAATCAAACCTTCCACGACTTTTTTCTTGTCCAATTGCGACAGTCATACTGAATTTCTCCAACGCACATTAACTAAGTAAATATTTAAACTTTGAGTAATTATGTTTATTCTTATTTTACTTCTCGTTTCAATTATATATTATTATAAGATTAATACAATTTAAATAATATTTTATTTTTAACTATTTTAATAGTTCTGTAAGTTTAGATTAATTGTCTGATTATGATCAAAGTAAATTATTTAAGTTCTAAGCATTTTTCTTAATATTCTGTTTATTAAGTTATATGTTCTTTAACTATAATTTTCTGAAATAAATACCCAGTTCCTCTGGCTGTAAGAATTAAGTCAGGATTACTAGGATCATCCTCTAACTTAGCTCTTAATCTAGAAATATGTACATCTACGACTCTTGTATCTACATGTCTTTCTGGTGTATATCCCCAGACCTCCTGTAGTATAGATGCTCTAGAGAATGCTTCACCTGCTTTACTAATTAATAGTTCAAGTAAACTAAATTCCATACCTGTTAGTCTAATTCTTTCATGGTTCTTATAAACTTGTCTTTTATTTGTGTCAATTTTTAAAAATCCTATATTAATTATACCTGAGTTAGGAATTGATGAATTAATTGTTATTTTATTAATTCTTCTTAAAACAGAACGAATTCTAGCTTCTAGTTCTTTAGGAGAAAATGGTTTGACTATATAATCATCAGCTCCTAATTCTAGTCCTGTGATTCTGTCGGATACGTCACCGAGGGCTGTTAATATGATAATCGGTACATCAGATTCTTTTCTAAGTTCCTGGCAAACACCATATCCATCTAATTTTGGCATCATTACATCTAAAACAACTAATGTTGGGTATTCTTTCCTAAAAATTTGTAATGCTTCTTCTCCATCACAAGCACTGATAACTTCATATCCAATCATAGATAGTCTAGTTTCTAGTATTCTTCTGATACTGATTTCATCATCAACGATTAGTATTTTTTCTCTGTGATTATCCAATTTATTTCCTTTATTTTTTTAATATTGTCTATTTAATTTTACTCTGATTATTTATCAACTTACCTAAATTTAGTTATATCTCTATTTTTTTATTTAAATAATGTAAATTGACTTGACAATCCTAACGATTGCATATTACAATCTTTTTAAATTCTTGTAGCCAATTAAAATTAAAAGTCTGATAAAAAAATATATGTGAAAAATAAACATATTGCTTTTACAACATTACTTAGCTATTTCTATCACTATTTTAATTGGTAATAATATTCTGGATACT